ATGCACACTACTTTATTAGAAAATTACAGTCCGTTAGATCAATTTGAAGTAAGAGACTTATTAAGTCTGGACGCACCTCTTTTAGGTAACACACATTTTTCAATAACAAATATAGGATTATATCTTACAATTGGAGCAAGTATTGCTTTCCTTTTTAAAGCACTAGCTACTAATTACAATAGAGTTGTATCTAATAACTGATCTGTTAGTCAAGAAACAATCTATGCAACTGTGCATAGTATAGTAGTTGGTCAAATAAACGCAAGAGAAGGACAAGTATATTTCCCATTTATATACGCATTATTTGTTTTTATTTTGGTAAATAATTTAATTGGTATGGTAAAAAGGTGCCTATTTGTTATTATTTATAATATTTATATGTATATACTCTGTTACTTTTATTTGTTTTCTGTTCTTTCTAAAAAGAATCTAAGTTTCGATAAAAAGGTTGGATATTATTCTTCTAATAAGGGTAATACCACCAGTATTGGTGGTCCTTACTATATAACAGGATTTTCAGATGGTGAGGCATGTTTTACTGTTTCTATTTTTAAAGATAGTAGAATGCTAAACGGATGACAAGTTAAACCTGTCTTTAAAATTTCTTTACATAATAAAGACAGAGCATTATTGGAATCAATTAAAAGATACTTTGGGGTAGGAAAAATATACAAACACGGTAAAGACTCCATTGAGTTCCGTGTTACTGGGTTAAAGAATTTAAGTGTAATTATAAACCATTTTGATAAATATCCTTTAATTACTCAAAAACTTGCTGATTATATTTTGTTTAAACAAGCTGTTAAATTAGTACAAGAAAAAGTACATTTAACAAAAGAGGGTTTACTAAAAATAGTAAGTATAAAAGCTTCACTAAATTTAGGTTTATCTGAACAGTTTAAAGAGTCCTTTCCTAATGTTATTCCTGTAATTAGACCATTAGTTAAATTTACAGAAATAAAAGATTTAAATTGGTTAAGAGGATTTGTGGAAGCAGAGGGTTGTTTCCTAGTAGCTGTTCAAGAGTATAAAGACAAACCGACAAGTGTAAGTTTAAGATTCTTTTTAACTCAACACTCTCGTGATAGAGTACTATTAGAAAGCTTTGTTAATTCTTTAGGTTGTGGTAGATTCTATCCTGTTACAGGACGTAACGAAGTATATTTTATTACCTCTACTTTCCAAGATGTATCTGAAAAAATTATTCCTTTATTTAATAAATATCCCTTACTAGGTTCTAAACAACAAGATTTCTTGGATTTTGTGAAAGTAGCCGAGTTAATAAGATCTAAGGATCATTTAACAAAAGAGGGATTAGAAAAGATTAAATTAATTAAAAGTAATATGAATAATAAAAGAAATCATTCAATATTAGATCCGAGTCCCTCCCCTCCGGGGAGGGACTACGGATCCACGCCCCGTAGGGGCGAGATCCTACAACAGAGTAGAACAATACTTTAGATATTTAATTACATTAATTAAATATACAGATTGTATTTATATAAACATAAAAAAAAATAACATATAAAATTTCACTATATGCTGGAAATTTCTAATGCTTTAGATACGATTCTTATAAAGGACGTGAAAATTCTAAAGATGTAACAATGAATAATCAGCAGGAAACCAAGGGTATGATATTACATTTATACTTAGCGGATTCCTCAGAGACTACATGTGAAAAATTGATCATTCATTTTTAAATGATAAACAAATGAGCGATTAATTAATATATAGTCCATCTTAATATTAGTATTATTGAAATATAATATATTAAAAGACCTTACAGTTTTGCTTCAACAAGCCATTTCATATTAACATTCTCACTTAGTTTCACTATTGTTTTAGGTGCTACTATATTGGGTTTCAATAAACACGGACTTAAATTCTTCTCACTTTTCGTGCCCGCAGGATGTCCATTAGCTTTATTACCATTATTAGTATTGATAGAGTTTATCTCTTATCTTGCACGTAATGTTTCTCTTGGGTTAAGATTAGCGGCCAATATCTTATCAGGACATATGTTACTAAATATACTTAGTGGATTCACTTACAATATAATGACTTCTGGTATATTATTCTTCTTCTTAGCTCTATTACCCTTAGCATTTATTATTGCATTCTCAGGTCTTGAATTAGCAATAGCATTTATTCAAGCTCAAGTTTTTGTAGTTTTAACTTGTTCTTACATTAAAGATGCTTTAGAGTTACATTAAGATTAAGAATATAAACAATTATTTAAAATCTATGAAAAATTTAAAGAAAGTATTATGTAAAAATATATTAAAAATTATCACTATTTTCATTATAGGTTTTGTATCTAGATGATTTATAAATGATTTTTTTGGTATTAATGTTTTTAAAGATTATACTGAGATGGTATCTATTTTTTATTATTTATATATGTCTACTATTACAGTGTTTATTAATGAGTCTTTTTCAAATATTGATTTAGATATATCTAAATTAAATATTAAATTCTCAGATTTAATTTTAGGTATTAAAAATTTATTATCTAATTTTATAAATGATAATAAATTTAAGATGGGTCCCCAGGAAGATGGTTTATCTCCTAAAGATAATACATCCGGAGATAAAGGTGGTAAAAGTTTAGTGTCACCTATTAGTAAAATGGAGGGTACATCTTCTTCACAGTCACAAGCAGGATCTACTTCGCAAGCGCAGGGTGATCCGATGTCTATTGCATCGGTTTTAAATCCAAGTAGTGCTTCTTCTTCTTCAGCTCAGCCACCAGCAGGGTCTTCTTCTTCTCAAAATCCTCCTTCTACTAATCCTCCTTATGATCCTAGTACATCTTTTCCTGAATCTCTTGGAGATACAGCTGCTTGGTTAGAATATAAAAGATCACAGCATATTGCTGATCATCCGGGAAGAAGGACTAGGTATCCTTCTCTAAGAAGTATTGGGATTACTGATGATGATACTAAATGTGTAAACTTAAGGACTAGACAAATATTGGTTGATTTCATACTAAGAAATCCTGAATCAGAAGCTTTTAGGCAGTTAACTGATACCGCAGGGGGATATGGATTGAATTATAGCTCTATTCATCAGAATAACTGACCTAAGGTACTAATTACTAATGTATTTATTAATGCCTTAAGAGATAGTAATCTTAATGTAGACCCCTAAGAATAAGAAGATGATTAATCTTTATGCTTTATTAAATATTAAACATATAAAAAAAGCATAATAAGTTATCTCACAACCTTGGGGGGGGGGGGTTATGTGTACTCTTTTACGTCTCCTTCCCTCTCTCTTATTGTCGTATGAATACATCTAGTCCCCACTTCGTGTGGCCTCACCCACTCGGTGCTGGGAACCAGCCCCGAAGGGGCTAGAGGAGAGGAATATTTTATCATACATTTAGCTAGAACTTATTACGTTAGATTATCTATTTACCTTACGAGTATTTATATTCCTCTTGGGGGGATATCGTGAAGGAGACTTTATTTATAAACATTTAAAGGTATATTTCTTTTTCTCTTTTATTTTATATAGAGAGAGATTTTTTTCTTAAAAGAAGAAAAAACATATAAAAAATGAGATTCTAGTGGATAGTTGTAAAGAAAAAGTCTTTACTAAGTAGTTCGACCCCTACGGTCTCCCCAAATCTGAGATTATTGAAAGATAATTTCCTACCGTGAATAAAAAGTGGTGCGGCTCTGCGCGAATGACCTATCCTTTATTTTAGTAACTTTACAAAGTATTACAAATTTAATTAGAGCGAAATGTTAAGTGTAAGTATAAATATCTAATATATTAATTTATATATTAGATAGGAACTGAGGCTCCCATCAGGCTCCGAGTGGAAACCACCCCACCCCGAGTAACTGGGCAGATAAGAGATGAAAGGTCTAAATCTGTAGCTTGTATGTACACTCAACCTATAAGATTTTTTGGGGGTGCCCCCGACACCTAATTAAATCATATTTTGTATTCTAATACAACTTCAAATATTTACCCTTATTTAATAATTCTTTTGAATTACTATTAATTACCTTTGATTTATTCTTATTTACTTTAGATCCTCGCCCCCGGCCGGGGGCGTGGGTTCCACGGGGGCGGGGCCCCCTAGATCCTATTAATTTTTATTGTTTTGTTTGTGTAATAAGAATATTAGGACAATCATTAATAGTTAAATTTAAACCTAAACTTAATATAAACAATGTTGATATTAGACATTATAATTGAAATAAAAACTATTTAGAAGAATATATCAGTGATAGACTCCGGAGAAAGGCCTGGTAATACTCCCTGTTTTAACGATAGATATTGTTCGTAATAATACCCGTTGGAATAAAGAGTAACGGAGGGTGATGGTGATATAGGAAATCCTGGAATAGTTCCTATATGTAATCAGAAATCCTGGATGTTCCTCCCTGACATTTGTGAGTTGATAAAAGTCAGCAATGTTAGATTTGGCCTCTGTGTGGCTGCAAAATAAATCATGATTCGCGAAACGAAGGTGATTGTGTAATTAGATTAAGGAGTAGTTTAAACCGTTAGTTGAGTATCGCTAAGTAAACAAATAAGAGAAAAATTAACGCTTTAAATGAGGGTAGTGGTTAAGGGGATTATATCTAATTATTCAAATCTGTCATTATTCTATAACTGATTATTGACCTTATTTTTGTGTTGTAATAAACATGACATATTTATGATATCGATATCGAAGCTAGAAATAATCGAAGAGTTAAAGGTTTTCAAATATATTTACTTCACACTTTATATATGTACAAAAATTGTTAAAGTTAAATATGTAATTTGTAATAGATAGAGAGAGAAATAGAAAGGAATTGCTACGCGATGAAAAAATATATATAGAAGTTTATACGTTTTCTTATATAATATAAAGATCGGAAAACAATACTTAATTTTAGGGTCGATTAATAAAATCCTATTATAGTTGTGAGCGAATACAAAGTATTCAAATTAATAAAATTACTTTAATAATCCGGCGTACAGCTTCGGCACCCCTAGGTATTAGGACATAACGCGTCGTGTAATTTTGTATCATGTCATCTCGCTACCCTACTAATTTATTGGAATCCTCTTTAAAAAATATCCCAAAAGATAAAAATTTAGCACCTAGCCCCCCCGGGGGCGTGGGTGTCTCCCCCTTCGGGGGAAGCACCTATTATTTATAATGATATTATTCGAGCAGAAATAAAACATTGTGATTATATTTTAGATAGCTTACCCGTTAATAATAAGGTTAAAATATATTTAATTAAAAATTTATAAGATATAATAATTAAAAAAGGTAAATTAGGTAAAAATCATAATAATATTATTGAAAATGTAGATAAGATTTTTAATTCTTTAGAGGCAGATAAAAAAGAATGTAGTAAAAGTTTCTATAATAATTCGTATATATTTAAATTAAAAAAATGTTCTTTTAAAATCTAAGTTAAATAAGCAAAAACAATATAAATTAATTGAATTAAATGAAATTTCAAAAAAAGTAACAAATTTCAATATTGGAGATAATGATCTCTTAAATAAAACTACTGAAATAATCTTAATGGGGGAATATGGTAGATCTTGAAAAAATGTTACGACTTTTTATAATGTAAATAAAGGTAGAGGTTCTTATTCTAAATCATTTGATATTATGAGTTGTTGTTATGCTATATTATTTAATAATAATTTATATTATTATATAGGTTCTAGGGGGCCCGCCCCCCGTGGAACCCACGCCCCCTTTTTTTTATATTTTTATTTATATTTAATTATTAAAAGGAGATATTTGTTGGGAGAATATTAGGAGAGATCTAACTGTTTATAATATCTTTATATTGTAGGTTCGATTCCTACTGTCTCTACGCGTTGTGTATGTTTTGTATGACTTTTTATTGCATAACGTTAAAGCTGATATTTATTATCATTATTTATTTCTTTGTTTTAACTTTAGCTTTATTTTATGTATAAAGGGATATTAGGTGTGAGGGAACGAGAGAACTAGGGTAACGGCCAACCGACATCCCAAAAATACATTTGAAAAGAATGCACTTGATAGTAAGTTTAAATTATCGAATTTTTACTGCACTTTATTTATTTAAATAAAATTGTGAAGTTAAATTAGGTGTTTTTTATCTAACTTTTATGTAAGATAAGTTTTAAATTATACATTAGATTGGTGATGTAGATCTCAGTATAAAAAGCATTCAATAAGGGGTTGAGTGTTCGTTGGACTAGCATAAAAGAGCTCAATCTTGTTTTGTACGGTACATGGAGGTACACCTGACTCGATGCCGGCGGAATCTAGCTACCCCCGCGCGGGAGGCCGCCTTGAGTGAGTAGGGAGGTGACTCGGTCTGAAAGAAGCGTTGATACGATAAGTGGAGCAGTCTGGAGGAATATTCTAGGCCCAAAACCTGGGTCCAGTCAGGAACGAAAGTGTATAGGTAACCCTCTAGCAATATTAATTAATAAATTAATAAATATTGCGGAGAAGAGAAGGAATAAGCCCGAGTAAAGACGTACAAGACGGCAGTTCTGGCCAGACCTCTGCTGTTAAACAAAGAAGGAGGATATACTATTAATAAAGAGATGAAAAATATTTTAAATAACAAATCATATACTCGTACACCGAGTTTAAACAGTGTAAATACTCGTACACCGAGTTTAAACAGTGTAAATAATGCTACAGTTTTATTAAATAAAGCTACTATTGGATTTAAAAAAACTACTAATTTAGGTTTTATTAATATTTCTTATAAATGTATAAAAAAAAGAAGTAAAAGCAGATTCGCTCTTGCTTCTAAAAATGGTACTATTCTTTTGCAAAGTGGTTCCAGCCATCATCTGGTAACACTTATACTTTTTAGTAATGGAAATATATATATTTATAATTATAAATTACTTAAGTATTTAGACTCTCTAATTAATCAGATAGATCTATCTCCTTACAACCCTGGTAATTGAGGTATATTCTCCTTAGGTAAAGGAAATATATCTATACCAAAAATGGATATACCTATACCAAAAATACCAGATTTGGTTGATAAACTCAGTTCAACAGTAGTTGATTCAGGGTGAAGTCCTTTCAATACACTTAACCACCGCCCTACTTGCGGCGGAGTAAGTAGTTTGCTTAGTCAAGTGGATAATCCATTATTGTTGATTTTTGGTATATTTATTTGTATTATGGTATTTTTCTATATACCTGGGATAAATACTTTAAATAAATCTTTATCTGAAGGTATAAAATATCTTTTAGGTACTGAAATAGGTAGTGGTATAAATAATTGTTTATCTTCGATAAATGATTATTTATTTGACTTTAGTGGGCACTTGTCTTCCTATATGGTTGACCCCAAAAGTTCTTTCTCTCAGGAGTTTATAGATTTTAATAATAATATATCATTATTATCTAGTTTAGGCTTAAATACTTTAAGTACTACTCTAGGTACAGGTGCTATTGTATATGTCTATGATCGTATTATTAACAGGCCTGCTACTAGGTTATATGTCTATGAAGAAGAGATAAGGGATAGATTTGCTCATTTATGAAATCAATTTCGTACTGCTTGACCTCAAGGCCCTATACTGGATCCTCTAGTAGACTTTGATCTCTTTGATAGAATATTAAGGAGAGAGTACTGAATGAGATATTACAATACAGAATGAGGATCATATGATTTTAGTTTTTTTGCAGAACCTCTTCATCTTTTACAAGGTAATGTAGTAGCATGATCTAGTTTTAGAAGATATTTAGAATATAGTGATCTTTATGTTATACCTTATGAACCTTTTAGAAGAGAATTTGAAGATAGATGATTTTATGATTTAGAATCAGTATATTCAGACTGGGGGGTAGATAGTGAGCGTGTATTTAGTGATTTAGAATTAGATATAGGGTATATAGTTGATTCGACATCTTTTAGAATTGGTTCACTATATCAAGTAGCTAATCAGCTAGGTCATACTCTTAATACTTATGATATTACTGTAAATTCTCCCCATGGTGAAAGTCCCTTAACCATAACTAATCCTGAATCTATTTTGACTGGTGCTCCCGTTGAGTCAGTAAGGGAAACTCTTCATCGTTTAGATCAAGATTTTCGTAGGTTCAATAGGGATATAGCTCGTAATCTCGCGGAGCTCGCTCATTGAGAGGAAGTTATTCGGTATTCACCTGCATTTACACATTATTTTGGAAGTCTAGCTGAACAACGAAGATATACAATTGGAAGAAGAGCTGATTTACATAGATTTTATCGTCTTTTGGTTGTGTATAGAGTATTCCCTGATTTAGCGAGAAGATATGCCTACTTTGATTTGTTAGATTTATAAAAATATATTATATATATTTAATAAGTATCCTGTTTTTTTTAAGTAGTAAGGGCTATAGGTGCCGATATATATTAGTCGGTTTGTACTATTTTCCTCCTCGTATTTTTCTTTAAGCAAGAGGCTGGTACTACTCACCTGGGTAGTTCTTAGGATTAAATGTGATGCATTTGTATGTGTCAACTATATATGTTTTGTTTTTTTTTTAATCTTATATAGTTTATATGTGATTTTTTTTTTACAAAATAATTAATATAAAAAAAAATTATTTAATTATTTTATAAAAGGTGAAGCTCAAGTTTTCGTAGTTCTAATATGTTCTTACATTAAAGATGCTCTAGAATTACATTAGTTTATCACTAAATATAAATATATATAAAAAATAAATATATAAACAAAATAAATAAAAAAAATAAATATATTAGCCTATATTGCAAAATTTTATAAAGTATAAAATTATATATTTAATATTATATATTTATTTTAAATAGGAGATACTTGTAGGGAGTATATTAAAAGGTTTCTATGACTATTTTATTAATATTATAGGTTCAATTCCTATTATCTTCACTCTTCCTCTTTATTATAAGCTTAATAAAAGACATGTATTAAGGAGGGAGTTTTATTATTATATTTTCAATTAGAATGTGGTGTTTTAATTGAAGATTAGAGAGATATATTTCAACATTATGTATGAGATTATTTATTTGCTATTTAGTTGTTCTATAAGCTCTCCGCTTTTGTTATTTCTATCATTATAATATATGGGTTTATATAGGTTGAGTTAAATTTTACTATATACTTGAGAAGGTTTTGAGGTGGAATAGATGAGAAAACGGGGGTAACGGCTCACCGATCCTAGGAAGCATTAAAGCAATTCAGGGTGTATAGTTTAGTTTAACCACATATATTATGGTGTGTAGTTAATACTTGAGTGATAGCCATATTATTATAAAAGTCGGACTTAAAAAATATAATATGCGGCAGAGTGTATGTGGACTGTGATGAGCAGTATGTAGTTTAACCCACCTCTCCTTCGAAGCCTCCACCACCGTATAGATCTAACGAGTCTATCCTTTTTGTGGATTAAAGAGTGTATTATATGGCTTAGTAGCCTCTATCTGATTTTTAGTGTAATATTTATTAACATCTGGTTAGGATAAATGTAGGCTTGGTTAGGCTTTATCTAGACTTAGGGTAATACCCTGATATAACAATAAGTGATTTAGGAATAAGCTTATTGTGCGCTAAACATTATATGTTTGGTATAAAGGATGTGTTTTTTTTTCCTTATATATAAATATAATAAACAAAGCCATGAAAAATTTTTTTAGAATAACTACAACGCTAGCATCGCGTATAAACAATGCAAATAAAGTAACTGTTGGATTTAATAATGCTACTGCTGTGTATGGTGCAGTAGGCTTAGTACCAGTCGGTAACATAAATAGACAAAAAACTATGCTTAATAACAATTTATTAAATAGTTCTACTTATTTTACTGACAACTATTGAATTAGATCATTCTGTCTATCTTTAGTTTATTATTTCAGAAATTTCAATTTTTGAAAATTATTACTTGGTTTTATTCAGTTTAGAATATTACTTATATTATTATCACTTACTTTAAATTATTTGTTTGATATATGTAATTTAACAGATATTAAACCTATGTATTTAATATTAATTTTTATGGGATTATGAATTATTAATTCTATGTATAAATCATACAAGATTAGTATAGATAATGTTATACTATATATTGTAACATTGGTTTTAAACTTATTAATTATCTTTATTACATTAACTGTGGTGTATTATCTATTATATTGATTAGATATCTATGTAAATGATAATCCTATATTAATTTCATATTTAGGTGGGTTTGTTTTAAAGTACGCATTATATATGGACCCTTTTAATGATTTTTATTGAGAAGATTATAATCAGTTTTTTAGTCAAGATAGTGTCGGAGAAGTAGGAGGCGGGGGTGGACCTCAATTCCCTCAGGGTTACCCCTTTTTTGATCAATCTACTGAATATAATCCGGTACAACACGATTCAAATATTTATCCTCCAGTTGCTTCTACTGAAGAATCTTTAGATGAAAATTCTAATGATAATTTTAGTAATAAATTTATTATGGGTAAGCTAATAGGTATAGATATATTTAAAGAAATAGTTAAAGGTAACGGAGTGGGTAAACTGTGTGCTGTTAGTAAATGAATTCCGATGGATCAAGGTCCATCTTCTTTAGCCGCAAGTGTTAATAAACCTACTGTTGAGCTTTTACTAGATAAAGAGTTTAATGGAGTAAATTATAAATGATTTAAAATTGATGGAGTTAAAAGTGTATTTGTAAAAGAAACAAATCTAACTTCTGAGGGAGTAAGATTTGAGTTTAAATCTAAAGGTGAAATTGACTCAGCTATAGCATCTAGAGATACCGGTTCATTTGAAAATGATGCAGATAGAACTTTACCACAAACATATCAATTTTCTCATTCTACAGAGGGAGAGGACAGATTAATTTATGTTCAAAGAGCGGGTTATTTTGAAGTAGGTAATACAAAATTAGATTTTACTCTTAGTATAGCTGAAAGAGAGGGTTACTATAATATCTTATATCAAAAATTCTTAAATCCTTCTTTACCTGTATCAGGGGAAAAAATTAATGATATTAATCAGATTATTAAAACACTAGTGGTTGAACATAATAGTGATCCTTCTAGAAACCTAGTTCATGTAGGTAATAATCAACTACCTAGATATTATTATCGTGGTTACTCCCAGGTCATAGTAAGTACAAAAAATTTAGATATTCTAAAGGACCTTTTCAATAAGTATTTAGATGTAGAGTTTCCCTCTTTAAAAAAAGATTTTAGCTTAAAGGAAAAAGGATTAATGTACAATAAATTATTCTATGAGTTATCATTAAAAGGAAATCATGGAGAACATTTAATACATCTCTTTAAGGATTCTAGAGATGATCATCTTGTCGCTAAAAATTTTATAAAAAATATAGGGTCTATTATTTTAGAAAGCGATAATGATCAACTTAAATCTAAATGAAAAAATTTAATTCAAACCCCTGAAGCTACATATTTATCAAAGGAAACATTATCTGAAATTAGAAGTGTTATCTATCACATAGAAAACTAGTTTTTCTTTATAGTTTTCTCAGCTTTATTGCTATTATCTTTCATTATTGCCTTTCCTAGTTTTGACCTAGTCCCCTTCAGGGGGCTGTCCCTTTGGTCAGGCCCCCTAATTTAATAAGAAGGGGACCTTCCCGCAGGGAAAGTCTTTATTCTTCTTACTTGCATATTATTTAGTATTACTACTAGTCCCAGCCTCCTCCCTTAAAGAGATATAATCCTATTCCTCTGCGAGGAATCCTCTCAGGATTTCTTAAGAGGAATCTCTCAAGGATTAGGGGGGTAGTAGCCAAATTATGTATTTTTATATTTAATTGCTTTGCTTAGTTTTACCCTATCGATTTAGAGGTATTATATTTTCATATTTTATAACGTGTTTATAATTTAAGATAGATATATTTAGTTATTAAATATATTATAGTTAATTTATACTCTAGATACAGTAGATTTAATCTGTTATATATATATATATACATATATATATATATATATGAGATTTGACTGAGTAGTTTTAACTTGTTCTTACATTTACACGCTTTGGAATTACACTATCCCCGAGAGGGTCTCCCTTTCCGGGTGGGCCTCCTAACAGGGTAGTTTATTATTTTTAACTTTTCCCTTTTGGGGGACGAGTAAATATATATATATAATTTAATATTAAATAACCCTCATCTACTTTATAAGGAGGGTTAACTAATATTAATATTTTTTTTTTCTTTCTTAATATTGGCAAATTTTTAATGTATTGTATAATTTTTTTACCGTTAACTAAACAACCTTTATAAATATTTGTGATACAAATTGTAAAATGTTATTTAACATAGGGAAGTCCGTTGCTAGATAAATAAATATTTAAGATAAATGAGGTAAAAACTTTGGTCTTTAACAGAAAATAAATTACATATGACAAATTATTTATAGTATTATATGTAAGCGAACCGATAAGCCAATATTAAGCCTTTTTTTTTAGATAAATAAGCATAAACAGGAACCGGCTTAATTGTATCCATTAATATATAATATATACAGGTTTATTAGTAACTAATCTCTTTATGTTTTAAAGTGTAATAAATGATTAATATTTAATATACATAATATCTTCAGTTGACGTTCACCACTCCGTTAGGAGTGGTAGTCTCTCTTCTTCATTATTGGTTAGTATATAAAGGTGTAATTTAGATATAACAACTATATGCTATAGTTTGTTCTCTGTTCAATTCAGGACGCCTTTACTTTTTATTTTTAAATATAAAAAAAATTTTTTTTTACTTATTAATGAATAATTTTTTAATCTATTTTTTTTTAGATACAATTATTATTAACCTAATCTTTTCCCTTTTATTTTTATAAAATGTACGTTTTTCAGTCATTTTTTTTATTGCTCCGCACAAAAAAGTATTATTCAACTTTTTAGATATTAAATACGTCTTTATATAAGACATATTGATAGTAATATAATGTAATAAAATTAAAAATATTTTTTTTTAGGTTTTTTGTGTTCTTATAATGGTTTATGAGTTATAAACCTTTTTAAATAATACATTATTGTGAAAATAAAGGAAAATTAGACTAGATATTTATATAATGTTATATATACCTACTGTTATATCCGTTCTTGAAGTGTTAATTGTTACAGTGCCTGTTTTATTAACAGTAGCTTTCGTTACAATAGCTGAAAGAAAAACAATGGCAAGTATGCAAAGAAGATTAGGGCCTAATGCAGTTGGTTATTTAGGTCTTCTGCAAGCATTTAAAGGAAAACAAGTTAGACATTTACATACCACTCGGTTATTGTATAGTAAATCTGGAAGTTACACTGATAATGCTAATTCTCCAGGCATACTATATACTAATGCTATTAAAGGATTACATAAGGATAGATTAGCTCCGGTAAAAGTCTTTTCCGATAATATTTTAGTTTCTTGTTCTAATATATTAGATATTAAGAAAAGATTAGACTTTTTTAAAGAAATAGGAGATAAAGGAGGTATTTATATAATACAATATAAGTACGATCCTTTCGTTTATTATATAGGTAGAACCACTAAGTTTAGTAATAGATTTAGATCTCATATTAAACACAAAAGAACAGATAAATTCCATCTTTTTGCTAATATGGTAGGTTGAGATAATTTTACTATAGGTATTGTGGAAATATGTAGCGCCGATAAACAAGGTATTAGGGAGAACTACTATCTACAAAAATATTTACCCCTATTAAACTCTACCTTTATTTCTAAATACTCAGAAGTTGCTATATTCCAAACTTTAAGTAGCATATTATTATCTAAAAAACCTTTAGAAGGACAAACTTCTATTAGTACTAATCCTAGCCCCCCGGGGGGGGTCTCCCCTTCCGGGGGGGCCACCCGTCAGGGTAGGGATAAAGTTTCGATATGAGTGTATAAACTTTGTACAACTCATATTGAAAAAACATTTGTCAAATATGACAGTATAAATAAAGCCAGCCAAGCAACAGGACCTAGCAGGGCTTCAATACAAAGATATCTTAATACAAATGTTCCTATTAAAGGGTTTTTATATTACACTAGTCCTATAGAAGACTTTAATACTGCTTTTAGCTTAGCTAAAAGTTCCTTTAATGAATTAAAGATAGATGGTAATTTATCTAAAAAAGTTTGAATCTATACTATAAAAAATGGTGAAGTAATATTGGTTAATAATCAACCATTTTCTTCTAGAGAGCTGGCAGCTAAATTTTTAAATACTAGACATGATATTGTAAGATATTATGTAGATTCCTGAAAATCTCAAGGTTGAAATGGTTATTATTTATTTAATAACCCTTTAGACAGTACACAATTAAACAGTTTATTGGAACTGTCTAAAGAAAACCTTTAACTTCAAAAATTTTAGTGTGAGCATATAACGCTAAAACTCTGGAGTTAATTAATAACACAGCTTTCCATAGTATGCAGAGTTGTGCAGACTATTTTAAGGTAGATTATAGAACTATAGCTAGTAATTTAGATACTATGCTTGCTACTTTAAAAAATGATATGTTGGTTTATTTCTTCTCTAATGAAATTAGTTTGGAGGTTAAAGAGGAACTTCTTGTAGCTACTAAAAAAGCAAGTAATGTTACTACTAAAGTATGAGTTTATAAAAAGGTAGACGGTAAATACATTTTAACTGGAATTAGTCAACCTTTTAGTTCTAAACTACAAGCGTCTAAAGCTTTAAATATAAGCCCTAAGACGATAGCTAAATTCCTTGATTCTCATAATAGCTATAAAGAATTATTTTTCTTCAGTGAAAAATTTAATTAAAAAGGTTATGTAAATCTTTCTAACTTGTACTGCAAGTGCCATAGTGTTTTAATATATATCTTGATATTTTATCTTTCTTATATCTAATGATGGTATATTATTATTTCACTATGAAAAATAAAACTGTATGCTGGAAACTCCTTAATTTTTATTTATAATTAATTATTTATATTTAGCCCTTTTTTATTATATAGTACTTTAATTCTTTATTATTAAAAAAAATATAAAAAAAAACAGAGCGAATAAATAGAATAATAAAATAAGGACAATCAGCAGGAAACTTTGTTATATTTTTCCTAAGGTTATTAGATACTTAGGTTTAGTTAATTTATTTTTTTTTAGATATAACTAAAGGATCTTCAACGACTAAACGTTTTACATATTTCTCATCTAAATAGTAAGAAAATAGAAATATGGTGATATAGTCTAATCCTTTTCGAGAGAAAAGATAGTGGTGATTTTTTTTTCGATTGAAAAAGAAAAAAAATCACCCCTTTTTTTGTTGCGGATGCCCTAAAACTTTTATTAAAAGAATACATTGCTCCAACTCAAGCTAACATTGTTCTATTTTTCTTGGGACCTATAATTACATTAATTTTCGCATTATTAGGTTATGCTGTTATACCATATGGTCCGGGTTTAAGTGTATCTGATTTTAATTTAGGTATAATATATATGTTAGCGGTATCTTCTTTATCTACTTATGGTATATTATTAGCAGGATTAAAAATTAGTCCTTTCTCAGGATGATCTGGGAAGGGACTAACCCTTAAAGGGTATAGTCCTCCAGTTATGAGAATAATTGGGAATAAACTGGGTGAATTTCAGGAAATACTTAGATTAAGTAAACTTGAAGCGAAACATATTCATTTTAATAATAAATATGTACGTTCAACGACTAGTAGAATATTATATAATTCTACCACGAGTGCCCAGGATCTTACTTTTTATCAATATTTCATTCATAATACCTGGTATATTAAACCAAGTGTACTATTTTTTATGGCCTGACTTTGTTTTTTATATTTTAACGAAACCAATTTTTATTATGATTGTTTAAATATGTTCTTACCTGTTTCTTTCAAACATCCTAAAGGTTTAAAGCTATCTTTTTCTACTACGCGTAGTAAGAAGAATAAATTAAGCCTTGAAAATTTAAAAGATTCTCATTTACCTTTTATAAAAGAACTTTATAAGGATAGAAAAGCTCCTGTTATTCCTTTGGATAGTAGCTTAATTAAGGCTACTTGTTCTTATTGTTTAAATCCTAAGGTGAAAGCCGAATTTTTAAAACAGTGAGGGTCTAGCCCCAGGGGGGGCGTGGACCCCAATATTTATTATATAGGTAGAACTACTTTATTTAAAAGAAGATTTAACAATCATCTTAAAGCCGATTCCGGTACCAAATTACATGTCTTCTTGAATTTAGTTGGTTGAGAACATTTTAACATTTCTATAATAGAAGAGTGTTCCCCTGAAGTGCAAGGTGCAAGAGAGAACTTCTATCTGCAGAAGTATTTACCTATATTAAATACTACTTTCTCTTCATCTTTCTCTGAGTCTGCTATATATTCTAGCTTAAACAGTAAACTAGCTGAACTCAGAAAAACTCAAGGTAATATTATTGGCCAATCTATTCCTACTTATGTCTATGATGTAAATGAGAATGGTATTAGTAAAACTTTTGTTAAATATAATAGTATTACTGAAGCTAGTTATAGCCCCTTATTTTTTTTTTATTTAATAAAAAAAAGGGGGCGTGGAACCAGCTTCCCCCGGGGGGAAGCTAGTTCTATTGAAAAAAGAGCTAGAGGTACATTAGGATTGTATTTAGATACTAATGTGCCATTCAAAAATAAATTATATTTATCACAACCTATATTAGATTTTGAGGCTACCTTTAAATTAGTTAAGGGTCTAACTAAAGATCTAAAGCTTAATAACAATGTAGCTAAAGGGGTTTGAGCTTATGATGCTAAAACTTTAAATCTAATAGTAGGAAGTCCATTTTCTTCTAAAACACAAGCAGCTAGTAGTATAGGTATTAGTCGTAATGTTATTACTTATTTTATAGACACCTGAAAACCAGAAGGTGTTAAAGGCACATATTTGTTTAGTAGACAGCTTGATGTTAAAGAAGTTGAAAAACTTCTTTAAACTGCACAATCTACGGTGTCAGGTAATAAAGTAAAAGTTTGAGCTTATAATGCCCAAACTCTTGAATTAATAGAGGGTTCACCTTTTGCTAGTTTACTTATTGCGGCTAGCTATTTTAATGTTAATTATCGTACTATTGGTCGTCATCTGGATTCTAAATTAGCTACTAATCTAAATAAAACCCTTGTGTATCTTTTTAGTAATGAAATTAGTTCTGATTTAAAGTTAGAACTCCCCCCTTGGGGGGTTCCACGCCCCGGAGGGGCTAGAACTATTAAATAATACATCTAAAGCTCATTATGTGCGTACTGAAATATGAGTGTATAAAGTGGACGATAAGGGTGTATTAAGTTTAATTCCTAATCAACCATTTAAAACTATGCGTGAGGCTTCTAGTGTCCTAGGTATTCACAATACTGTCTTAAGAAGGTTAATGGATTCTTCTGAAGTACACAAAGGGTTACTTATTTACAGCTCACCTCAACTTTTAGGTTCAGAAGGTGGATAATTACCAGATAATAGTCATGATAAGTAGAAGATATAGTAGTTTATAATTTTGGATTTTAGTTTTATTGGTTTGCTATTAAACCACTGTATAATGTTTAAAATTTATACATATAAAAATTTTGTCACAGTTCCATTTATTTTTTTGCACATTAATGAAAAAGGCCCATATGCCTACCATTTATGATGAAAAAATAGAAAAAAAGATTAGATTATGATATAGTCTGAACCGTCTTGTGATAGATGGAAGTAAAATATAAATAATTTTACATTAACAACATTGGATCTGCTAATTCTAAATATGCTTTCTTAGGTTCTTTAAGAAGTACAGCACAATTAATCAGTTATGAATTAATATTAAGTTCAGCTATACTATTAGTTGTTTTACTGACAGGTAGTTTAAATTTAACAGTAAATATAGAAGCTCAAAGAGCTATATGATTTGTAGTGCCATTATTCCCTATATTTATCATATTTTTCATAGGATCTATAGCAGAAACTAATAGACCACCTTTTGATTTAGCTGAAGCGGAATCAGAATTAGTTAGTGGATTTATGACTGAACATTCTGCAGTTATATTTGTATTCTTTTTCTTAGCTGAGTACGCTTCTATCGTTCTGATTTGTATACTATCTAGTATCCTATTCTTAGGTGGTTACTTATTCGATATTAGTCCTTTAGTATATTTAGTTCAATTTGTAGATTTTGATAATTGATTATACTTAACTGATAATGGTAATAATTATTATTCACTATCTAATTCTGTGTTTGAAGGATTAGTTTATGGTATTGTACTTGGTATTAAATCTTGTATGTTAATTTTCACATTTATCTGAGTCTCTTAGCCTTAAGCAAGCTTCAATCGCTCTAAAGTAACCAAACTCCGGGTAAAGCGTAAAGCCATAACTACTAACCCACTAACCTAAAAGGGTAAGGGTGAGGGCCTCTCTAATCAAGAGGGTATAGTAACAAGGTTATGGATTCCGGGAAACCGGGAATCGCCCTTCGCGGATCTAAATCACCTCTCAGCTATTATATAGTTACATAAGTTGATGTGTAAAAGAGCAACGAGTAGATGGTTACTCGCCATGTATTAGGTTAAAACCTCGAATAACTCATAAATGTGAGAATAGATACATGGTGTAAGGTGTACTCTAATAGCCGAGTAAACGAGGCGTTATATATTCAGCTTATACCTAAATAGGAGATATCTTCTCTTCCCCCTATATGGTAAAAGATTATAAGCTATGCTAGAGCTTCATTCCCACGTATAAGATTTGACCAACTTATGTCTTTCTGTTGAACTGTCCTATTACCTATAGTTATTGCCTTTATCGTTCTAGTGCCTTGCATTCTTTATAGCTTTGAAATTATTCCTGCTAATATTTCTTTATTATAAGTGTTATTTATTTGCTTCGCCAATAAAAAGACTTAAAAACAATACATAAAAAAAATTATAAGTTTTTGTTTTGCTGTATTTTTCATTTTTATAAAAAATATAAAAATTTTTAGGATTTTAAGAACGTTTATCTTCTATTGCTCCTTACCTATCCCTCGCTTCCGTTATAATCTTAATTATGTATTACTTTATATAAGTGTAGATTAAAAATAAGATAATATTAGTATATCTTATCTGGGTGCCGTCCCTTCTCAGATATCCGAAGGACCTCCTTTTTTCTTTTTAAAAAAGAAAAATTTCCTAGTTTGTCAACAACGGAAATTTAGTAGGAGGCGTCAAGCGTCAGAGGAGGGGAGGGAGTATATCTATATAATATACCACGCGGATATGCGTGGTGTTACTAGAGATTGCTTAAAATTTTGAATATAGTTCACTTAATGTTTAATTTAGTATACGCATCTTACATTACACAGAAAAACCTGTAGAAAAAAACAAATATCTTGTTATACATTTTACGTTTATTATCAGTAGTTGTGTATCCTTTTTTTTTGTGAGCAAGTTAGTAATTTTTATTGTTAAGCGAAAAATATTTTTTTTACAGTTTTGTGTTCACTATATTTAAATTTTTATTAATAATATTTAAATTTTTATAAAGGTATTTTGTCCATTAATGTTAACCGTTTTTTTTACCTTGTATATTTTTTTATAATATGAGCAGTCTACCCCTCCACCCCTCCGGTGGAGGGGTGGACCGCCGTAGGCAGTCTAGTGGGCATTAAATCTTTTTTTATTTAATAATTAATTATATGTTACTATTATCTTTATTAATAATACCTATAATAGGTTTATCTGTAATCTATACAGGGATGTATGATGAACCTTCTAGTTCAAATATAAAACATATTAAAATTATTGGTTTAATAACATCAATTGTTAATTTATTTATTTCTTTACTTATGTTTATCTTTTTTGATTTCAGTAGCAACCAGTTTCAATTTGTTCAAGAATATCATAGCATAAGTAGTTTTGATTTCTATTTAGGAGTTGATGGATTATCTATATATTTTGTTTTATTAACAACTATAATAATGCCAGTGGCACTTTTATCTAATTGAACATCAATATCAGAAAATGTAAGATCCTATGTAATAATAATATTATTATTAGAATCTTTACTTTTAGCTAATTTCTTAGTGTTAGATATTTTATTATTCTATATTTTCTTCGAAAGTATCTTACCTCCATTGTTTATATTAATAGGTCTGTTTGGTTCAAAAAATAAAGTTAGAGCCAGTTTTTACTTATTCTTATATACATTATTTGGATCATTATTTTTATTATTATCTATTTTAACAATGTATTCTATAATGGGAACTACTGATTTTGATGCATTGTTTAAAACTAATTTCTATTACTATACTCAAATATTTGTATTTATAGGTATTTTTATTTCTTTTGCTGTAAAAACACCTGTTTACTTTTTAAATAGTTGATTATTAAAAGCCCATGTTGAATCACCATTATCTGGAAGTATTATACTTGCAGCAGTAGTTTTAAAATTAAGTCTATATGGTATATTCAGATTAATTTTACCTATACTACCTAAAGCTTCTTTAGATTTTACTTATATTGTATATCTTATAGGAGTTATTACAGTTATTTATGCTAGTATGGGTACTATAAGAACTACAGATGTTAAAGAATTAGTTGCATATTCTTCTGTAGCTCATGCTGCTGTTTATTTAATGGGTGCATTTAGTAATACAGTTCAAGGAATAGAAGGAGCAATTACTTTAGGATTAGCTCACGGATTTGTATCTAGTGGTTTATTTATCTGTGTAGGAGGGGTATTGTATGATAGAACTCACACTAGATTAATTACTTACTATAGAGGTATAGCTCAAATAATGCCTGTCTTTTCTGTAATATTCTTTATTCTTTGCTTAGGTAATGCTGGAACTCCTTTAACTCTTAACTTTATTGGTGAATTTTTAAGTCTATATGGAACATTTGAAAGATTACCTCTTATGGGTGCCTTAGCTAGTTCTTCTATTGTATTCTCTGCTGCGTATACTATGTTTATGTTTAATCGTATTGTATTTGGAGGTTCATTATCTAAATACTTTATAAGTAGTATATCTGATGTAAATAGAAGAGAATTCTTTATTTTATTACCTTTAGTTGTTTTCACAGTATTATTAGGAATTTATCCTGGTGTTATATTAGATGGTTTACATTATGGAGTGTCTACTTTAATTTATGCTTCTTAATCTTCTATTTAATAACACTATAATTGTTTTTAGTTTAGAGGTTCACTTTAAAAAATTTTTATCAAAATATTATACTAAAAAACCAAGTTTATATAAATTATAATTTTTGTAAGATATAGTAATTTATATAAAAAAAAGTTAACTTTTAAGTAATATATTTTATTTTCATTTTCTTTTAATGAAGGAGAAACTCCTTTGGGATGCACATCAAGATATATGACATATTATGAATTAGGATTAACTGTTAGTCCTCCAATATTTATATAAATAATTGGATATAAACTGGGTAAATTTCAAGAAATATTATTTTTTAATATACTTGAAGCGAAACTTACTATAGCATTTATAAAGGTAGTAAGAACGTTCAACGACTAATGGTGAGTTTTTGCTAACAATAAACCATAATATACTCCCAGCATCTAAAAAATTTCATTAAATCTAATATATTAAAAGGAAGTGGTTTTATCCACTTTTATAGAAATGTATTATATTTCTATATATTAATAACTTTAGTTAAGTTATAGACTAGATTCAAATAATAAAAAATTATATAGTCATTATTTTAATATAAACATGTTAAACATATTTTTAATAAAAAGTAAAAAAAATGATGAATTATTAGATAATAAACAAACATCATTATTAAATGAGATATCTTTGAATAAAGATGTTTCAAGTAAAAAAACTAGAATAGGTGATACTAGACATTATTTACCTGCAACTAAAGAATGATTAAATAGTATTTATACATATAATGTAAATTATATGAAATCACTGGCTATTACGGATAATGTAGTAAATAAAATAATTAAAAGTTATTTTTTCTTAAGATTAGTATATATGAAAAATATATTTAAAGGTATGTCTAAAAGACAGAGACTATTATCAGTAAATAGAATATTTGTAAGTAAAGCTGAAATGAAACATACTAATAATAAAGTTATAATAACATTATATACTTACAATAAAGAAAAAAATTATTTTGTACGTAAATTAATAAGTTTACGTAATATGTTAATTTTTAGAAATAATTTTTTAAATTTAATTAATTTAAAAAGAAAATCTATTCTTAGAAATATACATAAAGTAAGTTTTTTAATATATAATATTTTAAAAAAAAAAGATTTGTTAAAAAATTATGAAAGTAATAAACAAGTTTTTGATGATTTAATAAAAAGAAATGAATTAGTAAAAGGTGAAAAACATGATAAATTATTTGAAAAATTTAATGACAATATTCAATGAAAAACCTTTGAAAACCAATTTTTTTCATCTCCCCTTGCGTATGCAAAGGAAAAAAAAGAAACTACTGGTAGTCCTATAATAATAAATGTATTACAAAATTATGTAAAGGAACTTTATATATACTATCTTAGAAAATCATTAGCTGTAATGTCAAGAAAAGAAATGTTATATTTATACTATAATCAAATGTTATCACTTAATAATTATAAATTTAATAAATCATTTATTTCTAATAAAGGATTAGGCTTAGTCTCTTTAATTAGTAAAATATATAATAAAAAAGTAGAATTTAATATAGTAAATTTAAAATCTTCACATTTAAATAGTGATATATATTCAGATTCTATCTCTACAAAATTAAATGATAGAAAAAAAAGAGTATTAAGAGTATTAAAAAAAGCTTTAAGTTTAGTAAGATTAATGCCAAATAATTTACTTCATAAAAATATAAGTAATTCTATATATAATGAAGATAATATAGAAAAAATTGGCTTAAGTTATATTAAAAACAAAGCAATTAATGGTGTTAGATTAGAAGCCTCAGGTAGATTAACAAGACGTTTAACTGCTTCAAGATCTATATCTAAATTAAAATATATAGGTAATCTAAGAAATATTTCTTCTTATGATAATAAAATATCATCAGTAATGTTAAGAGGTCATATGAAATCTAATATACAATATACAAACATAAACTCTAAAACACCTAATGGAGCTTATGGTCTAAAAGTATGGGTAAGTAGTTACTAATTATTATAAAAAATTTTTTTACATAAATTTTCGCGTTGCACAAATTAGATTTAATGATATAAAGATGAAGAAATAGTCTGAACCGCTTTGTAAAAGGTGGAATAAAGGAAAAAATTTCCTTTAATATAACAAGTTTGACACAGTATATGTTAACTGTTTTTTAATTTTTAAATTATACATTAAAATAAAATAATTAACTTTTGAGTAATATATTATTTTGTAATTTATGATAGTAATGGTGCACATCCATTTATATGTGAATATAAAAAGTATATTACATATTTATAATTTATATTGAGTTTGATGATGGCTCTGATTGAACGCTATCCAAGTGCTTGACACATGCTAATCGAACGTCTAATTTATTAGAAATAATTTAGTTAGAAGTGGTGTACAGGTGAGTAAAAGATATTATGGCTACCTTGGAGTAAGGGACATTAAAATCCCTTATATCATACAAAAAATTTTGTATTAAAAGAAAATTATTTTCGCTCCTAGATGGAAATTAATATCTCGGGCAGGTAGTAGTTAAGGTAATGGCTTAACTAGCTTATGTCCGTAGTCGAGACTGAGAGGTCGATCGACCACATTGGGTCTGAAAAAACCCCAATACGTATAGTACAGCAGTGAGGAATATTGGTCAATGGCCTAACGGCTGAACCAGCAACTTGGGGGAATGGATATATATATTAGAGATAATATATAGTACCGACTATGTCGGATAAAGTTCTAGATAGAAAAATGATAATGACAATTTTCTATCTATATGTCTTGACCAAATCTTGTGCCAGCAGTCGCGGCAACACAAGGGAGACTAGTGTTATTCATCTTTATTAGGTTTAAAGGGTACCTAGACGGTATATCAAGCCCCAAAAGGGAACGGATATACTAGAGTTTTATGTGAGAGGCAAATATAGTACTATTGGTGTAGAGATAAAATTCATTGATACCTCTAGGCACGGGTAACGGCGAAGGCGATCCTCTATGTAAAAACTGACGTTGAGGGACGAAGGCTTGGGGAGCGAATAGGATTAGATACCCTAGTAGTCCAGGCAGACAATTATGAATGTCATAGATTAGAAAGAAAGCATGAGACCCTTGAATCTATAAGGTTCCAGGTTACCTATATAGGTTCACTATGATTTTTTGATCTATAAATGAAAGTGTAAGCATTCCACCTCAAGAGTAATGTGGCAACGCAGGAACTGAAATCATTAGACCGTTTCTGAAACCAGTAGTGAAGTATGTGTGCGACAAGAAGCGGATATTAGTAATGTGGTGCGATTCCACTAGGTATTCTCTACCTAACACTACCTACACATGCAGGATAGTAATTGAATGTGTGAAGCTGTAGGAACAATGTAGCCTGTCTTAGATGACAATGTAGATATATTATAAAAAGTATAATAATATCTCCAGGAGCTAGTGTAAGTAAGACATGGAGAGCGAAAGTCAAGATAGCAATGACGCTTCGATATACTACTCATGAGATTTGTGGAAGGGAATAGATTTTACATACTAATCTATTAGAGAAACCATATTTCCACCGGAGTAAAGCTATCCTCCTAAATCTTACGTAAATTGTGCTAATATCTGAACTTGGTAACCCCTTTATCTTCAGCTATAAATTAAGCTCTTAAAAGTACTCCGCGGTTCTTTAAGTTATTACTTATTTATAGAAGAGGCAACATATAAGATTTATCGAAATTGTTGTATCCGGTAAAGGGGAAAGGAGAAGTTAAAAAGCAAATGCCTGGTATTAGATTTCAATTGAAGTAAATCTATATTACGGATATAGTTAAATATTAATAATTTTTACTTATAATTTTAGTTTATGATTTTATTTATAAATCTCACTTTTGATGGTTTATTCGTCTATAGCACTAACAGGAATAAATAAATGAGTAAGGATAATTTTATCCGTAAACTCGGCCTTCTTTTAGGTTTTATTTCCTAGTTATAACGAGTTAATCTTTATCTAATTATTGTATAATGATCTTATTTCTTTTGTATTACTTGATAAAAATCATCTTTCTGTTCATAGAGAAATCGAATATTTCTATTACTTGATTTAACTTTGAGTTCGGGCAGAGATATTTCTAACTACTGATATTTAGATAAAAAGAAGGTGAGTCTCCATGATGAACAATAGAAAATTTAATTTATTAAACCCCTGAGCATTAACAGGTATTATTGATGCTGAAGGAAGTTTTGGAGTGGTTGTTGTAAAAGATAAAACTCGTTCTTCCGGATTTGTTATAACAGTTTTCCTAGAAGTTGGTCTTAATGTTGTTGATAAGGATCTATTGGAGCGAATTAAAGCTACTTTAGGTGTTGGTAATATCTATTTTAAATCATCTGATAATACATACAGATGAAAAGTTAGTAATATCAATGACTTATTCAATGTGATTATACCACATTTTATTAAATATCCTCTAGTTACACAAAAACGTGCTGACTTTGAGTTATTTACTAAAATAGTGGAAATTCTTAAAAACAAGGGCCATATTGAATCTAAAGGTTTACAACAAATTGTAAACTTAAAAGCTTCTTTAAATCTAGGTCTATCAGATAATCTAAAGAAAGATTTCCCTGATACTGTTATGGTTCCAAGATCTCAAATACGTTTTGAGGGGATTCCTGATCCTAATTGATTAGCTGGTTTTGCCTCTGGTGAAGCTTGTTTCTTTATTAGTATCTATAAATCTTTAAAATCTAAACTGGGATTCGCTGTTCAATTAGTATTTAAAATTACTCAACATTCTCGTGATAGAGAATTACTTAAAGGTATAGTGGACTATCTTTCTTGCGGTAGAGTTGAAAACCGTAAGGGTGAAGCTTGTGACTTTACAGTTAATTCTTTCAAGAGCTTTGATGAGATAATTATACCTTTCTTTACAAAGTATCCTATAGAGGGTTCTAAACTTCTTAATTTCCAAGACTTTAAATCAGTAGTAGAAATTATGAAAGTAAAGGGGCATTTGACTACTGAAGGTATGGAAAAAATAAAACAGTTAAAAGCTAATATGAATCAGGGTAGAAATTAATTTAATATTTAACTTCTTTTCTCTTACATAGTCAATGTAAGGGGAAATGGCTGACTTAACATGCGGCAGAATCTGACAAATGGACCTCCATTGTATGTTGTCATAAGAGGTACATTTGTTTGCGGCGATGGCTGCTAGGTTATCTATACATAAATATGTAAAATAAAACCGAAGATTTCTGTTTGAGCCGTATGCGATGAAAGTCGCACGTACGGTTCTTGGAGGGGGAAAGCCTGAGAGGGCCTACCTATCTCGACTATTTAATTCGATGATCCTCGAAAAACCTTACCACAATTTGAATGTTAATTAATAAATTAACACAGGCGTTGCATGGCTGTCTTCAGTTAATGTCGTGAGATTTGGTTAGATCCAAAAAATTATCGTAAACCCTTGTTCTTTATTTGTTTGAATAATGCAGTTAACCGCTATATTGGATTATATAACAGGGACTAAGACAAGTCATCATGGCCTTAACATTGGTGCGACTTGAAGCACATAACATTAATGAGGTGAGATTCCTACAACGTATCGAGTATCGTTCGACCCTACCTTGATCTGCTAGATATAAACGCAAGTGAAATGAAAGTGGAAAGCTCAAGGGACAAAAGTAGCTATTCTTAAATGAAACGCCTAGTCTTAAAGACTACGCGGCGCAGGGTGAAAATACCTAGTCTATGAAGATCGAAAGAGAATCTAACGATGAGGCTTCGTAAAGGCCGAATATTGTAAGCGAGGTATAGCTCCCAGTGTTGGCTATATCATACTCGAATCTCAGTAATGAGCGCTTACCGGAGTAAAGTTAGGCTTCTAAGGACGACGGTTAAGGTAATGTTATGTGAACAAGGTAAACCCAAATTTCCCCAATAACAATTGGAAGCATCATATAATGGAATAAGATCAACACAAGGTCCCAGAAATTGATGTACAGAGATGTGGGCAGAAGAAAACCCAAAAAGCGAATGCGGATATGTAATGTATCTGATAGATCCATATGGATTAAGCCGAAAGGCTGCAGACTTGGGTTATTTTTCATGATCAATAGTGGACGATAAGGAAAAGATAGCAGTCACAAAAGATATGACCTATTTATGATCATCGCGCGAATCTCTTAATGCGACAATAGAAAAGGGAAAAACCACCAAAATTGGCAGGAAGAGGTCTACTCGAAAATCCTCGATTTCAAGGCATCGTGAGTCTAGCAAAGAGAGATGTCGAATAGAAATCATATCCTTTGTAAGATGAGAATCATAATGTCACTATCCACCCACTATAAGAATTGAACATGGGAGTAGCGGCTAATACAGCCTAGAAGTCAGCTGCAGGAACCTGCAGTTGATCAAAGTAAGTCTGCTTGAGCGGTGTGAACTCGAAAGATTCACGCACCGTTCTGATGGGGGGAAAGCCTGAGAGGGCCTACCTATCCAAATTGGGCTATAGACGTGCCACATATGCCTTTACAAAGGGATGCAAAAGTGTGAACTTGAGCTAACCCCTAAAACAGGATAAAATATTAATTGTAGTCTGAAACTCGACTACATGAAAAAGGAATTACTAGTAATCGTGTGTAATCACAGCACGGTGAATTTAATCTCAGCTAGGTACTAACCACTCGTCAGGCGCTGAAAGGGGTATGTGCAATAAGTTTGGTTATTGTTAATTTTTAATATAGGTAATTGGACTTATATTTATTAACGAATAATCTTCGTATGCGTGACCCTGATTGGTGTTAAGTCGAAATACGGTTCGAGTAGGGGAACTTGCTCGGGAATAATTAATATTAACTATACACCCAATATAAACATATAAAAAAAGCAATGTATATTAAAGGGGTAGTCTGTTACTCATATTTTTTCTTGTGAAGCGAGATATATAAACAAATGAGGTTGGTGATAGGGATAGTGTATTTCAAATAACATTTATTTTTTTTTCTTTCAATATGCTACTACTTAATATCTTTTCTATATTCTAATACTTCTTTTATATTTTTGATTTTTTAATTGATATCCTATTTGGTAATTTAGATGGTTTTATTTTACTATCAACTATGCCTGTTGTAGTTAAAGAGGGATCAAAATTACATAATGAATATGTGGTAGGATTATCTGACGCGGAGGCTACATTTACTATTTCTGTTACAAAAGATAATAGAGTAAGAAAATCTTCTCGTCGTTCACCGGATACTTCTAGAACTATTTATTCTGTTCATCCTTCTTTTGCTATTTCTTTAAATATTAAAGATTTACACCTAGTACAAAGTTTACAATCATTTTTTGGAGTAGGTAAAATTAAACAAGATTTAAAAAATAATGCTATTACTTTCTATGTTAATTCAGTGGAGGACTTATTAAATGTTATTATTCCTTTCTTTAATAGTCATCCTTTACTTTCTCAAAAATAAGCAGATTTCCTTTTATTTGAAAAAGCTGTTAGTTTAATTAAACAAGGAGCTCATCTTACAACACCAGGTCTTACTGAAATTGTAAGCATTAAAGCTTCAATGAATAAAGGTTTATCTGAAAAATTAGTAGCTCAATTCACTGAGATTTATTCAGTCGAAAGATCTACAGTGGTAAATCAAAGTATTAGAGACGGTAATTGACTGGCTGGGTTTGCAGATGTAGAAGGATCTTTCTTTGTCCGTATTTTAGTGGCTAGCACTGATAAAAGCATTAACCGTGTTTCATTTTTCTTTTCTATAAATCAGTCAATTAGAGATAGTGATTTAGTTTATAAAATCGCTAAATTCTTAGATTGCGGTGCTATTAGCAGTAATCAAAAATATATTCAATTAAAAGTATCTAAATTTGAAGATAAAAAGGTTATACCGTTTTTTAAAAATTATCCTAAGCATGCAATTAAAAACTTGAATTATCAAGATTTTTGTCAAATTATGGAATTGGTATAATCTAAAGTACATCTTACCTCAGAAGGTATTAATAAAGTTAAAAGTATCAAAGAAGGTATGAACTTTGGTAGAACTTAGCTTAAATTAAAGCTGTTTAAGATACGACCCAGTTGTGTCAGTATTTTCTACTTATTATAGACATTATGACGATATCTGCCTGCCGTAGATTGTTTATAATATTTTTGCGTTACGCGAGGAAAATAAATTCAGTTTATTTACAGATTCTTTATATTTAAGCGACCTATTTTTGATCGCTCAGTATTTTTCTTATGTTCAATATAGGTATCCATATTGTAAATAAATAGATAAAGGTTTTAATACTTTTTGTCCTGTCCTTTATTGCTCATGGGTATAACTACTCCTTATGTCTAAACTAAAAAAAAAAGCATGATAATTTATCATAAAGTAAATTATTTTTATATTAGTTCAGGTTGGGTGAACTAGCCCGGGAATAATTAAATATTAACTATACCCCCCAATATATTAAAAAAAAGGAGAGTTCCTTTATTGGTAAGAAGGGTTGAGCTGTAAACTCAATAGTAATATACTTTTAAGAGTTCGAATCTCTTCTCTCCTAGTTTTAAAAACTTATTTTTTCAAAACAAGTTTGAAAAAACTAGTCCCCTCTCGTCAAGGTAGTTATAGTATTTTTTTTACTAATAACTTTAAAACTAGTCCACCTCTTAATTTTTATTTTTAGTATTTCCTAATTTCTGCTATTTGACATAGTCTAAAAAGGGAATAGATAGCGTAATAAATAATTAAATTTTATTTCACTATAAGAGGGTACTAGTATACTAATATAATTTTTTTATATATAAAGATATAATAAATACTTATAATTTAACTATAACGTGTTTATTCTTCTTCAGTTAAGGCCCTTTATAAAGTACTAGTATTTTAATGACTTAAAAGTTTTTAAAGATTAATAGCCTTTATAGCTCAACGGTAGAGCGGAATACTGTTAATATTTTGATAGATGTTCGATTCATCTTAAGGGCTTAGTGTAATAATTAGCCAATATAAAGTAAATAATGTTAAATTTTTATATAACTTTAAAATAATACGCGTTAGTTAAATGGTATAATTCTGTGCTACGGACACAATGTTATAGGTTCGAATCCTGTACGCGTATTATTATCTTTATATCTTCCTTAATTATTATACTCTCTTAAATTTTTATCAGTAGTGAATTATGAGATGGGTATATAATGTAAAAAAAAATGTCTAGCTTATTTGTTTTTAATGAAAGTTTTACTAACGGTTACAGAGGTGAGCTTTTAGATTTTATATCTTTAACTGCTATTTTATGTGGTATATTAGTTATTATTACAAAAAATCCTGTTGTATCTGTTTTATTTTTAATTGGTTTATTCTTAAGTATATCTGGTTATTTAATCATGTTAGGTATAAATTTTATAGGTTTATCTTATTTATTAGTATATGTTGGTGCCGTATCTATACTATTTCTTTTCATTCTAATGTTAATTAATGTTAGAATATCTGAGTTAGTAAGTGATACTAGTAATAGTATACCTTTAGCTGTAATAATTGGTATTTTATTTAACTATGTTGTATATGAAATATTACCTTATAGTATTATAGCTTTTAACAGTTATACTGTAAACTTAAATAATACCTTAAAAGATCTTCTGTCTAATAACTATAGTAGTGATTATATAAAGAAAGTATTTAATTTCTCTAACGATAGTAGTGAGATAGCCTTTGTAACATCTAAAATATGAGATGGTAACTTGGCAGAAACTTCACATATAACTAATATAGGTAATATAATGTATACTAGTTATTCTATATGACTTATAATAACATCTGTAATATTATTATTAGCCATGGTAGGTGCTATTGTTATAACAATTAAACAAAAAAATTAATATAAAAAATATATATAAAAGGAATTAGCTCAATTGGTAGAGCGTCTATCTTACACATAGACGGTTAAAGGTTCGAATCCTTTATTCCTTATCGTGAAATAATTAAACAATATAAGGAATATTCCTTAATTGTTATACTTTAACTTTTTTTATCAGTAGTTAATTATGAGATGGGTTATTTATTATTAAAAGAAGTGTTGAAAAGAAACTTAAAATATAGATTAGACAGAAGTATCTATTTAAGACCAGCACCTAGTACTGTAAGAATATTACATTTGCAAAATTAGCTATAACTTCCTCGGAAGCTAGAATAATTTTAATTTACACTTATTTCTTAAATTCTCTTACACATAAAAAGCATTATTCTTCCTATGAGTCATTTAAATGTACTCCTGTAGTTTTATCTCTATTCTCTTTACTAATTTTACTTTAATAAATTAGAATAGAGATAAAACAAGTATTTACAGATGAACTAATATAGAGTCTGGTCAATGTTATGTTGGTTCTGCTATTGATTTATCTAAAAGACTTAGCAATTATTTAACTATAGCTTTTTTAACCAAAGAACTTAACAAAGGTAATAGTATTATATATACCTCTTTACTTAAATATGGGTATTCAAGTTTCAAATTAGATATATTGGAATATTGTGATACTTCTGATTTAATCAAAAGAGAACAATATTATATTGATAATTTAAATCCTTTTCCGGTGGGACCTTTCCGGTCCCACCGGGACAGGCCCGGAGGGACTGAATATAATATTTTAAAAGTAGCAAGATCATCTTTTGGGTTTAAACATAGTGAGGCTACTAAAGAAATTCTTCGTGAGAAGAGTTCTGGAAAATTGTACTCAGAGTCCACTTTATCTAAAATATCTCTTAATAATGCTCAGTCTAAATCAATTACTATTAAAGATATATCTATTGGAGTAATAACTGAATTCCCTTACTCGAAGGTAGGTCCCTTAGGGCCTGCCCTTGGGTCAGTCCCCTTGGGACTAGTATTTCTAAAGCTTCAGAGTATATGGGTATCCTTACTTTCCATTTTCAGTATTATTTAGATAGACAACCTTCCCCCTCAAGGGGAAGGTTGTCCACACCCCGAAGGGGCTATACAACCTATTAAAGGTAAATATGTCATAGTGGAACTAGACGGTGTAGATTGTGCTACTAATGCTTCTGCGGTTAAAAAAGCTGTTACTAACAAACCACAAGTTTTAGTTGTTACTAAAGATGAGTCCGGTGTCCCTACAGCATTCCCATCTTATACTAAAGCTGCAGAATTTGTAGGTACGGACCGAACTTATCTATCACGTTGTATCAATAAACAAGGTTTCTATAAAGGAAATGGTTATACTGTTGAAAAAAAGATAAGTAGGCGGTAATAATCTTTTTTGATAGTAATGATGATTTCATTAAAGGTGTAGTTACACGTGGCAGGTTTGGTGTTCGAATCGCCAATTCCTTATTAATGATATATAAATAGTAAAAAAGACCTTAGCTTAATGGTAAAGCATGTGCCTTTTAAGCATTATTATATGGGTTCAAATCCCGTAGGTCTTAATGGCTATAGGTTAATGGTGGTAGAAATAAAAAAAAAGAATAATGTAGATGAATTTGTTGGGATTATTCTATGAAAAAGGATTAATTCATTTAGTATAAGGTATTGCCTTTTCAGTGTTAATCAGATTATAGTTGTTTTTTAATTGTTTTTATTAAATAAAGGCTTATTTATATTGATTGTTAAAGTAGTGTCAGGTATTAATTTAATGACCTTAGGAAGGGAGGAGGTAAAAACGGTCATATGTTAATTGGTAAACAAATCGTCTTCCAAACGAATATTGTCGATTCGAGTTCGGCTGACCGTATTATAAATATGCATATATATATATATATAATATATAAAAGCCAAACGATGAGTACCGATTCGAATTCGGTTGGTTGTATATATTTAATAACAAGGGTTAGTTTCTTAATTGGTAAAGAACTTTCTTGTCGAGAAAGACTATGCCGGATCGAGGCCGGCCTAACCCGATTTCTTACCCCAAGGGTACCCCTTTGGGTAAAATAAAAAAAGGTTATATGTAAATATTTAAATACTTTAAAGGAAAAGTCGCCATTGGTAAGGCAAGATATTTGCTAAATATTGTGTTATTACACCTGAAGGTTCGAACCCTTCCTTTTCCGTATATTAATTTATAATTGTATCATCTTATTTTACATTAATTTGTTAATCTATGGTATAGTATACTTTAATATACTTTTTATTGGTGCTATTGGCGGATATAAATTACATTGGTATATGTTAATAGTAATGGTATTACTTTACATGATATTATTTTTAACTAATCTCTCTTCTACACGATATTTTTTTCTTTCTAATGTTATTAGGAAAGTACGGTTGTAAGGTTCAAATTTAAACTATTAGGTTATGTACCACGCGGATATGTGTGGTGTTACTAGAGACTGTTTTTAAGTGTGATCCACTTAATATTGCTTTTTAGCTATGTTCTCTGCATACTAGTAGTTTTACCGGGTATTTGTTCCTTATTCTTGTCATATAAAATATCATATTATTCTTGTTATATTCAATGTAGTATAGTAATTATTACTATATATAGGTTAAATATATTTATAATTTATAATTTATATAACGAGTATTGATCTGCTATCTAATTTGATATCGGTAAGGTTAGACCCTAGCCCCCTTTGGGGCGAAGGGTCCTAGGGAAGACCCTTTTTTGTAGTATGTGTGTATATTCACCGGTTCCTAATTTAGAGAATATTCTTAAAGTATATTTAAATAGTTTTGTGTTCATCATGTTTAAATCTTTTATGCAATTAATACTTAAATTGTTTAAGATATTTTATATTTTAACAATATTCTTTTTTAAGTAATATGAACAGTCTACCCCTCCGGTGGAGGGGTGGACCGTCGTAGGCAGTCTAGTGGGCATTAAGTCGTTTATCATTTTTATAAAACATGTTATTATTATTGGTTTATCTATCTAAATGAAGATTATTATCATTGGATAATGTAGAATTCTATGTAATAAATATATTATTATTAGAATCTTTATTTTTATTAGCTAATTCCTTAGTATTAGGTTTTTTATTGTGCTATATTTTCTTGGAAAGTATATTTTATCAATATGAATCTTATTGTGAATTAATAGGGTTAAACAATTTATCTATATGTAGTCTACCTTTTGTTCGTTTTTATTCTAATAAAAAAAATAAAATAAATATAGACTTAAAACCAGTTGTTGTTTATTTAAATTCTCTTGCTTGTAAAAAGGTTATCTTAAAAGATAATAATGGTAAAGCAGGTATATATAGATGAACTCATATAGAGTCAGGTAAAAGTTATGTAGGTTCTTCTCTTAATTTATCCCGTATATTAAGAAATTATTTTTCTATTTCTTATTTAGAAAAATCAAATGGTGGTAATAGCATTATATATAATGCATTATTAAAGTATGGGTATTCTGCATTTATGTTGGAAATCTTAGAATACTGTGATCCTAAAGATATAACTAATAGAGAACAGTATTATATTGATTTATTAAGACCTGAGTATAATATTTTAAGAGTAGCAAGATCCTCTATCCCCTGCGGGGATTTCAGAAATGAAATCCTTAAGGGGATTTCCGCAGGAAATAGGGTTTAAACACTCAGAGACTACTAAACAAATTTTACGTGAAATAGCTCTAGGTCGTGGTCCTAGAAAAAGCTTTAATCATACCGAGGACACTAAATTAAAAATGTCCCTTTCTAATTCAAAATCTCAGGCAGTAATATTAACTAATATTGCTTCGGGAGAATTTACCTCTGTATCAAAAGCTGCTAAATTTATTGGTGCAAGTCTAGCTCATGTAGCTAGATGTCTAATTAAGGATCAAATTTATAAAGGTAAAGGTTATACTATAATTAAAAAAAGTTAACTTACTGGGTGTGATATCTTAAATAGATGAAATCGATATTTTAACTTGGTGATCTTTATTATTATATAATAAAATAATAAAAATTAGATAAGAGGTTAAGAATACGGGACGTTAACCATTGTACCTCGCGGGGTTTAACTGGGGCGAGGTATCCACCAACTATTTGTACTAATCTTCCTTTTTAAAGTTTGACGAACTTTTCCGGGTAAGGGGTGAAATATGTATTCATCTTTTCTTTCTTAAAGAAAGAAAAGTTTATAGAGAATCCTTGTTGGTTTATAAGTAGGTTTAGTTAAATATATTTCAGAAGATATCTGAGGTAGAGTATTTAGTAAGGCACACCCGGTAGTCTTACTAAGTACCGTTGGTTCAATTCCTACTATCTTCAAAGTCTATATGTCTGTTTTTTTATAAAATAAGATTTAATTTTTATTTTTATATAGGATAATCTTCGATTCATCTCTTTTCCGCATTATTTTTTTAAGTTTTATATTAATTTTATAAAGAGTATAGTTTAATTGGTAAAATAGGAAGCTTCAAACTTCAAATTTTCAGTTCAAGTCTGGATGCTCTTGTATAACTTTTTTTAATAATTTATATTATTAAGCTTAACCGGTATAGTGTGTCTTTTATAAGTATTATTCGCTGTTTAAATATTTTACTTATTATACCCAAATACGATGGTTATTTATTTAATTATGTGATTTTTCTTATATAGTATATTTAAACCTTTTTCTTATAATTTGCACAGAAAATTTTTATAAAAATTACCCTGGCCTTAAAAATTTAATATTTAAAGCTGCGCGGCTAGGGTAGCAGGGATCCCGGAGCCCATTAGTGTATATTATTTAACATTAAGGTTCCTTAGCTTAATAGGTAAAGCGCATTTTTGATAAGGATGTGATCGACGTTCAATTCGTCGAGGAATCAAAAATTATAAATATTTATAATAAGTATAAGAGAATTGACCGAGTGGTTTAAGGTGATAAGCTTGAAACTTATTTTAGTATAGCCTACTAACATCCGTTCGAATCGGATATTCTCTGGATATATAAGCATATATATGTATATACGGGTTAGAGCCGGGTTGGTTAGGCGTCTCATTTGGGTTGAGGAGTAGTTATGTTCGAATCATAATGACCCGAAATATAATATGTATATGATATATTGTAAAAATAGTATTGTAATTTTTTTTTATTAAAGGTAATTGATATGTAATGTGATATTTCATCATAACACCTTTAGTGTTATGATGGCAAGTATATAAAGAAACTATTATGGATGATAAAAGCTATATATCAAAGAGTCTAATGTGTTGACTGTTTTGTAGACTTATTTTTATATAATATAGTCTACCCCCCCGTAGGGGGGTGGACCGCCGTAGGCAGTCTATTTATTCAACTGAGTAAATGAAGACCCTGAAGATAAAGTGCACTTCTAGGTGATATTTTTCACAGAACCCCTCCTTGGTTCTAATCAAGGAAGTTGGATCCACTAAACTCTTAGAGAAATTATATTAATAAACGAAGTGAATTGAAATATCTTAGTAACTTCAGGAAAAGAAATCAAACGAGATTCTATGATTAGTGTGAACGAAAGTAGAAAAGCCTAATTATTAAGCAAGTAAAATGGATTAATCTGTTTGAATATAGGGGAACCTTCCTCTAAGGCTAAATATGATATATAAGCGATAGTGAATGAGTACCGTGAGGGAAATATCTTGAAATAGTGGTTTTATAAGCAGCTCAAGTTAAGTTTAAATAAAAAACGAGAGTGTACCTTTTGTATAAGTGCGACAAGAAGCACTAGTTTGTAATTTGGTGAAATTCCAACTGACCTTTCCTACGGTCTGACCCTACCTATGCATGCTATGGAAGTAATTCTGCAGTGTGAAGCCATAGGGACAATGTAACGATTAAAGCCCATCCACTCTAAGTGGGTCGGTGTGCTAGGGTAAATGTATATCTATGGAGAACGAAAGTGAATACGCATTGAGGCTTCGTAAAAGGTGTATCTATTTATAGATATGGATTTTGACAATAGTTTCTTATACTGGCTATTGGGTAGGAACGTAAACCCGGAGTAAAGCGTACTTCCTAAGGATATAATATACGGTACAAACTAGTGAACTTGGTAAGCCCGTAGTTTTCATCTAGCGATCAAACGTAAACACTCTGAATTTTTCAGTGAATAGCTAAATTGGACCTGGTGCCTCAGAAAGGTTACCATTGAGAACTCCCTCGGTAACTGAAGAGGTGTATGCTAATATGTGAATATCTAGTATATCCTTAAATAGGTTAGTTTGCAAGGGAACTATCAGACCTTGATTTATCTACACGAAGAAAAAAGCAGAATGTTGAAATCTGAAAGTTAGAAGCGGCGAAATATAAGGACATTATCATATGGTGTTTGAAGTTTTCGTATCGAGCTGCGGGTAGAAGAGTATCTAAAAAGCGAATGCGTGCCTGTAATGGGTGCGATAGGGTGAATAGCCTGACTCGAAAGAGTGCTGACTTAGATATATCGGTGGTATTTGTCACTCTACAGAACCTGAAGCCAAGGAAGAACAGCGAGTAGCTTAGGCACTCGTAGAATCAGGGTTATCCTGACGTACGGAACTGGTTCGGAATTAAAATGGAATTATGTACTTTCAATCAACAATAACAAGTCGGACTCGGAATGTCTATCATCTGGATCCGAGCCTCAAAAATAAATGGTGAATCCCTCTTAGTTTGGAAAGCTCAAGGAATAACCATTCTTATTCCAGGGATGCGTACGGAAGAGAAGAAAAATGGTGTAGAATTGGCTCAGATCAAACCAATAAATTCTCTGAGTTAACAAAAGAATTAATAAATTCACCTTTAGCCAATAATAATTATAGATAATATGATGATGATATTAAACTGAAATAAAATTACAAAAAAAAGAAGACGCCAACTGTTAATTTGTAAAATAAATGAGGTTGATCGGAGAAATCTGAGTACGCAACAGGAATCAACGACAACTTCAGAAGGAAAAGAGATAGTAGTGTGAGTTGGACACGAAGGCTGACATGGAATTGATTGAAAGAAAGTATATGAAGAAGTAGAGATTCTTCAGGAGAAGATTGTGATTGCAACTAAGAAATGTAAATATGATGAAGTATATAAATTGCAACGAAAACTTGTGAATAGTTTTGCCGGAAGAGCTTTAGCGGTAAGAAAAGTAGTAACAAATTCTGGTTCCAAAACTGCTGGTGTAGACCGCATCAAATGGAAAGGAGCTGATGATTATTGAGCTGCAATTCAAGATTTAAAAAATATAGTAGCCCATCCCAAAACTTACCGAGCGAAACCTTTGTTAAGAGTATTCATACCTAAAGGGACTACCGGGGAGATGAGACCACTAGGGATTCCTACACTTCGAGATAGAACGGTACAAGCCGTATATTTATTAGCTGTAGACCCAGTAGTTGAAGTCAAATCGGATAAAAATTCCTATGGATTCAGGAAATACAGATCAACACATAACGCTATCGTAGCATTAAGGAGTCATCTGGATAAAAATAAACATCCTAAATGAATACTTGATGCGGATCTTTCTAAGTGTTTTGACAAGATTAGTCATGAATTTATGATGAAACATACTCCTATTTGTGACAAAGCTGTATTGCAGCAATGACTTAAATCAGGTGTGATGGAAAATCAGGAGTTCACAAACACTGAAGAAGGAACCCCGCAAGGTGGTATAATATCACCGACGCTATGTAACATAGCATTGAATGGGATCGAAGCGGAAGTAATGAAAGTGTTTCCCTTAAAGAAAGGAATAAGCGCTGGGGTACATATTATTCGGTATGCGGATGATATGGTAGTTACGGGAAAAAGTAGGGAAATTCTTAGTAAAATCAAGGAAGTAATGTCTAAATTCTTAAACCATAGAGGACTAGAATTTAACGAGAAGAAAACTCGAATCGTGAATATAAAGGAAGGCTTTGATTTTTTAGGCTTCCGAATAGAACGAAGACCTTACAATCCAAGACTGAATAAGAACACCTCTCAGGACTCTGTGTTAATAGTAGAACCGGCTAAGAAAGGTATAATAAAGATGAAAGAAACAATCTCTAGAATAATCACTAAAGATTCACCTATTGAACGTATTATAGCCGATCTGAATCCTGCTCTACGTGGATGAGGTGAACATAAAAGAATATCTTATCACTCACAAAGAGTGTTCATTAAGATAGATCATTATGTTTATCAGAAAATGATGAAGTGGTCTGCTAAGCATGGGGGATCATTAAGAGAAACGGTATCTAAAAATACAATAGCTACTGCCAATCGGAAATGAAACTGAGGAACATCTCTAACAAGCAAGATAATTAATCTTGCAGAAATTCCTATTATCAAGATGAATCTTCTCAAGCTTGATAAGAATCCCTATGTGAGAGTAGAAAAAGAGTATTTTTTAAAAAGACGAGAAAACACTGTATTTGCAAAATTCAGAGCAACCGTCTACAAGAAGTACAGGAATATATGTCCAAGTTGTGGAGAATCATTATTTAACGGGGAGAGAGTAGAGTTACATCACATCAACCCGAAGAAGAAAGGAGGAAGTTACAAACTGGATAATATTCAACCACTACATCAAATTTGTCACCAGCAAATAACTCATTCAAACACTATTTAAGAATCGAATACTGCAAGATCAACTATGCGAAAATAAGAGTAGAAGCTTAAATGAGCGTAATTAATCCTGGAAACTAAACATGAGGGAATTTAACTACTATCAAACTGAAGAGTAGAAGCTTCGTATGAAGTAAAGATAAATTCTAGAGTCCAATGCGAACAATATACAATAATCGCTATCAGGGAAGGGTGGTATATAACTTATTGTATTCTTTTTTAATTTTTTTATACAATGAGATATACTCACCATTCTGCTCTGAGATACATTTCTTAAGCTAAAGAGTAAATAAACAGTCCGTTAAGTGACTGCCTAACTTACTATAAAAATACTGCTTGAGCCGTATGCGGTGAAAGTCGCACGTACGGTTCTTAGGGGGGGAAAGTCCGAGAGGACCTACCTATCCCAATTGGGTCAGCAAGTTAATATTAGATGCGAGCATAGCACTATGCCTAGATAAACCGATTATGAAATAATGAATAAGTATCTAGTATTAGACCCGAAGCCTAGTGATCTTACCATAATCAGGATTATAAAAGTCCGAACGGGTTATCGTTGTAAAGATATCCGAAGAATTGTGGTAAGTTAGTGAAAGACAAAACTGACTAGGATAGCTGGTTTTCCGCGAAACCTATATAAGTAGGTAATTCAAGTAACATCTTAGCAGGTACAGAACTGTGATCTCAGGCAAAATTGTATTATCTTAGGTTTCTAAGGTAATAGTTTTGCATACATCGGGGGATCGTGAAGATTTTATCGGTGAGTATTTGCTCTCGGAAGGGCAAAGATGAATATTGAATAATCAGACATAGTACGATAAGGTTGTATGTCTAAAGGGAAACAGCCCAGAACAAGTGTTTAAGGTTCCAAAATTATTGTTAAGTGAAATTAAGGAAGTATTTTTCAAATACAACCAGGAAATAGGCTTAGAAGCGGCCATTTTTTGAAGACCTACCGGATGATGTGGGATATCATCTATGTGGGAGAAACTATCAAACTCCGGGGAATTCCTAAAGCTTCTGATACCAAGCTATATTCGAAAGAATATAAGTGGCTGAACTAATTACTCAGGTATGGTAACAAGTCAGAAGATATCTGAAAAGATTATGGAAAATCGCGGATCTAAGTCAGATTTTAAATCCAAACCTTTGATTAGTCGGAGTTTAAGATCTGTAAAAGAGCAACGAGTAGACGGTAGTTGATACAAGAGAATGTTAAATTATCTTGTATTTAAGGTGTACTCTAATGAGTTTAGAAATAAACTGTCGAGTCAGAATCCCTTCTTAGCAAATAATAAACATGTAGGAAACACCGGATACAAAGGAGGTGCTCCTTTTTATTTAACAAGAAAACTAAAATTAGTTAATAAATTATCTAATAAAAGTTTAAACTTTACTAACGTTTTAAATTTTAGTACTGCATCACAGATAGCAAAATTATCTGGTTGATGAGTAACTGGGTTTGTGGATGCTGAAAGTTGTTTCCGTATTTCTATTATTAAAAATAAGAATTACAAGGGCAATCCTTGATCTCCATCTCTTTATAGTGGAAATGGGTTAGGTAATTCTATGCCTTTATCTGTTAGACTTTATTTCCAAATAGGGTTGCACTTAAAAGATGAAAAGATTCTAAAATTAATTCAATCCACATTAGGGGTTGGAAAAATTTATAGATCTAAGACTCGGTTAGATTCTGTTGAATTACAGGTATCCTCTTTTAAGGATATGTCTGCTATTATAAAATTTTTTGATAAATATCCTCTAATTACTCAAAAATGGGCTGATTATTTACTTTTCAAAAAAGCCTGCCCCCGGCGGCGCCGGGAGGCGGGCCACCTCCCCCTCTCCCCAGGAGAGGGGGGGTAGCCTATGAATTAATTCTGAATAAACAGCATCTTACTATTGAAGGTTTAAAGAAATTAGTGGAAATTAAAGCTTTAATTAATAAAGGTCTTCCTGATCAATTAAAAGAAGCATTCCCTAAATTTGAACTTGTTAATATACAGAGATGTAAAGTTAATAAAGAAATACCTGATCCTAACTGAATTGCAGGATTTGTAAGTGGTGAGGGTAGTTTCATGGTTAGAATGTTTAAATCAGCTAGCCATACAATAGGTTATCAGGTACAATTAAGATTTCAAATAACTCAACAATCTCGAGATAAATTTTTAATGGAGAGATTTGTTAGTTATCTAGGTTGCGGATATATCTCTGAACGTGGAGATATTGTAGATTTTCAAGTAACAAATCTTATGGATATAGTTGATAAAATAATACCGTTTTTTGAAAAGTACCCTATAATTGGAGTTAAATTGGATAATTACAATGATTTTTGTAAAGCAGCTCAACTTATTAAGGATAAAGAGCACTTAACTGTCGAAGGCTTAGAAAAAATTAGACTGCCTACGGCGGTCCACCCCCCTACGGGGGGTAGACTGCCTACGGCGGTCCACCCCCCTACGGGGGGGTAGACTATTAAAATCTAATATGAACACACTTTCCCTGCGGGAAGGTCCCTTCAGGGGACTTCTTAAGGGGAAGTCCCCTTCGGGACTTAGAGATATTAACTAATATTAATATTCTTTTGCATAGCCTTGTAGACATTTAAAGGTCATACCTCTCCTCGAAATAAAGTGTGCAAATTATTAGATATTAGTAGATCATTATCTAATTATTTGTAAGAACTATTTGTTTATTGTTTGTATGATGAATCTGATGGTTATGCGTAACAGAGCACTGGTTCAATTATAAGTTAATGTATATTAATTTATATAAGTTAAAAGCACCGAAAATATAACGGATCTAAAACAATATACCGACACCTTGTCCATATTTATTAATATTTGATAATAAAACACCGGGTAATATTGTAAATTTTTAATTATACGGTGTTTATATAATATTATATTTATGGGGTAGCGGAACGTTGGGGAAATCTTGGATTTTTACTTTTTAAGTAAAAAAATTAGATAACCCAAGTGAGAATGCTGACATGAGTAACGAAAAAGGGGAATACCCTCGCCTTAAGCTTATGGAATTTCTTTAAAGTAACGGCCTCTAAGTTTACAGACCTGCCCTAAAGGATTAAACGATGAGAAAATCTTCCTTATGTATGACAACCTTAAGATTAAAGAATTTTACAACTGAGTCTAAATATCTTTAATAATAGAGTATTAAGTGTTCTGGAAAAAAACATAAGGGTGTCTAGTATAATATTTACATTATATTATGGCAAAACCGTACCTAGAAACTATCACCAGTAAGCAAGTAGAGAATACGAAGGCGCTTGAGCTAACAATCATTAAGGAACTCGGCAAATTGACTCCGTAACTGCGGGATATCGCGACAAAGAAAGTCATATACATTAATGAGGTGAAATTCCTCCTGAAGTGTTGCCTTCTGTCCCTATCTAGACGTGCATCACAGAAGTAATTCTCTTGTACGAAGCTCTAGAGACAATGTCCGCAAGGATTAGGGAAAGGAACCTATGGTCAGCGTAAGCAAAGATGTGGTTAAAGGCTCGTAACAGTTGACACAATCCGGAATGGTCCGAGGAATTTATCCATCCGAAGGCGCAACCAATAAATCCGGCGGGTTATAGCATCGACCTAAGGGTTCTGCTAGATTGTAATGTATATGGAACATGGTAAGCCCAATAGCTCCCTTAGTACTAAGGAGGTAATCTATAAGTAGCACCGCAAGGTGTGCATTTCTTAGGCAGAATGCGTTACGAAATGATTATAACGGCTAGTGGGTAGGCGAGAGACTAAAAAGCGAAGGCCTTCATGTAATGTGAAGGATAGGGCCTATCATAGCCCGAGGTGAAAGCCTGCTGACTTAGTTATCAGTGCTCTAAGTAAAGTTTTATTAGATGAACAGCTAGTATTCGAAGAAGAAGCCACAATAGATAAGTCATATTGGACAAGGGATGAAATAGACGGGGGACCACCTCACGTCGAAGGGAATCTTACTCTATATCAACCTTGAGTCAACCAATATGGTGGATCAAAGAGAGAGAACTAACTTTTAGAACCTAGTAGTATTGAGTAATCAACGTTCGCACAATCTAATAAAATGGAAACGTGATGATGTCGCACAGACATTGTCCCATAATATAATAAAATCGGCACTAAGATCGAGAATAAAATTATTATGAAAAGAGGGCTCAAGCCGTGTGCTGGGAAACTCGCACGCACGGTTTCGAGGGGGGAGAAGATCAGTAATGAGATTCTTCTACCCGGGAGGAGTGCCATTCTAACTGATTAATATCAGGTTTAGAAGAGGAGGCACAGAATGGTGTTGTACGACTGTTTAATTAAAACACAGCACTTTGCGCAAGATGACAAATCGAAGTATAAAGTGTGCCGTCTGCCCGATGATGGATGGTTAACGAATTTATTTAGCTGACTAAAATAGGCTAGGTTTTGAAGGAACCCCCATTCAATGGCGGCCTTATCTATAAGGGTCCTAAGGTAGCGGAATACCTTGGCCGTTAAATGCGGTCTTTGCATGTTTTTCTCTTTAGTTTAGGTAACTAAAGTAGAGGATTAACCTATAAATAGAAAATAAGGGAGAAATCTCTCCAATCCTAGTATAATATTTTTTAAATATACCATGTTAATTATTTTTAATGTTGGTATAATACTAAATTTTTTCTTTTTTTTTTGTAAAAAAAAAAGAAGAGCAGAAAAAAGAAAATTAGATATTAAATTTTATAATAAATATGAAATCAAATAGATTAAAAACTATAAATAATTTCAAGGAATTAGTTCCTGCAAATAAACTAGCTTTCAAGTACATTAATGATGGTGTAAAAATAACAGCTGAAGTAGTTAATAATGTTTTAGCTTTTTCAGGTTTAAATATTACTCAGGAAACTTTAAATACATTATTAAGTTATCCTAGTCCCCGAGAGGGGACTTACCCCTCGGGTAAGGACCCCAAAGGGACCTTCCCCCACGGGGAAAGATTAAATTTTAATTTAGATCTTTCGGGGCCGAAGGCCCCGAAGGATCCACGCCCCCTACTAAAGAAGAGGGGGCTAGATCTAAATACTATTAATTCTAATGAATTAAAAAAAAATCTTGGTACAACAAAAGATAAAGTTCCAGGTGTTTACATTTGAACACACATTTCTACTGGTGACAAATACGTAGGATCCTTTACTCAATTAGCTCGTAGATTAAATGGTTATTTTAAAGGTACACACGCTGATGCGGGTAAATTAATCCCTCTTATTAAAAAAGAGGGATTAAGTGCTTTTAATCTACAAGTTATAATATTAAAGGATAACTATGTGGTTAACCAAGAGTTGTTATTGGAACAATATTTCTTGTTACATCCGGAGTTTAATCTTAATACACTTTCCCTGCGGGAAGGTCCCTTCAGGGGACTTCTTAAGGGGAAGTCCCCTGAAGGGACTTAGAGTAATTAATAGTGTATTAGGTGCAAGATCTAAAGCTCTGTATATGTATACTAAAGATTTTTCTGAGTTAATATATTCTTCTGATATACAAGAAGATTTTAAAATACACCATACTTCATTTACTAAAAGTTTAAGTACTGGGGTTCCTTACTTAAATAAATATATTTTTACGAATGCTCCTGTTATAGGTGCCATAAATAAAAATATGTCTATTTCAGAGGTACAAACTATGTTAGGTAAAGATAGATTAGAAATTAATTTATCTAAAAGAACTAGCAATCAAGTGTTAATTAGAGACGTTAACAATGTTAACGACACTAAATTATTTAACAGTATAAAAGATTGTATAGCATACCTTAACACAATTGCTTCTTCAAGTAGAACTACATTACTTAGACATATTGAAAGTAAAACACCATATCATAACTATATTTGTGAGTGATATGGTAATAAGGTAAGTCCTATTAAAAATAAAGCTATGCAAATTAATATTACTAATATTAATACTTCAGAAGTAGAAACATTTTCTTCTTTCAGAAAAGCAGCTTTATCTCTTTCTACTACTGGACATACTCTTAAACCATTTGCAGATAACGGTAAATTATACCAAGGTGTTTACATGATTACATATGTTAATAGTGATTTTGTAGAATAATCTATTTAATCATATTTAAATTAAGTAATCAAATCTATGTGTTTGATAATAAATCTACTTAATTTATGGTTTAATTAGTAATATACATTTAGGAATTAAGAGGAGAGGAGAGATCTTATTTAGAATATGGGTAATTCTCAAATAATCTCGAATGTGCAATAAAAGAAGCAAACTCCGGAAACACCCTAAAGCTCTTTTAACCAAGGTTATATTGGCAACTTATAACTGGCCTGATTAATGACTCAGGGTACGGTAATATCAAAAGAGATGAAGGAAACTGAAATGGGTTATCGCGGATCTAAGTCAGACTGATTTGAACGGTCTGTAAAAGAGCAACGAGCAGATGCTTCTTCAGGAATGAATATATTAATATATTACTGACTGTAAGGTGTGCTCTAGTCACCGGGAAACCGGCTCTTAGGAGAAACTAAGTAACCTAAGATTAAAGCTATCACAACAAACCTAACCTAAGGGTATTTTAAATATCTAAGGTAAATGTTGCGAAACGGAATGATAAAACGATACAACAGCTGTCTCAATGATTGGCTCAGTGAAATTGAAATAGCAGTGAAGATGCTGCTTACCTCTAGTTAGACGAGAAGACCCTATGCAGCTTTACTGTTGCTAGTTACTGGATATGATTTAACAAGTTGTAGTGTATAAGGTAATTGTTGAAATAGAATTGAAACACCTTTACTTTGTTTGTCATATCAGTAGAATACGTCTATCAAATAGTGACTCATTGATAGGCCAAGTCTACAAAGCTTATCCATAAAGGAAAAGGGGATATTTAATAAATAGCCCGGGAAACAGTTACTAGTGGACGGTTTATGCGGGGCACAGATCCCATAAAAAGTACCTGGGTATATCCAAAGTTAATTTTGTAAAATTGCATATTGCAATTGAGTGTATTTGTCATGTTTTCATTGAAAACATGACAAATATATTCTATATTTATTTTGTTATTAGTTGTATATATAACTAATTCAGTTATTTTTCTATTGAGTTAGAACTATATTTTTTAATCTAAGTAAGATTTTAACTATATGGGAAATAGATGTAAAAAAAATATTAATTAAATTTATTAGTAATGTTTTTAGTTGTTATATTTGTATGCTTTGGTTTATTGCCGAAGATATTTTTATAATGATTTTGATATTTACTTCAAAAGTTTAATGGCTTAATCTTGCTTTACTGTTTGACCTACACGTCTTTCAGTCGCATAAGCGGGGCATAAGATCGCAAGACGCAGAAAGGAAAGGTCTTGTATTATTGAAAAAGCTACGCTAGGGATTACAAAAAAACTGTTAGTCCTCCTGCAATAAATAATTGTAAGGTAATAAAGAGGATAAATTTCAAGAAATACTATTAAATTTAATGAATACTACATAGTTAACTTGAAGCGGAATTTATATTTAAAGGGTTATACTAAAATTTAAATATAAGGACGTTCAACGACTAGAAGGCAATTATTATAAAATAATAATCCTTCCATGAAAATCCTCCGTTTAAACTTTAAACTTAAATATACATATCTGAAAAAAATAAATTAGCCTGTATTTTTGTAAAAAAATAAAAAAGTAATTTTTAATTAATAAGGGACGTAAGGTATATAAGGGTATCCCCCAATATATGTCCCTGGAGGTTATAGAAAACGACGGATAATGTATCCCACACTATTATTAGTGAAAGAAAATTAGATTATTTATATGATTAAATTATGATGAATACTGTACTTACAACAAATATTAATTTAAATAAAGTAAGATTTCATTCTACTGTTACAAATAAAATTAGCAAGTCTCAGGTATTAGGGTTAGGACCTAATAGCAAATTGTTAAAACAATATAAGGATTCGCTATGTAGTTTGTCACAGATTGAAAAGGAAGCAGCAGTTGGACTTATGTTAGGTGATGCTAGTCTGCAGACTCAAAATAAAGGTAAAACTTTTAGAATGAAGTTTGAGTGAAGTAATAAACATAAAGTTTACTTATTTCATGTTTTCAGTGTATTTGATAGATGGGTTCTATCGGAACCACATGAAAAGCTTAGATTAAGCCCTTCAGGTAATGAAGTTCTTAATTGAGGATTTCAAACCTTAAGTCATGAAGCCTTTAATTATTTAGCTCAATTATTTTTAGATAACTATAATAAGAAAATTATTGCTCCTGATTTGATTAAAAATCATTTAACACCTAGGGGTCTTTGTTATTGATTTTGCGATGATGGTGGTAAATTGGATTATAATAAAAACTCTAAAAATAAGAGTATTGTGCTTAATACTCAGAGTTTTAAAGATGTTGAGGTATTTACCATGGCGGACCAGTTAGGGGTTAAATTTGATCTTCAGGTGGAGGTCCGTTCTAATAAAGGTAAAAAGGTTATAGTTATTAAATCAGATAGTTATCCTACCTTTTTATCTTTAATAGATCCATATATTATACCTGAAATGAGATTTAAGTTACCTTAACTTTTATTATTTCTATTTACTTTCTATTTAAAAATATATAAAATATATAAAAAAAATATATTTTATATATAAAAAAATATAAAGTCATAAAAAAATCTATAATTTAAAAATATAAATAGTTTTAAGTTTAAAGTAAAACGAAGACATAGTCTGAACCTCTTTGAGAAAAGAGGAATAAAGGATAAACCTTTATTATAACATAATTGAACAGGCTAATTGCGCCAGAGAGTACAAATTGAGTGCGCAGTTTGGCACCTCGATGTCGGCTTAGCTCATCCACATGAATGCAGGAATCATGAAGGGTACGACTGTTCGTCGATTAAAGAGCTACACGAGCTGGGTTAAATACGTCGTGAGACAGTATGGTTTCTATCTTCTAGAGGAAATTAGAGTAAAATAAGGATAGCCCCTTCGTACGAAAGGAGTTGGGTATATTAACCTCTGGTTTACCTGTTGTTTATACGCTTAATATTAGTCATTGGCTTTTGCTTTTGAAAAAAAATAATCTGAAAATTCAGATTCTGGGTATTGCTTTTACTCAAGTATATATATATAGTATAGGCAGGGCAGGAAAGCTATGTTAGTTAAAGATAAGTGCTGAATGCATATAGGCACGAAACTTATCTTAGGATACTCTTAAATATATGTAGTAGAATACTACGAATATTACTTTTTAAAGTATTTATAGGCTTTAGCTGAAAGAGTTTTAATTCTTTTAGGTATAAAGTACTAATATTATTATTAACTAATTATCATACTTATCGAAAATATCTTTTTATGCGGATTGATGTAATAGTAACATTACTGGCTCATGCCCAGTATATAGAGGTGCAAATCCTTTGTCCGCATTATTTACATATGCTTGTTAGAATATGGAAAATTTAAACATGCCTGGTTTGCATAATAGTAATGCACCCGTTTTGTAATCGGAAGATATGAGTGCAAATCTCGTACTGGGCTTATACATAATATATGCATGATCTAGCCCCCCGGGGGGGGGGGGGGTCTCCCCTTCCGGGGGGGGGCCACCCGTCAGGGTAGTTAAAAAATAATATCTGTATTATGTTTTAAGGCTATAGCTTAATAGGTAAAGCAAGCTGCTCATGATAGCTCAGATAAGTGTTCAACTCACTTTGGCCTTACATTAGTATGATTTATTTATTTTTTTATCGCGTAGCAATAAAAAATAAATAACTGTTTGGTTTTTCCTTTTAAGAGGAATCTAAGCCAACTGGTATCTCCTCTCTCCTCCTCCGATACCTCCTTCGCTGGTACCTTATCTTTATATCAATTATTTATCTATATGTTGAATAATTTGCTGTAACCACTCCTTTTTTTTTTCATAAAAAAATAAAGATCAAAGATAGTAAATATATACTGTAAAGGGTATACTATTGTAACAAGATAATATATGTTTTTCATGATTAATTAATTTATAGTAGTAAAAAGGGTGTTATTTTTAAGGTTAGTTTTTACTAATTTCCTTATTTTTTTTTTACAAATTTCTACCCGGGGGAGGGGTCCCACCTCTTACGAAGCGAGGGAAGGACCCTGTAGGGGGGACTAGTATTCCTATAGAATGGCTATATCCTATTCCCCCCCCTGGAGGGGGGGAGGGGGGAATTCCCCGCTCGTCGGGGAATAGGATGGATATAAATAAATTAGATGTTGGAATGAAAATATCTAATGTTTTACCTTATTATATGTAATGAATATAATTAAACCCTTCGTGCAAATATGCACAGGAAAGCTTAAAGTGGTTTACAGGCCTTTATAATAAAGACGAAATTATTATACATAATGATAAATAAATATTTATAGTTATATATTAATCCGAGTGCTGGAATTGGTAGACAGGGCGAGCTTAAGATTCGCTGATTTATCGTCGTAAACGTTCAAGTCGTTTTTCGGATATATATTATATAATTTAACATTTTTATATTATGTTTATAATAGACCTAATCGTCAAGAGGTTTCCGGGTTTATTATTTAATTCAATATATTTAAATATATAGTATTATAATAAGACCCTGTCGACAAGTCTGGTTAAGTCATAACTCTTTCACTGTTAGATCCAGGGTTCGAATCCCTGTAGGGTTAATATACGTTTAATTATTATTAAAAAAATATTTTTTAAGGTACAAACTCGCCAGGGCTAGTTGTAGTATTTTTACTATTTAAAATTATAGTTTTTTGTAAATAATTTATAATAATTTAATAATGATGATGATGTAATATATATAATTTATAATATATAGGTTACGTGATAAGTATTAATTAGTTAATTAATACTTTATGTTTCAAATTCACAATATTTTATTTTGAATCATTAATATTTTTATTGCGTAGCGAATAAAAAATATATAGGAAGGTGTAGTTCAATAGGCAGAACAACTGTATGTGGCACAGTAAGTTCCCCTTTTTAACTGAAGCTGCGGAATCTCTTAATTTTTCCAAGGAGAGACCTCGCCCCGCCACGCTAAGCGTGGCGGGGAGGGTTCCCCTAGGTCTCAGTCGTCGTAGACGACGTCCGAGACTATTTCTTCTCTAAATAAAAGTATAGATAAAGAAAACCTTTAAAGGGGGTATTTATATTATTACTAAACTGTCTGGTAGTAAAAATGAATCTTCAAAATTGAATATGCGTAAAGCTGCCTCTGGTCGTATTCTTAGTGAGGATACTAAATTAAAAATATCTGCTAATAATGCACAATCTAAAGCTGTAATAGTTACTAATACAGGTATTTCAAAAGAGTTTTCTACTGATCTTTCTTTCTTTATATATATAAAGAAAAATAAATGAAGCAGCTGAATACATAGAATCTGATTATTCTTATGTTGCTAAATGTATAAGAAACAATAAACCTTGTAAAGGTATATATACTATTACCCTGTGGTAAATTCCTGAAGGGATTTCTTAAGGGTCATTTCTGAAGGAATAGTAAAAAAAATATTAATTTTTTATATAGTGTTTTCCTAATTCCCTTCTTTTTTTTTAGTAATTATTTGTAATTTATTATTATTTAAATTGAAGCAGAAGGCATATGCGGAAAAGGAGTATAAATATTAATGAACGTTATTCACTATTATCACGGGAGGGGGGTATAAGTGGGGCGATAATACACTATATAGATATATTTTTAGTTTTACATTAGAGTATATTAAAAATTTTTTTTAACTCTTTCACTGTTACAACCTGGGTTGGAATCCCAGTTGGGTTAATTTAATATATATATTATACATATAAAGTAAAAGGGGGTATAGTCTAATTGGTAAGACAGCGATCTTGCTCATCGTTATTTTAGGTTCGAGTCCTGATATCTCCAATGCGTATTATTTATGATGTATAATTTTTATTTACATAATAGAAATTTCCTTTTTAAAATACATGCAAACTGATTAAACTATCTGTACATGTTTTTTCTTTTTTTTTTTGACGCTTAACAAAAAATACTTAAAAAAATTATACAGTAATTAACCCTGCTGTAACGGGTTTCGTCTCGCTGCAAGAGGGGGAAGGGGGTCTGTAGGAGTAAGGCTCTATGCGGACTAGTCCATGGGTGGGGACTCTCCACGCCTGGAGAACCAGCCTCCTCCCTCTCCTTAGGAGAGGGGGACTAGTTTTATTATTTAAAAACTAATAAATTTATTTTTATTAATAATTTATTAATAAAAAGCCCAAGAAGCTCAATTGGTAGAGCGGAACTCTGAAGATGTTTAGGTTATAAGTTCGAATCTTATCTTGGGCATGTTAATAAAGGAGGAGGAGGAGGAGGAGGAGAATAGTTTTATTATTTATTTTTATCTGCCTCTCCGCTTTTAGTGATAATACTTGTTTTTCAAACTTAAAATTTTGCCCATATAGCCAAGTCAATGGGTATGCTGAAATCTGGTAGACAGGTCCCGCTTAGGACGGGATGATATTAACTCATGTAAGTTCAAGTCTTACTACCCATATATTGTAAAAATTTATTTATATGTAGCGAGTACTTAATATATAGTATATTTAATAACTATAAAAACAATATATATATATATATAAGATTAGATATATAACTCTGTTAATATTACAGTTATATTATTACCTAAATATTTTAAATGCTCAGCTCTTAATTAATAAATAATTTATAGTGTTTTAATAAAGTATTACCTCCCTTTTAATGAGTATTTTTAAGGATAAATATAAAAATTTTTATACTCTTTCTACAGCTCTTAATTTTTTTTCTACCCGGCGGGACCCGGCGGGTGGGGCTAGTACTTTATATTGCGTATTAATATACATAATTTTTTTTATTATATAAAAGATTATAAAAAGGGGGTTATTAATATAATACTCAAAACATATAAACCGTCAAATTATTAGTAAATTTTTATCTTTTATCTTGTAGGGGATTTATATATCAAATATACTTTAAACGCTGCAATTCTTAATAATACTTATGTTAAATATATATTTAATAGGTGCATAAAAAGGTTATTGTCTTTATTAAATAAAATATATATATTTAACAAATATATATATATATATACATTTAATATATAGGTGCTATTATATCTTTAACCTTTATATTTTTTTTTTATCTTTTAAAAGTATATAATTATATTATTTATACCATTGGCATTAAGTTAATACTTTTACCCTTTTAATGTTATATTACGTAGTGATAAATTCTGTATTTACTTTTTAATATATTTATTATAAACACCCTGTATTAAAATATAAACACTATCCGAGGTAGACGAATAGGTAAAGTCATGATTTTTTGGTAGTCATATTTGGGTGTTCGACTCACCCCCCCGGAATTTATTAACCAGCCCTCTTCTCTCCTCTCTTTTCCTTTCCTCTCTAATTTTTATAGTAATTACACTATCCTCCTTTCCTGCTGTTTCCGGTGGAGGAGGGGCCAACTATAAAAATTAAGAAGGGATAAATAATTAGAAAAAAAAGTATAAATATGTACTCTCTTCGTGTTCTGTTGGATAAAATATATAGGAGGATGTAGTTCAATAGGCAGAACAACTGTATGTGGCACAGTAAGTTCCCTGTTCAAGTCAGGGCATCCTCCCCTCTTTTATAATTTTAAGCCAGGATAGTTCAATTGGTTAGAACGTTAATTTCATGCATTAAGAATGAGAATTCGAGTTTCTCTCCTGGCTTATATTTACAATATAAAACATAGTTTTTAGGATTGTTTTTTAAGTAAAGCCTTGAAGGAGGTAGGCTAAGAAGAATTACAGATAATCTTAATATTAAAATTAAAAATTATCTTGTTAACCGTGTTTCTTTACTCCTTATTTATTTCACAATAATTTACCATTATTATACCCTTTCAAAATATAGAAGTGGTTATTTAGTCCCTTCCGGTCTGCCCGATTTCTCTATAAATAGAGAAATAGTGAGCACCTTTCCTTCTATTTTTTACTAACTCTAAAAAAGCGGGAGGGCCTGATCGACAGAGAAAGTATTTTATTGTAATGCAATAAATTACATTATAAGAAAAAAAATTAGGTAAAGTGAAAAAGTAAAAGAAAAATATGTGTCTTAAAAATTTTAAATGTCTAACATTCAAAGAAGTAATTTCCAAGCACATCCGTTCCATTTAGTGTCACCATCACCTTGACCATTATATTCAAGTATAAGCTTATTAACTCTTACTACTTCAGCAGTTTCAACTTTCCACGGATTTTCTAATGCTGGGTACGTATTAGGTATAGCACTTGTTACATTAATTTATACTATGTCATTATGATTCCGTGATATAATATCAGAGGGTAGAGCAAAATTAAAACGTACTATACTGTCTATTTATAATTTATATATTGCTAAACCTATCCCTTTCCCCTCCGGGGAAGGTCCCCTTCAGGGTCCTTACCTTAGGGGTAAGTCCCTTTTAGGGACTAGTAAAGAAGTAGAAAAAGCTCTAGATAATTATAGAGCTAATAATAAACAATATAAATTATATGCTAATAATAAAAATTTAGGTTATTATCTAGTCCCCTGCGGGGCCTTGCCCTGCTGCGGGACGAGCCCGCGAGGGCTAGCAGGTTTATTAGAAGGTGGTGATCATATTTCTCTTCCTGTTTTAAGTACTACTACTTTAAATCGAGTACTTAATCCTAGAATAGTCTTTACTTCACATATTAGTAATTTAGGTTTATATGCTTTTATCCAATCAAATTTAGGTAACATAGGTCGTTTTCAAATGATAGGTAATAATACTATTCGTTATATTATTGGAGACAAAAATGGTATTATACTTTTTATTAATTTGATACACGGTAAGCTTAGAACACCTAAAAATAAAATATTTAATGATTTAATTAATTTTATTAATATCAAATACTCTACTAATATATCGGAAAGTTTATTGGATAGTTCACATTTTTCAAACAATAGTTGGTTTACTGGTTTTACTGAAGCTGATGGTCATTTTGGGATTAAATACGTTGAAAGTAAAGCTAAATCAGATACTTGTAATAGATCTGTTAGTGAAAATGTAAGTCTTAAATTTAGATTGGATCAGCGTTCATATGATAAATCCACATCCTCTCCTATGAAACCTTTTATGGAAAAATTAGCTTTATTTTTATCTTGTAATCTTAAAAGTTACACCAATAATATGGGCTCAGAAATACCACCTGCAGGCGTAACGCCTGCAGGTGGTATAACATTTCTTGTAGATTATTTTAATAAATATACTTTATTAGGTGATAAGTTTAAAGATTATAAGAAATGAGAGGTTGTTTATGGTATGATTAAATCCAAAGAACATCTTACTGATGAAGGAAGACTAAAAATTAGATCTTTAATGGGAAAAATATAAATAAATTATAAATGAAAATTATAAATTAATTATAAATATTAATTTTAGACAGTTTAGGTACTATATGTGCCCTATTTAAATTTAACTAATTGCTGAAAATTCTTAATATTATAAGACAATCAGCAGGAAACGAACGGATGTATAAATATCCTAGTAAGGTCTTCAGAGACTATATGTTAAAATTTAATACGTTAAAAGTAGTATATTTAATCTATTAAATAAGAGATAGTCCAATAAATATAGAAATATATTTTTTCTTCTTGACATATTTAGGTAATCACATGAAAAAAAAGTTTTTTTTCTCGCTTCATAGTTTCAAACGGCCTTTAAAGTATGATTCTATAAGTGCTCTCTTTAAATTTGACTAATTGCTGGAAACTCCTAAATATTAGGAAAACCAGCAGGAAACTTCTGGATATATTTGTTTTGTTTTTTTAATCAAATTATATCGTAGTATCTTCAGAGACTATACGTCAAAAGCTAATAGATTCTAGTAAATGTAGTTAAGCTATTAGTTAATATATAGTCCGATCAAGATAGTAATATCTTTATTTATCAATTAGTTGATAAATCTTTATAGACTTATTTAGGTAACCATACGAAAAATAAACGAGGATTAAAGCCAACTTCTTTTAATCTTAAAGCTCCTTCAAACGGTATTTATCTTTATAAAGAATTGCCTTTGGTAAAAGGGAGCCTGGTTAAATTAATGGTTAGAAATCTTCATACAGATACAAATAATCAATTAGGTTATTATCTTGCTGGATTAATTGAAGGAGATGGGTCCATTATTCTTAGAAAAGGAGAAAGAGAAAAGACCTCTCCTAAGATAGTATTTACTTTTAATAAAATTGAGATTCCTATGTATGAAAGATTACAAAAGATTCTTAATACAGGAATTATCTATACAGAGAAAACAGGAGTTAGTAGATATAGTATTACTAACGCAGAGGCAGTAATACATATAATTAATCTTGTTAATGGTAAATTCCGTACTTCAAAGATCCAAGCTCTTTATAAAGCTATAGATAATCTTAATAAATGGAGAGGAGCTAACTTGGTTAAATTATCATTAGATAATAGTAGTATAGATTCTAATGCATGGTTATCTGGTTTCATTGACACAGATGGCCATTTTTCTATTAAATTAACAGGAATTTACGGATCAGATGACTCCGTGATTCGAGGAAGAGTACAGTGTGTATTTTCTATTAATCAAAGTGAGCTTAATAGAGTAACAGGTGAATCAAATGTTCCTTTTATGACAGCTTTGGCAAAATTTTTCCAAGTTAATTTATTACATAAAATAGAGAATGCTTCGGCTTCTAGAGGATCAGCTAAAACAATTAGTTTTTTTGCTCAATCTGACCGTAAACATTTTATTATAACTACCTATTTATCTAAATTTCCTTTAATGTCCAGCAAGCATCTTAACTATTTATCCTTTTTCAAAGCTTTATCATATTTAGGTAGACAGTTAACAAGGGAAGAGGTACTTGAAATAAGAGCTATTAAAAGTTCTATGAATAAGAGTCGTACAGAATATAATTGAGATCATCTGAATGATTTTTATACTTAGTATTCTTCTCTCTTTTTCTCTGTTTCACCTACTTTTCACTCGATTTATTATACATATATATTCAATTAAAAAAAAGGGATAAGATAGTTAAAAACCTATAACTAATATTTATTTTTCTAGATTGGTTCCCACTAGGAGCTGAGCTCATTTCTCTCTGTTTTAGAGAGGTAAAGGTACTATATTTCTTTTTTATGTAAATAGAGAGTAATTTGTGCCAATGAGCGAGTGATAGGCAGAATATCTGAGTATATAGGTGAGTAATCACCTATCCTATCGATACTAGTGTTTACCACGTCATAAACAAATCAAAAATGACTTATTTAGGTAACCATACCTTGGCTGTACAAAGAGGTCTAAATTTAGGTGTAGCTTTATTCATCGTATCTGAAGGATTATTCTTCCTTGCTATTTTCTGAGCTTTCTTCCATAGTGATAAGCATTGTGGTTAAGAGCCAAACTCCGGGGAAGCCCTAAAGCTCTTTTAACCAAGGATTTAAGGGAAACCTTTTATCTGGCCTGATTAATGACTCAGGGTACGGTAATATCAAAAGAGATGAAGGAAACTGAAATGGGTGATCGCGGATCTAAATCAGATAATTATTCTTATCTGTAAAAGAGCAACGAGTAGACGGCTCTTTAGTATAAATTTAAATTTATATTATAAGGTGTACTCTTAATTCCGGTAAACCGGTTAATATTTTTATGAACGAATCACTATGTGTGAACAATACTTACCTTGACGGGGAAGGTCTCCTTCTGGGTCCTTCCTTGTTTTCTTTTATTTTTTTCATAAATAAAATAAATAGCAAGGGCAAGCCCACCTTAGGTACTAGAGTAATTAGTACTCAATCTTCACTAAAGATTGATCCTAATTATATTACAGGTTTTACTGACGGTGAAGGCTGTTTCTATATAGGTTTAAGTCCAGATAAAAATTATAACTCTGGTTATAGAGTTAAACTATCATTTCAAATAGGTTTACATGAAAAAGATTTAGGTTTATTAAAATTAATTATTTCTTATTTTGGTGTAGGAAAAATTAGTAAATTGGCTTCAAATTCAGTACTATATAGAGTTACTAGTATAGATGAATTAAAAGTTATAATAGATCATTTTGATAGATATCCACTAATAAGTTATAAATATAAAGATTATTTATTATTTAAACAAGCATTTGAATTAGTTCAAAAAAAAGAACATTTTTCTGTTGAAGGTTTAAGAAAAATTGTAGCTATTAAAGCATCTATTAATTTAAAATTATCTAGTAATTTAAAAAACGCCTTTCCTAATATAGTGCCAATTACTATACCTAAAATAGAAGATAGAAAAATATTAAATTATAATTGAATAGCTGGGTTTACAGATGCTGAAGGGTGTTTTTTTATAGCACATAAAAAGTCTCAGGCATCTAAATTAGGTGAAACAGTTTGATTAAAATTTATATTAACTCAACATAGTAGAGATGAAAATCTTCTTAAAAATTTCATTGAAATCTTTGGGTGTGGTAGATTTGTAGCTAAAAACACTAAAGAATATGGAGAATTTATTGTAGAAAAATATTCTGATATTAGGGATAAAATAATACCATTATTTGAAAAATATCCTCTTTATGGTATAAAAAAAGAAAATTATTTAGACTTTAAAAAGGTATCAGAATTAATAAATAATAAATCTCATTTAACTTTAGAAGGTTTAGAACAAATAAAACAAATAAAATCTGGAATGAATAAATATAGAAAATAGATCTCTGTGTGGGCTCACATTGGTATAAATCACAAAAAAGGTTGGATTCTAATTATATTATGCTAAGTATATTGACCTTTTAACATAATTAAATATTATTTAAATAAAATATATATATGTATCATATAATTAAGGTAGAGTGCATTATCACCTACAGTAGAATTAGGAGCTATGTGACCACCTTTAGGTATTGAAGCTATTAATCCTTTTGAATTACCTTTATTAAATACAGTTTTATTATTATCTTCTGGAATTACAGTAACTTATGCTCACCATTCTTTAATACAAGGAAATAGAAGTGGAGCTTTATATGGTTTAGTATTTACTATTATTTTAGCTGTTATCTTTACAGGTTTCCAAGGTGTTGAATACTCAGTTTCTTCTTTCACTATTTCTGATGGAGCTTTCGGGTCTTGTTTCTATTTCGGAACTGGTTTAACTCTAAGCCACTTTATTATTGAAAAATAATTTTGTCTACCAGGTGAATTGCAAGAACATTTTTCTGTCTTGTCTTTGTCTTTTTTTAGCTAAAAAAACGTTAAATTCGTTTTTACTAAAATAACTTGCAGCGAAGCTTATTTATAAGAACGTTCAACGACTAAAAGAGATATAAATCTTTCTCGAGTGCCTGGGTTTTCATTTATAAATAAATCTATGTCTATGATACTATTGATCTAGTATATCCTCTTTAGGGATAGGTATAAGATATTAAATTTAATTATAATGAATACAAAACATAGTCTGAACAACAGAGTAATCTGTTGAAGTAGAGTTAAATATCTCTACGATAACAATATTTGTTCCATGGGTTAATAACAGAAACCAAAACTGATTCTAAACCTTTTTCTTCTACCCGGTGGGGGGGTGGTCCCACCTCACAAGGAGGACCCCGTAAGGGGGACTAGACTACCTAACACTAAATTGTGTCCAAACTGAGTATCAGGATTTTCTGATGCAGAATCTTCTTTTAGCTTAAGAATTGCAAAAAATAGTACCAGAAAATCTGGTTGACGTGTTTCACCTATTTTTGAAATTGAGTTAGATAGAAGAGATACTATAAAAACGTATACAAGAATTTTTCGGTGTAGGTATTATTAGTATTCGTAATAACGTAAATGTTATGTACAATCTTTTTCTGATATTACACAAGTAATAACCCCCCCCCCCCCCGTTTTTACAAATATCCTTTACTCACTAAAAAAGAGGAGACTTCATACTATTTAGTATGACTGTTCAACTTTTAAATGAGAAAGCACAGTCTACAGTAGAAGGATTACAAAAGATTATTAATATAAGAGCTTCAATGAACAAGGGTTTACCTGAGTTATTAAAAAAAAGCTTTTCCTAATACTGTACCTGTTCTTATACTAGAATTTAATGTTGATACAATATATCATCCTAACTGATTAGTAGGATTTGTCGACGGGGAGGGTTATTTTTACGCTAATGTGAAAAAAACCTCTTTCCCGGGGGGGGGGATAAGGGGACTAGTAATTTAGGTCATCAAGTTATACTTACTTTAGCACTCTCGTGACGAGATGTTGTTTAAATGTATACTTAATTATTTAGGTTACGGTGTTATTGAAAAGGTTAAAACTAGACCAAATTCAGTAGCATTTGTTGTATATAATTTAGTAATATTAAGGGTAAATTGATTCCTTTCTTCCAGGAATACCCTTTACAAAGTGTGAAGTTATTAAATTTTTTTGATTTTTGTGAAATAGCTAATTTAATGTTAGCTAAAGCACATTTGACTAAAGAAGGTATTGAGAAAATATCATTAATTAAGTCTCAAATGAATACAGGTAGATCTTATAAATAGTTTAGATACAGTGAACAAAAAAATAGCCCCTCCCCTGATCTTTTTTCTTGCTACGCGATAAAAAAATTAGGGGATGATTAACAGAGTTAATTGCATGAAAAATCTAAAGTTTATCTCGTTTTAGGTCAATATGCAGCCAAACTTATATTAATTGTTAATATAAGTAGGTTCAACGACCAATTACCCCCTAATGGGAGAATTCTGTAACAATTACCTTGTTAAAGGTGATTGTTAAATACATGGTCTGAACAATAATGTAAATTATTGAGATAAGGTTTAAATGCCTTATGATAACAACATTGTACATGTTATGATAGGAACAGCCTTCTTAGCTGTAGGGTTATGACGTGTATTAGCATACCATCAAACTGATAATCACCATCTTGGATTAGAAGCTGGTATTTTATACTGACATTTTGTTGATGTAGTATGATTATTTTTATTCATATCTATTTATTACTGAGGATCATAATTAATCAACTTTATGTTAATATTTATAGTACTTCCTTCCTATGGAGGGTATTTACTCATTCGGAAATAAATTTATAAAACCATAAGGTTTAGCCTTTACCTAATTTTTTTTTCTTATAACGTAATTTATTGCATTTTAATAAATTACTGGAAAAAAAAAGAGGAGGGGTCTCTCCTCCTACTTTAAATTCTGGTTAGATTACAAATATAACCTATTATTTTTATATCTTAAACGATATAAAATTTATTATATCTCATAGTTAATTATACTATAATAAATAGTATATTAAGGCAGTTGCTTAAAATATTGTATACATAATATACAATATATATTATTAAGGGACATGTATACAGAAGGTTCTGTAATCTGATTGCAGATCAGATATAAGAGGTTCAATTCCTCCTTGTCTCTATCTTTAAGTTATATTTATCTACCTCCTTTCCTTTTTTGGAAAAAAAAATAGATTTTTCTTAAATATTTACGATTTCCTACTTTTTTTTTGCTCCGCACAACAAACACAAAAGTAAGGTATTACCTTTAATGAGAAACTCTTATTGGCTTAATGGTAAAGCAGGATATTTCTAGTATCTAGATCCAAGTTCGAGTCTTGGATAAGAATATGTTACTTACTTCTTTAATTTTATTATTAATGTCTAATGCCGTTACTACTAGACGTGATAAATCTATATTATATTCTCGTGTTGCTATTATAATATTATTATATTCAAGTTTCTTATGTTACAATGGTCTAAATATATCTTTTTTAGAGAAAGGAATTGGTTTATATGGGGGCTTATTTTATGCTAACAGTACTACACAAATTTTCCATCTGTTTGTATTATTGTTAAGTGCATCAATATTAAGCTTAACTGCTTTCTACCCTAGAAAAATTTGATTAGAAAACTACTCTAGCTTTAATCACTTAATCTTTTCTAAATTCTTAAACTATAAAACAAAAATAATAAATAAAATGGGTGAGCAATTTAGAATTATAGAATATCCACTTATAATTTTATTTATAGTAAGTGGAGCTTTATTTTTAATGTCAAGTGGTGATATAGTTTCAATATTTTTATCTATAGAGTTACAAAGTTATGGTTTATACTTATTAAGTACCATATATAGAAATTCGGAATTAGCTACTAGCGGAGGTCTTACATATTTTTTATTAGGGGGTCTATCTTCTTGTTTTATATTATTATCAACTAGTTTATTATATGCTAATTCAGGTACTACTAGTCTGGATAGTTTATATGTAATAACTAGCATATCAGAAACATCTCTTGATAATACAAACATATTATATTGATATAAACCATATTATATACATCTTTCATTACTTATTATGTCAGTAGGATTTTTATTTAAAGTGAGTGCAGCACCTTTCCATTTCTGAAGTCCTGATTGATGATCTGGGAAATCATCTAAGTCACTGTCATCGTGATTACGGGACCAAATGCCAAACTCCGGGGACGCCCTAGAACTTAAGGTACCAAGCCATGGCCTAAAATCCATGTGTGGATGAACTAATCACTCATGTAAGGTAACAAGCCTTAAGACTTCTGAAAAGAGAGTGGGCTATCGCGGATCTAATACAGTCACTGGTTTATCTTTAAATAAACTACAAACTGTAAAAGAGCAACGAGTATACGGCAATTGATACGGTTTATCGTATTTAAGATGTACTCTGTTAGGTTTCGAGAGAAACCGTTCAGTAAAAATCCCTTCTAACCAAATTATGCTAAAACGACTTTTTACAAATAGTAATAATATTAACACTAATTCTCCTTCTATTAATTTACTTAGTTTACCTTGATTTGTTACAGGGTTCGCTGATGCAGAAGGATGTTTCACCATTATATTGCGTAAATCATCTAGAAGCAACACAGGTTGAAAAATCGAAGCTAATTTTATTATCAATCTTCATAAAAAAGATGTTGAACTCTTAAAACGTATTCAAGAATTTTTTGGAGGTATTGGGCGGATTAGTAAAGAAAGAAATGATTGTCGTGATTTTACGGTCAGTTCTTTAGATCAAATTATCATAGGAATTATTCCTCACTTTGACAAATATCCTTTAATTACTCAGAAGCTTAGGGATTATCTTCTATTTAGAGAGGTTGTTATGATGATAAAGCAAGGTAGACATTTAACATCTGAAGGTTTAAAAGCAATTATTAATATTAGAGCTTCCATGAACAGAGGTTTGACTCCTGCTTTGAAAGAAGCTTTTCCTGACTATGTTTCTGTGTCTAGACCTTCCCCACCGTCGGTGGGGAAGGTCCACGCCCCTACTAAAGAAGAGGGGGCTAGACCTTTAGTTGATATTCACAAGTTACTTCCTATTCATCCTTATTGAGTTGCAGGTTTTGCCTCTGGTGATGGTTCTTTTATGGTTAAATTGAGAGTTAATAATGCTTATAGTGCAGGGGGTCGTATTGAGTTGGCCTTTGTTTTAACTCAACACTCTCGTGATATGCCGCTTATTAAATGTTTAGCTGATTTTTTCGGATGTGGGCAAGCTTATACGTATAAGGATTATGCGGAATTTAAATGTCGTACTTTCAAGGATATCTATGAAAAGATCTTACCTTTTTTCCTAAAATATCCTATCCTTGGTGTTAAATCAAAAGATTTCAAAGATTGAGCCAAGGTTGTGGAAATTATTAATTCGAAGGCTCATCTTACTAAGGAAGGATTTGAGCAAATTCAACTGATTAAGGCTGGAATGAATAGAGGTAGAGATAATGTTTAATAGTTTTATATTACTTATGTTACGTCTTAATTTTATTATTTATATATATATACATATAAAAATTGTCTTACTTAGTTATACATTATATTTGTATAGAGTTATTCAGCTAATTTGTATGAAAAATTTTACTTTCAAGGATGTCTATGACGCTATACCTACTATAGTTACAACATTTGTAGCTATTGTTGCTAAAGTATCTATATTTATTTTCTTCTTAGGGTTAGTGCATTACACTAGCAAATCATTATTCTCTTTCAACTATTCATGAACTACTAGTTTATTATTGAGTTCTTTATTATCATTAATAGTAGGATCAGTTCTTGGTTTAACTCAATTTAGAATAAAAAGATTATATGCATATAGTACAATTTCACATGTAGGTTTTATACTATTAGCTTTAAGCGTGTATAGTATAGAATCAATACAAGCATTTATTTTCTATTTAATGCAATATTCAGTATCTAATTTAAATTCATTTATTATTCTAGTTACTATGGGATATTCATTATATCTTTACACAAATGATGATGCTAAATATAAAGATCTTCAAGATAAAAATAATTCACCTATACAACTTATTAGTCAAATAAAAGGATACTTTTATATAAATCCACTTTTAGCATTGAGTTTATCTATAAGTCTTTTCTCTTTTGCTGGTATTCCCCCTTTAATGGGATTCTTTGCTAAACAGATGGTATTTAGTGCTGCACTGGATAATGGTTATGTATTCATTACATTAGTTGCAATATTAACAAGTGTAGTAAGTGCAGTTTACTATTTAGCAGTTATAAAACAAGTTTTCTTTGAGAAACCTGATTATAAGTTAAATTCAGAATTAAATGATTTAGTACTTACAGGTAATATTATTAATCGTGCAGGGTTAATACATAAATTTACATATAATGCTGGAAATATAAAATTATCAGGACATCAAACTATTACAATTTCTATATTAACTCTTGTTATTTTACTATTTATATTTATACCTCAGGAATGATTAAGCATGGCTAATATATTAGCCCTTATTATGTTTAACCCTTAAATATGACTAGTACTACTTTCTTTCTTGTATTTATACCTATATTAGCTGTTATTCTTTTAGCAGTGAATTTAGTTTTAGCCCCTCATACTCCTTATGAAGAAAAGGGGAGCGCGTTTGAGTGTGGATTTCATTCTTTCCAACAAACTAGATCTCCTTTCAATATATCTTTCTTCATTTTCGCTCTTTTATTTTTATTATTCGATTTAGAAATTCTTTTAGTATATCCATATGTAGTTAGCGCTTACACAAATGGTTCTTATGGATTAATTATCATGCTTATTTTCTTTGTTATGTTAACTTTAGGGTTTGTTTTTGAATTAGGTAAAGGTGCCCTAAAAATTGATAGTAGACAAAATGAATCTTTATTCAATAAAGGTAATAATTATTACCATTTCAATATAAAAAAATAATAGTACATATATAAAACTTTTTTAATGAATATAATATGGCAGTATTTTTCCTAAATATTTACCTCTTATAATGAGGTATATTTTCCCGTAGGAGTGGACTAAGGACTTAAATTTTATACAAAATTTGTTAAATTTCATATTCTCTTTTATTTTATATAGAGAGAGAGAAAAGTACGTGACGTAAAAAGTTTTTTTCTAATCCTCTGCGGAGGGAAATAGATATTTATTCTTTATAATCTAAAAGATGTAATTATTTTTTAATTAATTAAAATCTTTTTAGATATATAATATATAGTATAACATATGCAAGTAAAAATATAATATAATAAATGATACAAGCAGCAAAAATTATTGGTACAGGTTTAGCAACAACAGGTTTAATAGGTGCCGGTGTAGGAATCGGTGTAGTTTTCGGTGCATTAATATTAGGTGTGGCTAGAAACCCTAGTCTTAGAGGTCAACTATTCTCATACGCAATCTTAGGTTTTGCATTTGCTGAAGCTACTGGATTATTCGCACTTATGATGGCATTCTTATTATTATATGTTGCTTAATATTTTTTGGGTAGAACTTTATGCATTGAAAGGTGCACGTAGAGTTCGTCGGGATCGGTCAAATATATATATATATATAAATATTGCACAATATCAGGCAATTTTGATAAAAATTTATCTCCCGTAAGGGGAGAGATTATAAAGTACAAATGAAAATTTATAAGTTATTTAAAAACGTAAAAAAAAATAAACTGCATATCTTTTTATGCAATCATGTGATAATGTAAATATCACTAGGAGAAGGATAAATTTTATTTATCTAAAGCCTAGTATAATTAGTCAAATATATATATATAATAAATATTGCCTAAAATAAGGTAACTAGAGTTAATTAAAAAATATTTCTAGAAAGAAAATTAGATTATTTATTAAAAATAAAAATGAGAATTTTAAAAAGTCATCCTCTTTTAAAAATGGTTAATTCATATGTGATTGACTCACCTCAACCTTCTAATATTAGTTATTTATGAAATTTTGGTTCTTTATTAGGTGTATGTTTAGTTATTCAAATAGTAACAGGTGTAACTCTAGCAATGCATTACAATCCTAGTGTATTAGAGGCATTTAATTCTGTGGAACACATCATGCGTGATGTAAATAACGGATGATTAATACGTTACTTACACGCAAATACAGCTTCAGCTTTCTTCTTCTTAGTTTACTTACACATAGGGAGAGGTCTATACTACGGATCTTACAGAGCCCCTAGAACTTTAGTGTGAGCTATCGGTACAGTAATACTAATACTTATGATGGCGACAGCTTTCCTGGGTTATGGATATAGCCCCAAATGGTTTAATATAAGTGTTTTATATTTTTACTTTATATTAATTCTTCTGTTATATGGTTTTATATCTAAAGAAGAAAATGTGAATAAAGGAAATATGAAAAATAATTTAAAGTATAAAGTAAACAGTAAAATACTGTTTAATAAAAGTATAATAAAAAGGGGATATTCTACTAGTTGTTCTTTAAATAGTATGAAAATTTCTGAAAGATTAAAAACAATTATTCAAGAATTAGGTTTAAATCCTATCTATATATATGAAAATTTAAATTCAGAAGATACTAGAAAACAAATATTAAAAGATACTAGAGATTTAAGCGGTATATATATGATTGTTAACAAAACAACTAAGGATTACTATATAGGTTCCGCTTCAACTAATAAATTTTATGCTAGATTCTCTAAACATGTTATTTACTTTAAAGGTAGCAAAATAGTTAAATTAGCTGTACAAAAATATGGTATAGATAATTTTGCTTTTATGGTATTAGAATTATACCCTAATGTTGTTACTAAAGAAAATAACAAAGAACTTATGAATTTAGAAGATAAGTATTTAAAACTGTTTTTACCTAATTATAATATACTAACTGAAGCTGGTTCTAGTTTTGGTTATAAACATACTGAAGTTGACCGTCAAAAAATGAAAGATATTTATTCTGACGTAAGACGGGAAATAATAGGTAGTTTAAACAGAGGTAAAAAGCTTTCTCCTGAAACAATAGAAAAATTAAGAGAGAGGGCTTTAAATAGATCACCTATGTCAGATGAGACTAAAAAAAAATGTATAACTAAAACTAGACCTTCCCCACCGCCGGTGGGGAGGGTCCACGCCCCTACTAAAGAAGGGGGGGCTAGACCTGTTGTTTTATATAATTTGAATGGAACTGTTTATGGTGAATATTCTACTATTTTTGATGCAGCTAATGCTATTAATTGTAATGAAAAAACGATTAGAAGAGCATTAAAAACAGAAAAAAAGTTAGTAAAAAGACAATGAATAGTGAAAGATCTCTCTGATAAATAAAATTTAGGTAACTCCTTTTTATTAAAAATACTTTATTCTTATATTAAATCATAGTCCCATGAGTAATAATCTTTTTGCAATTTTTATAGAAAAAAAAAGATTAAAGTGGTATGTCCCGACAGGGACATAGAAGAGTCTTTATGATTCTTTGGCAATGTTAGTGAAAACGATCAAAGAGGTTTTATAGACTTTAAGATCGTCGGTTATATAAATAATCGCGACAGACTGGGTCACTAATGGGTGGCTGAAATGCTGCTTAATGTACAGTCGGAACTTTTAGTTAAATAAAAAGTATTTAACTAATAGAATATACGAATTCAAAGTTATTCTAGCTTATTATAATTTTTAATAAGTAAGTATGTATGTCCTTCCGTATGGGCAAATGAGTTTATGAGGTTTCTTAATTAAGCCTCAAATGTATAATTTATATTTATTATTTATTTTATTGTTAATAACACCTTTAAATTTAGATATTAAACAAAAAGTCAGTAGACTGCCTACGGCGGTCCACCCCCCTACTGGGGGTAGACTTAAAGGTATTTATAGAATAGGTCCACATAACAAAGATGTTATATCTGTTATATTTGGATCTCTTCTTGGAGATGCTCATGCTGAGAGAAGATTAAAAGGGGTAGGTACTAGAATTAGCTTCTTTCAAGAAGCTGTTCATGTTGAATATATTTTATATTTACATAAAAATTTATCTGACTTAGGTTATTGTAATCCTAAAATACCTGTTGTGTCTAGTAGATTAGGTACTAAAGGTAAAATAAGAAAAATAGTAAGATTCTCAACTTGAACCTATACTAGTTTTAATTGAATACATGATTTGTGATATGTAAATAATATAAAACGAGTACCTGAATGTATAGGAGAATATTTAACTCCTCTAGCTTTAGCTATATGAATAATGGATGATGGAGCTAAAGTTGGAAAAGGATTAAAATTTTCTACTAATTCTTTTACATACAATGAGTGTTTAATTCTCATAAAAGCCTTAAATGATAATTTTAATCTTAAAGCATCAATTCAATCCGCAGGTTGTAAAGACCAATATATTATTTACATATGAAAAGAATCTATGAAGGATCTTATAAATATAGTATCTCCTTACATAATACCTGAAATGAAGTACAAGTTATATTAAATATAAATTATATATAGTTATATGGTATTATATAAAGTAATTTTTACTAAAAATTTATAGAATTAACCATATAGCGATACTGATGAAAACGGTCAAAGATGTTTGTTTAGCATTAAGACCGTCGGTAGAGTAAACTATCGCTACAGACTGGTTCATCGGTGGGTGTCTGAAATGATGCTTAATGTACAGTCGGAATCTTTTTTCATTATAAAAATTTCTTTATAATGAAACACAAGGCTTTATACTGTATTAAATTACAATAATCCGTTTTTAAGATTAGTATAAAGTACATGATTTGCTTGTTTTAAACATATAGAGCTTAGGCTATAATAAGCAAATTAAAGATTTGGCAACAGTTATTACTAATTTAATGAGTGCTATACCTTGAGTTGGACAAGATATAGTTGAATTTATTTGAGGAGGTTTGCGAAACGACGAACCACACTGCGGCAACGTAGTGTTAAAAATCCTGCTTAATGCTGGAAAATCTCCCAATTTAGGATTTGCATACGTTTTATTCTTAATATTAATATCAATTATTTACGTGAAAATTGCAATGACATGGAGACAATCAGCCGGGGTGAGAAGTCTGCATACTTCAGAAGCCTCTCAGAGACTACACGCAGGAGATCTCACATTTGCATATTTAGTAGGTTTGTTTGAAGGTGATGGGTATTTTAGTATTACAAAAAAGGGTAAATATTTAACTTATGAACTAGGTATTGAACTATCTATTAGAGATGTACAATTAATATATAAGATTAAAAAGTTATTAGGTGTAGGTGTTGTAAGCTTCAGAAAAAGAAGAGACATAGAAATGGTGGCTTTAAGAATTAGAGACAAAGATCATTTGAAAAAGTTCATTCTACCTATATTTGATAAATATCCTATGTTTTCTAATAAACAATATGATTACTTAAGATTTAAAAGTGCTTTACTATCTGGTATTGTTTATTCAAAAGATTTGCCTGAATATACTAGAAGTAATAAACCTATAAATTCTATAGAATCTATTGTGAGTGCTTCTTATTTTTCTGCATGGTTAGTAGGGTTTATAGAAGCTGAAGGTTGTTTCAGTGTTTATAAATTATATAAGGATAAGGATTACCTAGTAGCTAGTTTTGACGTTGCTCAAAGGGATGGAGATATTTTAATATCTGCTATTCGTAAATATTTATCTTTTTCTACTGCTGTACATTTAGATAATACAAATTGTTCCAAATTAAAAGTTACAGGGGTAAGATCAATAGAAAATGTTATTAAATTTATAGATAATGCACCTGTAAAATTATTGGGTCATAAAAAATTACAATATTTGTTATGATTAAAGCAACTACGTATAATATCTAGATATTCAGAAAAAATTAAAATACCTTCTAATTATTAAATATAAAAAAAGAGATCATGATATAGTCCGATCAACAAAGAAATTTGTTGAGTGTAACGATAGTTTATTTTAAATGAAGTTACCAACATAAATGCTCAGTTAATAACGCTACTTTAAATAGATTTTTCTCATTACATTTTGTATTACCTTTTGTCTTAGCAGCTTTAGCTTTAATGCACTTAATCGCATTACACGATAGTGCGGGATCAGGTAATCCTTTAGGAGTTTCGGGTAACTATGATAGATTACCTTTTGCTCCTTACTTTATATTCAAAGATTTAATTACAATCTTCTTATTTATTATAGTATTATCTATATTTGTTTTCTTCATGCCTAATGTTTTAGGTGATAGTGAAAATTATGTAATGGCTAATCCTATGCAAACTCCTCCTGCTATTGTACCAGAATGGTACCTTCTTCCATTCTATGCTATATTAAGATCTATACCAAATAAACTTCTTGGTGTTATAGCTATGTTTAGTGCTATCTTAATATTATTGGTTATGCCATTTACAGATCTAGGTAGATCAAGAGGTATACAGTTTAGACCCTTAAGTAAAATAGCCTTTTTTGTATTCGTTGCTGACTTCTTAATGTTAATGGTAATAGGAGCTAAACACGTTGAATCACCATTTATAGAATTAGGTCAAGCATGTACTGCATATTATTTTGCCCATTTCTTAATTATAGTTCCATTAGTAAGTCTATTAGAGAACAGTTTAGTTGAATTATCATTTAGTAAAGAATCACAAAAAAAATAAAAAAAAATATACATAAAAAAATAGTTTTTATTTTTTTTTTAATAAAAAAAAATTTAAATTGTTGTAAACATATGTATGTTTACTTTCATAATTTTATTACACTTATATATAAACCCTTAAAGTGATAATTTAAAAAGTAACAAATTAAGTAGCTATTAATTTAAGCCATCTCTTCTTAAATAATACCGTATTCTATTTTTTTTAAGTTTTAAAGTTTTCAATTAGTATAATATACTATATTTGTTAAACAGTACAAAAAAATTTAAAGAAAGAAAGAAAGAAGGATAAACTCTTATTAGCTTAATGGTAAAGCAGGATACTTCTAATATCTAGATCCAAGTTCGAGTCTTGGATAAGAATATTATATGTTTTTAATTTTATATAAAGATTATATTATATTTTTTATTATATTATTTTATGAAGATGAATAATAGAGTATTAATAATTTTTATATTTTATAGTTGTGAGCGAATACAAAGTATTCAAATTAATACCTTCATTTATAACTCTGCGTACAAAAACCTTTATACTGCTCTTCTTAAAAAAAAAAGAAAGTATAAATCAATATGTGTAGTGTAGTTTTTATATTATCTTGCCTTCTTTTAATCCAAATTTTAGAGTTTGAGATAATGTCTCTGCTAGTGAACTTAGTGATGAACCAAGTAAGAGAATATCATCGATTTCTCTATGAACAGAAAGATGATTTTTATCAAGTAATGCTAAAGATATAGGTACATTATATTTAATCTTTGCATTATTTTCAGGATTAATAGGTACTGCTTTTTCTGTGTTAATTAGATTAGAATTATCAGGTCCAGGTGTACAATATATAGCAGATAACCAATTATATAATGCTATAATAACTGCTCACGCTATCCTGATGATTTTCTTCATGGTCGAAAAAAAATTTAATATATTTAATTTTAAATCGCAACCTTCTCCTAAAACAGAGGAGGTAAATAACGATAATAACAATTTTCTAACAGGTAACAATAATAATAATGACGGCAATAATAATTCTAATAATCCTAAATATAAGTATGTTAAAGTTTTAGTAAATGATCCTTTTAATAACAGGGATATTATACTTAAAGTGACTAAAAAGCAAAAGGGTGTCAAACCATCCTTTACTTTATTGTTATCTTTATTGTTATTATCTCTTTTATTCACATTATACTTAACTGGTAGTAGCTTACTTTGCATAGAATCTCTAGCAGATATATTGGAGTTATCGTTTGAGATAAAACTTCATTATGCTACAGTTCCTTTATTAGTATATGATAACGCCGAAAGCAAAAGAAAAGAAGTCATTAAGGACAACACTAATAAAGCCGGTGTTTATCGTTGAATTAATAAAGTTAACGGTAAATGTTATGTCGGGAGTAGTGCAAATTTAGGTTTTAGATTAAAACAGTATTACAGTAATAAGTATTTAACTAGAAAAAAATCTGTTAGCAGTATATCTAGTGCCTTAATTAAGTATGGACATTCTAATTTCATATTAGAAATTCTGGTACATTGTGAACCGGAAAAATCTATAATATTGAAAAAGGAACAGTTCTATATAGATAAATTTAAGCCGGAGTATAATATATTGATAGTAGCAGGATCGCCATTAGGCTATAAACATACTGAAGAGGCTCTTGCTAAGATGAAAAATAGGAAATTATCTCAAGAACATAAAGAACAGGTGTTGATCCGTATACTATCAGAAACTCATAAGGCTAAAGTAAATGAAGCCAATCTAGGTCGTAAAAACTCGGAAGAGTCTTTAGCAAAGATGAGAAACCGGGTTATTACGGACGAAGTGAGGGCAAAATTAAGCCAAAATATAACTAATTATAATTTATCTAAGGCTCACAAGGTTGAGGTGATTAATGTAGAAGAAAACACTAAAATCGAGTACGAGTCTGTTAGAAAAGCAGCAGCATCGCTTAATACTAGCCATGTAACAATTAGTGCTTATATTAAGAGTGGAAAATTATATGAAGGTATATATAAAATTATTAAGAATTAATTAAAGATTATTCGTTTGTTATTATTTAACCTATTATTGTTATTGTTGTAATCTTCCGGCCGGATGACCGGAGGATCAAATTAAATATATATAAAAGGCATGGCCGGGTAAGGTAGAAATATCTTACTTTCTTTTCACTATATGCTGAGACATCTTTAGAGCCTTTGGAACTAGTACTACAGACTTTCTTTGGGGGAAAAGCGGTAGAATACAGTAACATCTCAAAGGATTAGACAATCAGCAGGAAACTACTAAAAAATCTTTGGTTATATCGTAATTGAATAATTAAAGTGAAAATAGTTAATGCTTTTTAATTATTTATATTTTTGTAATTACTTTTATATAACCGTAAAAGTTATCATTTAATACGTATTGAAAGTTTAGACGGTAAGCATATATATGTAGGTCATTCCACAATTTGTGGAATAAGTTCTTATTTTATGCCCTCTATACTTAAAACTAAAGCACGTAGAGTTCTACGTTATTTTAACAAATATGGTTTTAATAATATGAAATTAACTATTTATATTATGGATGAAAAATCTAGCTTAGAACAAGTAGTAGGACTAGAACAACAATTTATTGATAGTTTAAAACCAAACCTTAATGTAGATTTAGTTGCTAGTAGTTCTGGATATCATGAACCTATGAGTCCAGAAATACGTGAGAGACTTCGTAAACAAAGAGGTACACCTATATTTGTATATAGTGCTGATGACTTTACTTTATTATATGTGTTTGAATCAAAACAACATATGTATAATTCAATAAATATTCATCATACTAGTTTAAATACTTGTATTGATTCAGGTAGCTTATACCTAGATGCTTTTTTCTTTTCTTTAGATTTAATAGAAGAATCTTCTAAAACTAACCTACTTAGTTTGGATCAAATTAAGAGTTTAGTTAAAGATAAACGGGATGTATATAATGTTAAACATCCCGCAGCTAAAGCTATATTAGCTGAGTTTAAAGATGATTCAAGAAAAAATCTAGTATTTAATTCTCTAAACAGTTTAGCTAACCACCTAAAAGGTGACCGTCAAGTTATTAGAGAATACCTAAAAGGAAATAAATCTGGTTATTATCGAGGTAAATGAAAATTTACATACAAAAATTAAATATATAAAAGGCATGGCCGGGTAAGGTAGAAATATCTTACTTTCTTTTCACTATATGCTGGAATCCCTTTAGAGCCTTTGGAACTAGTACTGCAGACTTTCTTTTAAAAGAAAAGCGGCAGAATACAGTAACATTTCAAAGGATTAGGCGATCAGCCGGAAACCAAAGATAAAAGGGCTCACTGTAGCATTAAACACTTTTATTTAGTAGGATCCCCAGAGACTATACGTGAAATACCTTAGTAAATTATATATATTTAAAGGTAAAGATATAGTCCAAACATTGATGAAAATTAATGATAAACGTATGCCTGCTTTAATCGGAGGTTTTGGTAAAATCAATATGAATACAATAAAAAGATATTTTGGCACAGAGTCTAATATTAAAACAGAATTAGAATTAAAATCCAAAATAGGACCATACCTAGCAGGGTTAATAGAAGCTGATGGATCTATTGCTGTACATAATAAAGATTCTAATGCTAAAAAATACCATCCAAAAATCATAGTGGTATTTAGTTCAGCGGATGAACCTTTGGCTAATAAATTAGCTAGTATAACTAAAGCTGGAGCTGTTTATGTTAAGAAAAATGCAGGTTGTGTTCTTTGACAAATTCAAAAAACAGAAGATGTTATAAAAATTATTAACATAATTAATGGTTATATGCGTACACCTAAAATAGAAGCATTGCACCGTGCTATAAAATGGTTTAATGAATTTTACAATTATAGTATAGATTGCTTAGGTTTAGATCTATCACCTATAGATAGCAATGCATGGTTAGCCGGTTTTACTGACGGAGATGGTAATTTTTCTATTACACTAACAAATAGAAAAAAGAAAGGAAATATTACTAGTAAAAGAGTACAAGCTTTTTTCCGTCTTGAGTTAAGACAAACTTATCATCGAGATGTAACAGTAGAACAAGGGGGAACTAGCTATTTTGTTATATTAAGTAAAATAGCAACATATTTAGGTGTAAATTTGTACTCTAGAACTAGAGAACAAAATGATAAAGTGTTTTATGCCTTTATGGTTATATCTCACAGCGCAGCTAGCCATGCTAAGGTTATAAGTTATTTTGATCGTTTTCCTCTATATTCCTCTAAATATTTGGCTTACAAAGATTGATCCTATGTGGTTGAACAAGCTAAATTGCGAGCTGGTAAAGTTTTAACTCCAAAAGAAATTTCGGAGGTTGAAACAATTAAAGCACAATTTAATAGTAAACGTAAATCGTTTGATTTTTCACACTTGGATAGTTTAGCTTAAAACCCCTTATTGTCTTATTAATTTTTGTACTTATTTTTTTATTGTATTCATATAAAAGAAATTGCCGTGAGTAGTAGTAATATTACTCTTATTACATAACTATGTGCGGGAAACTCCTAAAGTCTTTTTATAGGTGTTGTGAAAACTTTTGTAGATATAAGTCTAATTTTTTTGAAGCGTACACAACCTTAAATAATAAAAAGAATATTTTTATGTAATTAAAAAATATATAAAAAAATGGACAATCCGCAGGAAACGAAAAAAACTTTTTTCCTGCCATTCGTGGAAGGGAAGGCATTAGTTTTTATAGGATCCTCAGAGACTATACGTTATGCTCCTTTATTGAGGATGAAGATATAGTCCAAATATAACCTAACGGTTATAACAAATTGAATTTCTTATTACCTCTTCTAGTAGGTGGTCCAGATATGGCAAACAAACAATAAAATAAAAGGACCTTGTTAATAAAATTAAAGTTTTGTTAACTAAACAGGGTTATGCCGTTAGAAAGTGTAAATTTTCTAATTATGACTTCGCTATATGCATAGAATGCCTCGAATCCGTTGCGATCTCAGCGGTTAACAGATATGTATACTACTAATAAGGATTTTATAAATTTAATAAAAATTTAAAGTTTATATTTTTACTAAATTAGTAGTAAAAATTACATATACAAGGGGAGAATGTGCAGAAAACCAAAATAATTTATTATATATATATTACTTTCCCTGCCGGGAAGGTCCCTTCGGGAACTTACCAAAGGGTAAGTCCCTTCGGGACTAGTAGGATTCTCAGAGACTACACGCGAAGCACCCTTTAATAAAGGGTGAATACATAGTCCATTAGGTAGTATACTACTGTATGTATATGTATGTATGTATATATATATATATATATATATATTGGCATATACATATATATTAATGAATAAACCCTTACAAATTGTTGATCAATACTTTTAAATGTATATATTTTTTTTTATGTAACATAGGTATTATTTGACCTATTTTTAGTTTCATAGATTTACTTATTAATGGTATTTTTGTTATATTATTAGGCTTCTTTAGCTTAGACTTTCTTATTAACTTATGTACATGTAGTTCTTACATCTGAAATGAAGAATTCAGTACACATATTTTAATGATGAATTCAGGGGATGGTTCTGGTGGTGGGAATTATCCTGGAGGAGGTCATTTTCCAGCTGGCGGTGGTGATCCTGGTAATGGCCCAGGTGGGCAAGGGAATCCGGTGTATAGTGGATCGGATTCTTCCCAAACCCAGGTTAAAACTTTAACTAATAGTCAAATGTTAGAAAAGTTGATATTTTGTCAGGCTGATGTAAAAACCATGCGTGAGCTACAGGGGGCTAGTAGTACTATTATAACCCTTAATGATGCTAACTTTAGTTTCAAAGCTAAGTATCCTAGTCAGTTTTATGCACCTGAGGTTAATACCTTAATAAATTTGCGTAATTCTCATCCAGAATTATTTAGTAGAAACGGCCCTGGAGGGACCGAGATCCAAAAAATAATAGATTATTATATATCTAATCCTTAAATACCCTGTTAAAAAAATATATATATATATACATATATATGTATTAATAGATTTCCTAGACTTAATAACATTTCATTCTGATTATTACCACCTAGTTTAATGTTATTCTTATTTGCTAGTGGAATAGAAAATGGAGCGGGTACAGGTTGAACTCTTGTGGATAGGGAGTTGCTCTGAGGTGACTCAGAGGCAATAAAACTCTTTTCGATGCGTGAAAATCCTCAAGTGTTAAGCTATTTAAATGAAACACACGTAATAGGCTACTCATGTTTGTCTAATTTTTTAATAACAGATGTAAAAATGCCTATTGCAAGGGGACAATACGCCTGAGTAGATAAAAATTTTTATTCTACTCATCAGAGACTAAACAAAGAGTATCTTAATAAGAATGATAGAACTTGATTTGAACAATGATTAGTAGGAATAACTGATGGAGAAGGTACTTTTGGTTTTTACTATCAAAACGGTAAATGAATTTTGGTTTACAAAATAGCTTTATCCAGATATAACTTAAGAGCACTATATTATATTAAAAAACAATTAGGTGTAGGTTCTGTTACTAAAGACAATGATAAAGCACAAATATTAATTAGAGATAGAGAAAAGCTTGAGAAAGTTATATTCCCTATTTTTGATAAATATCCTCTTTTAACTAGTAAACAATTTAATTATTTAAGATTAAAAGAAGCATTTTTTATTTTTAATAATTCTAATCTTACTAAAGATGAAAAGTATAAAAAACTATTTGCTTTAAAAAACGAATCAATTCCTACAAATTATATTTCTTCTGCTTGAAATAAAGTAAATTTACCTTTAAAAAGCATTGTTGATGCTGTTTCTGTAATATCTAAACCTTGATTGGTTGGGTTTGTGGAAGGTGAAGGTAGTTTTTATTTAGTTTCAAAAGACTCTTCTAGAATAGTTCATGGGTTTTGTATCTCTCAAAAATTAGATAGTGTAGTCTTAGAGGGAATTAGATATATACTACATATACCAACTGTGGTTAAATACAAATCTAATCATAATTATTATATGTTAGATACAACTAATTCACGAGCAGTTGAAAATATTATAAATTATTTTTATAATACCATGAAAGGTATGAAAGCTGTTGAGTATAGAATCTGAGCTAGATCTTATGTTAAGAATAAAGGAAGCTTAACTGAATTATCTAAAATAAGAGAAATACTTAGAAATATGAAAAAAAAACTATATGATATTTCTTATTTTGAGAATTTTTTTCTCTGCAGTACAACATAATCATAGAAAAAGTTCATAAAGATATATTTTACTTATATTCTAATTAAATTTTTTTTATTTTTGGTATTTTTTTTTCATAGTTTTTCATTATATTTTTGGTATATTAGTCTACTAATCTAATTTATTGTAAAAATCAGTTTTATTATAATGTTTTCTTCTTTGTTTTTTGTAATGTAAGATATGATGTTGCTAACTCTATTTTCTCTTATTTCCAAGATGTTACACAAAAAATTATAATATTTTTGTAAAAAAGACATAAGACAGAGAGAAATGAGTTGACAATTTTTAATAAATCTTAATTTAAAAGAAAAAAGGAAACAGTTAAGATAATGGTATAGTCCGAACAATAAAGAAATTTATTGAGTGTAATGATAGTTTTATATAAATATACGTATAAAATGAGATTACCAACATAATTGTTACCCACCGTTATCAGGTATCCAAAGTCATAGTGGTCCAAGTGTAGATTTAGCTATATTTGGTTTACATTTATCAGGTATTAGTTCTCTTCTTGGAGCTATGAATTTCATCACAACAATATTAAATATGAGAAGTCCTGGTATAAGATTACATGAAGACGGTTGTTTTACGTCAATTTGTGTATAAGAGCCAAACTCCGGGGACACCCTAAAGCTCTAGTAACCAAAGATAATTGAGAAACCTTTTATCCGGCCTGATTAATGACTCAGGGTATGGTAACATCACTAGAGATGAAGGAAACTGAAATGGGTTATCGCGGATCTAAATCAGATAATTAACCTTATCTGTAAAAGAGCAACGAGTAGATGGTTCTTCAGTATTTCTAATACTGTAAGGTGTACTCTAGTCGCCGGGAAACCGGTTCTGGAGTGAAACTACATATTGGGTATATTTAAAAGATGTATTTGTTGCTAAATATTTAGTTTATATCTAATATGTAGATATTCAATTCTCCTGGTTTATATAAGTTTATAATAAATTTAGAGTTTAAAAAATATATTATAAATAGATATAGATGAGTAAACGAAATATACTACTAGCACTAATAAACTAAACCCTTATTGAGTTACAGGGTTTTGTGATGCTGAATCTTGTTTTAATGTAATTATTAGTAAAAATCCTAAACACACTTTAGGTTGAAGTGTTAAATTAGGGAGGCCCTTATGGGCTTAGTAGTATATAAATTTAATCTATATAAATTTATATAAATTCACATAAAGATTGTTTATTGGAATTGTATAATAATTCTACTGTAGCAGGTTTATTTCTAAATAAACCTCATTTTCCAAAAAGAAAATATACTACTGATGTAAAAAATCTTAACCCTTCTTATGTTACAGGTTTCTGTGACGGTGAAGCATGTTTTACCGTTAAAGTAAACAGAAACTCTTTACTACGTACCGGTTGAAATGTTAGTTTAATTTTTAGTATTCATTTAAATGTTCGAGATCTAGATTTATTAGAACAAATAAAAGCCTTTTTTGGAGTAGGTTATATACAAATTAATAAAGATGGTTCTATCACATATTCAGTGGCTAATCTCAAAGATTTAACTAATGTAATAATTCCTCATTTTTGCAAGTATCCTTTATTAACTCAAAAACAAGCAGATTTCGAATTATTTAGACGATTAGTAGAATTGGTGAATCATAAAGAACATCTAACAACTGAAGGAATACGTAAAATTATTAGTATTAGAGCTTCAATTAATAATGGGTTATCTGATAAGTTAAAAGCTTATTTCTCTAATATAATGCCTACTACAAGACCTATAGTAAAATTGGCAAAAAATATTGATCCTAATTGATTAGCAGGTTTTGTGGATGCAGAAGGTAGTTTTATTGTATCTATTTATAAATCTAAAACAACTACAGGATATGCTATAAAATTAATATTTAGTATTTCTCAAAATCATCGAGATTTTGAACTACTAAGTAGTTGTGTAAAATTTTTAAACTGTGGTAGGGTTTCTGAAAAGCCTACAACTTCTTCAGTTGAATTAATTATAACTAAATTTAGCGATTTTGAGAATAAAATTATACCTTTATTCAATAAATATCCTTTATTTGGAACTAAACTTCGGGATTATGAAGATTTTTGTAAAATAGCTTTATTAATAAAACATAAAGCACACTTAACAAATGAAGGGCTCGAGCAGATTCGACTAATAAAATCTGGTATGAACAGAAGAAGAGCTAGCTAATTTTTTCATGTGTTGATATAGGCTTAGGTCGCCTTTCGATGAGGAAGGTGGCCTTCTCTTTAAGACATTATTTACCGGCTCCAACATTCTATATATAAATGATGGAGGAGAGAAAGATTCAGATAGTTTATATTTGATTCAACAATTCTTTGGTGTAGGTAGTGTAACTTTACACGGAGATACAGCTATGTATCAAGTAGTAAGATTAAGTGATTTAATTTGTATAATTGAACACTTTAATATTTACTCTTTGAAGACTCAAAAATCTGCAGATTTTTTATTATTTAAAAAGGCTTTTGATATTGTAAAGATTAAGGAACATCTTACTGAAGCAGGTCTAAAAAAACTTATTAGTATAAGAGCTTCTATGAATAAAGGTTTATCTGAAAGATTAAATTCTGCTTTTACTAATGTTATTCCTGAAACAAGACCTGATGTTCCAAAAGCTACTTTTAATTCAAACACTCCTGATATTAAATACTGAATGGCTGGATTTGTGTCAGGTGAAGGTTGTTTTATTATTAAAGTAAGCAAATCTAAAACACATAAATTAGGTGTAAGTGTTGCTCTTAATTTCTTAGTTGTTCAAAATATACGGGATGCCTTTTTATTAGAGAGTTTTTCACAAGTCTTTGGTTGTGGTTCTTTATCTATTAAAGAAAAGACAGCTATTGGTACATTTGCTGTGTCAAACTTTAACAATATAGTAGATAAGATTATTCCTTTTTTTGAGGAATATCCTATATTGGGTGTAAAAGCTAAAGATTTTAAGGATTTTAAAGAAGCATCTGTCCTTATTAAATCTAAAGCACATTTAACCAAAGAAGGGTTAGATGAAATTCTTTTAATTAAATCTAGAATGAATTTTAAAAGAGAATTATAATAAGTAGTATAGAATTTTTATACATAAAGACTTATATTTGAATTCTTTTGAATATATATATAAATATTTAACATAAAAAATATATAAAAGAAAAAAAAGATAAGCAAGTCTTTGTGTGTCATAGGGTTGATAATCGCTCTAGATTAAAGTTACCGCATTTAGATAAATGATTGTCAATATAATAAACATTAATATGTAGTTTTATTTGACAATTGTTAATTCTTTTGTGGAGCGAAACTTGCATTATTTGGTTGAGCAGTTGTAATTACTGCTGTTTTACTATTATTATCTCTTCCTGTTTTAGCTGGTAGTTTAAAATATATTGTGCCAGCTTTAAATCTGGCTAATTGCTGAAAACTGTGATATATCACACAATCAGCAGGAAACCTATCAAGTTTAGACTTTTTAGGAATCTTCAGAGGCTATGCGCCAGAGTTTATTTGTTGTATTGGTATAATTGTAGGTTTAAAAAAAGTTTTACATAAAGAATATGGTCTGAGACATTATACAAATTATACTTGTTTTGGCAATAATTCAAATACAGAATTTGCTCATTATATGGCAGGTTTGATTGAAGGGGATGGTACTATCCATGTACCTAAAGCAGAAAGATCTGCTAAAGGTAGTCTTAACTATCCTTCTATTCAAATAGTTTTCCATTTAAAAGATTTGCCCTTGGCTCTTTTAATACAAAAGATACTAGGTCATGGATCTATATCTAGAAAAAAGGGTCAGAATGCTTATATATACACTGTTAATAATTTTGAAGGGTTAATGTTGTTGATTAATATACTTAATGGTAACATGAAAACTAATAAAATCTATGCTTTACATAGATTAATAGAATGATATAATAAGTATAAAGGCACTTCTATTGAAAAAAAAGGATTAAACACAGACCCTATTACATCTAATGCGTGATTATCAGGGTTTATTGAAGCGGATGGTCATTTCTCTATTAGAAGTACTGAATCTGGTAAATATCCGAGAATAGAGTGTAAATTCGAGTTATGTCAAAGACAAAAAGATCACAATAACAGAGATAATTTGTTTTATTTACAGGAAATTGCTCTTAATATTGAATCTGTGGTTAAATCTATTAGAATTGATAGCAATAACCCTCAATATAGAATTAGAACAACGAGTTTAAAAGCTAATTTAGCTGTTATTAATTATCTTAATAAATATCCTTTATTCGGAACAAAATTCTTAGATTATAAGGATTGAGTAAAGGTAGTAAAACTTTTTGAAAATGGCCGTTTGGATCATAAACTAAATATGGAATATGTAAAACAAATTAAATCTTGCATGAATGATAAAAGAACTGTTTTTGTGTGGGATCATTTACAAAACTTTTACAACTTAAATAAATAAAATATTGTCCCAACATATATGTGAGTATATGTGAGTCTGCTTTTAGCTTATTGAGTTTATATAAAACAATAAGCTTCTAAGGTATCCGTTACCATGAGATTATGTCTCGCAGACCAAGATTAAATTTTGGCAATTATAATGGTTCTTATTTATATTATGCCTATTTATTTGGTTGAAAAAGACATTTTTAATACGGTAGGGTTATCAGTTCTATCCTCTCATACTTTTTTGGTTAGAAGATATTCTAACCAGGGAGGTAAAACTGAACCCGAATATATATCATACTATTTAGCGGGATTAATTGAAGGTGACGGTCATTTCAATACACCTAAAAAACTTAAAACACCTTCAGGAACAGCGAGAGTTGCAGCTATAGAAGTAGTTTTTGCCCTGAAGGATAGACCTACCGCAGCATTATTACAATCTCTTTTTGGTGGAAAATTATATGACCATCCTAATAAAAAAATTACTAGTCCCCTGCGGGGCCTTGCCCTGCTGCGGGACGAGCCCGCGAGGGCTAGATGGTTAATTCAAGATAAAAAATCTGTCACTAATATAATAAATTTAATCAATGGAAAACTTAGAACACCAAAGATTAATTCTTTATATGAAATGATTGATTTTCTTAATGCTAAAGGAGATAATATTATAAAACTTCCTTTAGATTCTAGCCCTTTAAACAGTAATGCTTGATTGGCTGGTTTTATTGATGCGGATGGTCATTTTGCTATTAAGGGTTTTACTTCTAACCCTAAATCACACTTAGCAATTCAATTTCACTTAACTCAACGTAAAACAGATAAAAGCGGAGAGAGCTTAGAGAAATTAATGTTAAAAATAACAGAATTTATACAAGTAAAGTTAAATGAAAGAGTATTTTCTGAAAAATTTCATCAGTTTGTTATTTGTACATCTAACCGTGTAAGCAATAATATTTTAATTGATTATTTAAATACTTATCCTTTATTAAGTTCAAAATATTTAGATTTTAAAGACTGGGAAACTGCTAATAATATTTATATAAATAAATTACATAAAGACCCAGTACAATTCGAAAAAGTACGTAATCTTAAAGCAAATATGAATAACAATAGAACTTATTTCTCTTGAGCTCACCATGAACAAATTTTATCTCGCTAAATATAAAGTATGATTAATAAAAATATTAACTTTTTCAACCAGCATAATAGAATAAGTGTCGCCTGTTTGTCTCATACTAGAAAAACGGCAATTACTATGGTCGATATAGGACTGAGAATCCTATTATAGGCCAATTTGTAGGAGTGAACCTTCTGCACTAAACCATCAAATTGACGGGGAAGCCCTAAAGCAATTTCAACCAAACAAATGTGGTAGCACATTTGTGGCACAGGTAATGACTCGTGGTATGGTAACATAGAAATTGATGACGAAAGGAAATGGGTAATCCGCAGCCAAGCACCTTCGTGGTGTGCAGTTCATCGACTAAATGTTGGTTGGCGCAAGCTTAAGATATAGTCAAGCCCCACCCGAAAGGGTGCAGGATAACAATTATACGCCAATGCGGAAGATGTTATCTGTTAAATGGATAATTTTTATTATTCAGGGAGAAGGACCTTAACTCAGCCTGTATTATGGCTAAAAAGGTAGATCTGTTTAACTGATCGTAATTTCAATACTTCATTCTTTGAAGCAGCTGGTGGAGGTGATCCTATCTTATACCAACATCTTTTCTCAAGAAATATATTAAATTATTTAACTTTATCAAGTTTAGCTATATATGTTTACTTTATATTTTCTGCCTCGCGTAGCAAAGGAAAAAAATCAAATTATAGTACTTTAGCTACAAGTAATAATGATTTTTATTTTACACCTTTTTATAAAAAGTTTAAAACCCATTTACCTGGTGTAAATCCACCTTCAGAAAATTTCTTAGCTTGGTTAATAGGATTCTCAGAAGGTGAAGGATCTTTTATAGTTAATAATAGAGGAGATTTAGTCTTTGTTATTACACAAAGTACTATAGATGTAAAAGTATTAGAATTTATAAAAGAAACCTTAGGATTTGGTAAAGTAATTCCTCAATCATTAAATACTAGTAGATATGTTACTCAAAATAAAGTAGAAATAGATATAATCATAAGTTTATTTAATGGTAATCTTATTTTACCAAGCAAACAAAAAAGTTTTGAAAAATTCATTAAGGGATTTAATAATTGAGTAGCTAAAGGTAGAATAAAATTAGATACTGTTGAATTGAACCACGGTTCAATATTACCTAGTTTAAATAATAGTTGATTAGCTGGATTTACAGATGGAGAGGGTTGTTTTACTTGTTCCATAGGTAAACATAGAGGATACAGTTACAATTTTAATATTTCACAAAAATGAGATATTAATATTAAAGTACTAGAACATTTATGTATATTATTTAAAGGTGGTATTGTTTCAAGACATAGCGTAGATAATACTTATGAGTTCAGATTAGGAGGAGTAAAAAATTGTAAAAATATTTTCTTCTATTTTGATAGTTACAAATTATATACTAAAAAAAGTATATCTTATACTTTATGAAAAGAAATGTATGATGATTTATTAAAAAAACATCATCTTGATCCAACAAAAAGATTGGAAATGATAGAAAAGGCTAGATTGATTAATAAATTCTAATTAATATATTAGGGAAAACAAGTCAAGGTTTAGTGTATAAGCTATGAAGCTCTGAAGACAGATGTAAAAACATATAAGATCTGAAAGAGTGAATATTCTATGAATATACCTTAGATTTAGTTAATATTTAGCTATTGCTACTTGCAACTCTTATGTATAATATATAATATATATTATTACGTATTTATTAGTATTAATAAATATAAGGAAAAGTAGTCCATTATTAATTAAATTAATAATGGACCACGGTCTACGTATGTAGATCTGGTTGGGGTCCCCCCCTAATTTCATATATGAAATTTCCATTTTTCAATTATCATTTTCAAATGGACGCGTAGCGAGGGGCCCCAACCTGCGGGGACCCGTCGCCCTGACGGGCTCCCCCCGCTGGTATAAATATTAGCAATGCTAGTGAAAACGGTCAACGAATTTCTCGTTTGAAGACCGTCGGTTATATAAGTGATCGCTACAGACTGGTTCACTGGTGGGTGGCTGAAATGCTGCTTAATGTACAGTCGGCTTCTTCCATACAAATTTGTATGCACAAGCCTGGAATTACCAGTACCTGGATTTAACAAGAGACTTCCCCTCCGGAGGAGGGGGGTCCACGCCCCCTGGTGGGCTGGACTTAGGAAAGTTAAATTTGAAGAAGTGGATTCTTTGGTCATCCAGAGGTTTATATATTAATTATACCTGGTTTTGGTATAATAAGTACTACTATCTCAGCTAGCTCTAATAAAAGCGTTTTCGGATATATTGGAATGGTTTATGCCATGATGTCTATTGGAGTATTGGGATTTGTAGTTTGAAGTTGAGTTTTGGCTTCGCCTCTTAGTGATATGAGGACTTATTTTTTTTATTTCGCTGTAAGCTGGAACGGTTTAGTGCTAATTAGTACCTTGAACGGTGAAAATTTAATTAGCTATACCCAATCAGCCGGCAATCTGTCCCTGTGCTCATCAGAGAGTAAAACACAGAGCGCTTCAGAGACTATACGCGAAACATCTTTTAATTATTCAGCATTTCGTCGGCATTATAATACACTATATGGAAATGCTGCGCAACACCTATCCAATAACTGATTAACTTGATTTATTGGTTTTGTAGAAGGAGATGGTGCCATTCAAACTTATGCGAATGGTACAAGAGTACGTTTTGTTCTTACTCAAAAGGAAAGTGCTATCCTTTTCTATGTCCAGAAAAAGTTAGGAATTGGTACTGTTAAGCATTTTCCACAAGGGAAAAGTGGTAATAAAAATGGCTTCTACAGATTAATTGTAGATAATCCCTCACATATTCTTCTACTAGCCTTTTTATTTAATGGTAATCTGGCTCTTACTCACAGAATACAACAATTATCTTTGTGGGTTCAAGCTTTAAACAATCGTTTTGGGGCAAATACAATTCTATTGATTAATACTGCTGTTTCAGTTACATTACAAGATGCTTGATTATCTGGTTTCACCGACGCTGAAGGGTGTTTTAATGTATCTATAACATCCAATGCAAGATATGCATTAGGTCATGTTATAAAAATGCGTTATTTACTTGATCAGAAGGATAGTTCTATACTTCTGATCATACGAAACCTTTTTGGATTTGGTAAAGTAACTCTTAGATCCAAAACAGGCGGTGTTTATCGTTACACAGCTACAGGGTTTAAATCAATGAATGATGTAATATCTTACTATAAAGTATTTCCATTACTTACTAAGAAGGCCCAATCTTTCGATAAGTGATTAACCATCCATAATCTCGTTTCTAATAAATTACATCTTACTGAAGAAAGATTAACCCAAGTAAGAGTATTACAGAAACAGATTAATATTGAGAATGGTATGACAAAAAAAACAGGATTTGCGCATCCTTTTCCTCGCAGGGGAAAGGTCCCCTCTCAGGGGTCCTAGTGTTATTTATTAAAAGATGAAGATATAGTCCGATTCTCCTTGTGAAAGGAGCGCTTAGCTATATAGCTATGCGGGTAGATATGAGGAATATCTGCTAACATTTTGCATCACATGTATACTGTTGGTCTTGATGTGGATACAAGAGCGTATTTCACAGCTGCTACTTTAATAATTGCAGTACCTACAGGTATTAAAATATTCTCATGATTAGCCACTTGTTATGGAGGTTCTTTACACTTAACACCTTCAATGTTATTTGCATTAGGATTTGTATTCATGTTTACTATAGGTGGATTATCAGGTGTAGTTTTAGCTAATGCATCACTTGATGTAGCTTTCCATGATACGGTTAGAATTGATTTTTGCAATGTTGCAGCATTAATGCTGCCTACCTTAAAAAAAAATGATAGTATTAATAATGATTATATTAAAATGTTTTGGGTTGGTTTAATGGATGGAGATGGAAGTATACAAGTTAATCATTGACGTGAACAATCATTGCAATATAGACTTGTTATTAAGTTATCCTATATTAAATCAAACTATAATATGTTAATAAAAATTTCCAAGGTTATTGGTGGTAATGTAATAATAACTGGAAAAGGTAAGGATGTTATTTGAGTAGTTAATAAAAAAGAAATAGTACAAGAAATAATAAAAATTTTTGAAATCTATCCTCTTTTAACTTCAAAAAAGATTTGTCAACTTGAATTTTTAAAGGAATGCTTACAACATAATTCTGTTGAATTTTATCTTTCCTATAGAAATTCTAAGTATATAAATCAACAAACTATCCTTAAAAACGACCCTTTTGGTTTTAATAATAATTTTTTTGTCTTACCTAATTACTTTAAAGGATGATTATCTGGGTTTATAGAAGCCGAAGGTTGTTTTTCATTAAGAAATAATAATAATCATTCTTTTTCTATAGGACAAAATGATGATTATTATTTAATCAATGCGATTAAACAATACTTAGGTGTAACTAATATAGTTAGAAATCCCTATCGTAATTTTTATTTTTTAGAAGTATATAAGAAGGAAACATTACAAAAAATCATAAATCATTTTAATTACTATCCTCTATTAGGTGAAAAATCAGAGTCATTAAAAAGATTCAATCAAAAATATAAGTAAGTGTCATGTGGTCTTGCCACCATAAAAAAGAGTTTCATACCTCTTTTTTGGTAATATATTATTATATTGCTAACGGTGAAGTTTTATACGTTTACTTAAGGCTAGTAAACTAAAAAGGTATAAGATAATACCGTGGAAACCAAAGTTAGTTATTTAAACACTAATGAGTAGGATCTGTAGAGACTAAACGTGGCAGTCGAAAGTTTATTAAGTTAAATAATTAGATAAGTTATAGTCCGATCCACTGCGTGAGCAGTGTTGTATGAAAATTTTTACGAATAAGGTTTAATATTTAAATTTTAGCTATTTCTCGTTTGTTAGCTTAATTATAAATGACTTACTTTATGATTATTTTATATAGTTTTGCTTACTTTTTTTTCTATACCTCTTTCCCCGTAGGTGGTGTTAATTTATTATCTCTACTAGTACCCTCTTCAGGGCTAGCGACAGGAGAGCAATCAAAATTTTTTAGTTATTACATACCTAAGCCTTATTTGTTTGTAAATAAATCACTAAAGTCTAATCTTGATATACTTAATATTATTACAGATTTAAATTCATTACTACCTCAACTTGCTGATTTTATAAATCAATTTAATAATGTAGTAAATCAATCTGGTATTAATGTGATAACAGATATAACAGGTAACATGTCCATAGATGTACCTAGAGATATGCCAGATTCTGTAGCTAAGAATATTACTAATAGAATAGGTATAATAGATCGTCTAATTACAACACGTGGACAAGAAATAAATGAATTATTACAAAAAGGATTAAATGTAGAAAACAAACTAAAGATGGAAAATCCTGAATATGTATCGCAATTATCAGAAAAAATAGCAGAATTTAGAAGATTAAATGCCTTATATAGACATTAATGTATTTACAAAGACTTACTACGTAGTTGCTCAATTGGGCCTTAATGATAAAAATTATCATTACGCATTTGACTATATGCTGGAAACTATGTTTTTAGGATATTATTTACTATTTATGTTAATTTATTATCTTTTAAAAATAGATGCTTCTAGAAGAAACAATCTTCTAACCATAAGTAGTGAAAATAATAATAATCCTGTTACATTTAATAATATTAAATGTACAAACTCACAATCAGCAGAAAACTGTAAAGAATTCTCAGAGACTATACGTCAAATATCTAATTTTAATGAAGATAAATTATTATTTTTTAAATGGTTAGCCGGAATTATAGATGGTGATGGAAATTTTGATGTAAGAAAATTAGATAATAAATTAGTATTAAAATCTATTAGAATAAAATTACACAATAGAGAGATCAGAATTTTAACTTATATTCAAAATACTTTGCACATAGGTAGAATTAGAGCAGATAAAAATAAACCACATTCTTTGTGAATTATTAGTAAAAAAGAAGAAATGCTATTTTTAATTAATAATCTGAACGGGTTAATTAGACTTAAAGTAGAAGGATTCAAAAAATCGTGTGAGATTATAGGAGTAGAATATAGAGAAGCCAATTATAATATTGAGGCTTATGACCCTTATTTAGCAGGATTAGTTGATACTGATGGTAGTATTGTTTATAACTACACGGGTAATAGGATTGAATGTAATTTAGAATTTGAATACAATCAATATACTAGTAAACTTAATTTAGATAATGTTATTCCTAATTACAAACCATCAGTTGCATTAAGAAAATCCCATAATTCCATAACATTTAAATTTCAAACGGTTAAGGGTATGGTTTTCTTATATGATTACTTTATGAAAAATAGATTATATTCTGATTTTAAATTCTATAGAGTGTTAAAAATTAAGGAATTTATAGTTATAAGAAACTATAAAAACGAAGCTAAAGATAGTATAGAGTTTAAAATATACTCAGATTTTATCTTAGATTGAATTCAATATAGAAATCCACTTTGACACAAGGTACCATTTATAAATAAAATTAGATAAAGAGATAGTCCAACATTTAAATATATTTATATTTAAATCTGCATTTCCACTACGTTTTAAGTATGGGAGCTGTATTCGCTCTATTTAGCGGATGATACTTCTGAATACCAAAAATATTAGGATTAGATTATAACATTTTATTATCTAAAGTTCATTTCTGAATTTTATTTATAGGTGTTAATCTAACATTCTTCCCACAACACTTCTTAGGTTTACAAGGAATGCCTAGAAGAATTAGTGACTACCCTGATGCTTTTGCAGGATGAAACTTAATAAGTAGTTTTGGTTCTATAGTATCTGTAGTTGCTACTTGATTATTCTTACACATTGTATATCTACAATTAGTTGAAGGTAAAGCTACATCAAGATATCCTTGATTAACACCTCAATTCTTCAGTGATTTATTACAAACACTTTTAAATAGATCATACAATAGTTTAGAATGATGTTTAAATAGCCCTCCTAAACCTCATGCCTTTGTAAGCTTACCTTTACAAAGTCATGCTATGGGTGTAGTATCTTCAGTATTATTATTAGTTTCTTCATATTTTTCAAATATTTTTGAATACTGTGATGCACCTAGAGCTTGAGGTTTATATTTCCAAGATAGTGCTAGCCCACAAATGGAAGCTCTAGTAGAATTACATAATAATATTATGTTTTATTTAGTTATAATCTTATTCGGTGTAGGTTGAATATTACTATCTATTATTAGAAATTACGTAAATAGCAAAAATGCCATAAGTAATAAATATCTTAACCACGGTACATTAATAGAATTAATATGAACTATTACTCCAGCTTTAATATTAATTCTTATTGCTTTCCCTAGTTTCAAATTATTATACTTAATGGACGAGGTAACAGATCCTAACTTATCAATAGTTGTAGAGGGTCACCAATGATATTGAAGTTACCAATACCCTGATTTCTTAGATCAAGATGACGAATTCATAGAATTTGATTCATACTTAGTACCAGAATCTGATTTAGAAGATGGTGCCTTAAGAATGCTAGAAGTGGATAACAGAGTTATCGTTCCAGAGTTAACTCATGTTAGATTTATTATTACAGCTGCAGACGTAATCCATAGTTTTGCTGTACCGGCTTTAGGTATAAAATGTGATGCCTATCCTGGTCGTTTAAATCAAGTTTCTGTACTTGTAAACAGAGAAGGAACATTCTATGGTCAATGCTCGGAAATCTGTGGTATATTACATAGTTCTATGCCAATAGTTATAGAATCAGTCTCACTAGAAAAATTCTTAACATGATTAAATGAACAATAATTAGTTTAAAAAAAAAAAGACACTATATATAAAAAATTTATTTATAATAAAAATATTTAAACAATGGGGTATATGTCACTCATGTACTACCATTATAACATCTAAGTAACCATATCATTCGTGAAAGGTTAATATCTTAGTATCACTTTGTATATCGTTTCATCTTATAATTAATTTATGAAAACATCACTAATCTTACTATTAATAATAGTTTTCTGTTTAATACAAACCGCTAATTTTATAATATGTTTTTTAATATCTATTCTAGTTATTATTCCATTTTTTTCAATAGATTGAGTTTTAAATATTATATATTATATTATAAATGATAGAGAACTGTTTGAAGATCTAATTTACGGTTTATTTACTATACTTTTAGTTCTATTCGCTTCCGGTAAAGAAACTATGGAAGGTTCAGGTTATGACACGTCTGATACAAGGAGAGGGGATAGTTCTGGCGGTGAATCTGTAGGCCCTTCTAATCCTAATCCACCTTCTAATGATAACGAAGAAAATCAAGTTAAAGAAGGCCCTTCTAGTTTAGATAAAGGTAAGCGTAAGGCTACCGAACAAGAGGTATTAGAACAAGATAGAAAACGTCCTCGTGTAGATCCCCCTTTTATACCTATAAAACAGGAAGATTTGAAAGAGGAAGAAAATTTAAACCGTAGAAACTTTTGAGAGGTTGCCGTAAATTATAACCAAAATAATGATAAAGAACCTAATAAAATTTCAAGTAATAGTTATTCCCACCCGGGGGCTAGTTCTGTTGAAGATAATGATCAACATATTTCAGAATCTCTGGGTATGTTAATCGATGAAGATGAAAGATTACAGAATGAAAATTATGATATTATGGTTGAATCTAGAAAAGAAAAAAAATTATCTAAGGATATTAATCTAACTCTAGAGGAAAGAAATATGCATAAAGATAATAGTGAAAAACTAATAAATAGGGGTGAAATAATTAGAAACCAACATGGAATTATTCATCGTTCAATAAGAGAACAACTTGAAAGAAGCCCTGATCCTTTACCATCTGAGTATGTTAAAGAACCATCTGAGTATGATCAAGAATCATCTGAAGAGTCAAGTTCTAATTAGTTTATACTAATTTTTTTTTCAATCAGTTTATCGCCATTTTTTTGTTTCTTTACTTTATTATTTTTGTTAAACAAAAATAATATATATAAAGGTTTTCCTGTAAACTAGTAAACTTTGTATATCGTTTCATTTTATAATTAATATATGAACTTATCACTAATCTTATTTTTAATAGGAATTTTCGGTTTTGTATTAAACAGAAAAAACATAATATTAATGCTTATTTCCATAGAAATAATGTTATTAGCTATTACCTTTTTAATACTAGTAAGTTCACTTAGTTTTGAAGATATATTGGGCCAAACTTATGCAATTTATGTGATAGCTATAGCTGGAGCAGAATCGGCAATAGGTTTAGGTATTCTAGTAGCATTTTACAGATTATACTCTTCTCTGAATACGGCCTGTCTATCCCTTAGCCTTAAAACTTATTTGAAAAACAAAATTAACTCTTATACTCATTATCCTTCTTCTCTTTATTTTTCTAATATTTCCTTTATTACCAAAAGTAATAAAGGAATAAATAAAATAAGAACAAGAAGTTATTCTACAAATGCCTTTAATGAAAAGGTAAATACATCTGTTTTAGGTATTAAAGGTTCTACTTTAGTTCCTTGATTTATTACTGGACTATTCGATGCTGAAAGTTCCTTTGTTGTTACAATTTTAAAAAACTCTAAATATAAAACAGGATGGAACGTTCAAGCTAGAGTTCAAATAAAAATGCATGAAAAAGATAGACCTTTAATTCTAGCAATTCAAAACTATTTCGGAGGTATAGGTTATGTATCTAAACCTAATAAGGCTTCAACGGTAGAATTTAGAGTTAGTACTTTAAAAGATTTAGTGAATATAATTCTTCCCCATTTTGATAAATATCCTTTAATTTCAAAAAAAGGTATTGACTATCTATTATTTAAACAAATAGTTTTACTTATGTTGAATGAAGGTCATCATACTTTAGAAGGTATAAAAAAAATAGTTAATATAAGAGCCTCTCTTAATACAGGTTTATCTGATGCATTAAAAGAGGCATTCCCTAACTGGAAGGCAGTTTCTATAAAAGATCTGGAAAGTAGTATTAAAAATATATCATATGTTAATATACATCCAGATTGATTAGCTGGATTTGCTACAGGGGAATCCAATTTCTTTATTGCTGTTCAAAAAGCTAAAACTAATAGCGGTATCTCAACTTCATTGCGTTTTTCAATAGCTCAGCATTCAAGAGATCTCTTATTATTACAGAGCTTTATTAATTTCTTTGGAGGTGGTTTTGTAGTGAATTCTACAAAACGTCCAATATGTGAGTTTGTTGTTGCAAAATTTGATATAATATTAAATTATATCATACCTTTTTTCGACAAACATCCTATATTAGGTTCAAAGCATTTAATATATTTAGATTTCAAGAGTGCGGCTTATATTATTAAAAATAAGGAACATTTAAATAAGGATGGGGTTGGTTTAAATCAGATTCTACAATTAAAGAAAAGAATTACATCATTATATTCAAATAAGGCTATAAATAATCACAGTGTTGAAGAAGGCACAGAGATGTTTGATCAAAAAAGGTAGAGTGGACCTCTGCCTAGTCATATTATTCGATGTGGCAAAACCTTCAAATTGCGGGAAACTCTTAAAGACAAATCTACCAAGTTAATACAGTAATGTAATTAATGGAACAGGTAATGACTCGTTGTAAGGTAAAAACGGTTTGTATGAAGAAATGAAATAGACAATCCGCAGCCAATCACCAAAACTAAATATATAAAAAATTATATATAAAATAATGGTGTGCAGTTCATCGACTAGAAGGAGGTTGGTAAATAATTATAAAGTAATTTTAAAAATTATTTGCTTAAGAAATAGTCAGGCATAACTCAATGGTTATGGTAATACCCTAGCCTACCTTAAGGGATTAACTTAATTATCTTATTAATAAATATAATTTTATTAAAAATAAATCATAAGATTTATATTCCCTCGCCTACGCAAGGGAGAGATAATTTATTTTATTCCTATGGTGAAGGGGAAAAGCGAAGAGGAAGTGTTGCAATAGAATTTAAATAATGTATTTAGCTATAATTGTCTTACCTTTATTAGGGTCAATAGTATCCGGCTTTTTTGGTAGAAAAGTTGGAGTTAGCGGAGCCCAATTAATAACATGTAGTTGTGTTTTAACTACTACAATCCTGGCTATATTAGCCTTTTTCGAAGTAGGTTTAAATAACATACCTGTATCAATACAATTATTTAGATGAATTGATTCAGAATCACTTAACATATCATGAGGTTTCCATTTTGATTCTTTAACTGTGTCAATGTTAATACCAGTATTAATAGTATCTTCATTAGTACATGTGTATTCAATAGGTTATATGAGTCATGATCCTCAACGAGGTCGTGTTAGGGGACAACGTGGCTATGGGGATAAACTGTCAAACTCCGGGAAATTCCTAAAGCTTTTGGTACCAAGCAGTATATGAAAATATGTTTGTGGCTGAGTTAATTACTCAGGTATGGTAACAAGCCAAAAGATGACCGAAAGGGAAATGGGAAATCGCGGATCTAAATCAGGAATATTAGCACTTCACTCGTCGAAAACTAATATTCCTGTAAAAGAGCAAAGAGGAGATGGCAATTGACGTGTTAAACATTCAACGCGTTTAAAGTATCCTCTAAAGGGTTTCGAAAGAAATCTTCAAACCAAAATCCCTTCTAAGCAATTCAACATAAGAAAATTTTCTATTTTATTATCTTCTAATTTTAACCCTTGAGCTTTAACTGGTCTAATAGATGCTGAAGGTTCATTTACTTTAATTTTAGATAAAAACAAGTCCCGTAAATTAGGTTGACGTATTCAATCTAAATTTCAAATAGGTCTTCATTTAAAGGATTTATGTTTATTACAACAAATTAAAGAGTATCTAAATGATGTAGGTTCTTTACACATTGATCGTATAAAGAATAGAGTTATTTATTCAATTGATTCTAATAAGGATTTAATTAAACTTATTGAACATTTAGATAAATACCCTTTAATATCTCAAAAAGCTGCAGATTACTTATTATTTAAACAAGCTGTAGTGTTAATTAGCAATAAAGCTCATTTAACACTTGAAGGTTTGAAACATATAGTTAATATAAAAGCTTCTATGAATTTAGGATTATCTGAAATATTAAAATCAGAGTTTATAGGTTACATGCCTGTGAAAAGGCCGATCATTATTGCTAATAGTATACCTCATCCTTCTTGGATTTCTGGATTTGTTAGTGGTGAGGGTAATTTTGACGTACGTATTTCTCCTTCAAGTACTAAAGTAGGCCACCGTGTACAGATGAGATTTAGAATTTTTCAACATGAAAGAGATTTAAGATTAATGGAACTTATTCTTAAATTATTCGGAACAGGTAATATTTATAAATATAACGGTAAATATGCAGTTAGTTTAACAATTATTAAGACTTCTGATATTATAAATATTATAATTCCTTTTTTCAAGGAATATCCCTTGGTAGGTGTAAAATTATTAGACTATCAAGATTGATGTGAAATTAGTCAAATAATAAAAGACGGTGGTCATCTTACTGTTGAAGGTCTAAATAAAATTAAGGATATAAAATTTAGAATGAATACTGGTAGAAAATTTGAATAAGATCTCTAGAGTCATTTAGATCTAGATCTGGAGTAATAGCAATAGTTATTACTCTTATGTTAATTGTATGATAAAGTTGGTTTTTTGCATAATCAAAGATTTTTCAGTTATTTAAGTTTATTCACCTTCATGATGGTAACTCTTGTAACAGCAAATAATTACTTATTAATGTTTGTAGGATGAGAAGGTGTAGGAGTTTGTTCTTATCTTCTAGTTTGTTTTTGATTTACTAGAATAGCAGCAAATCAAAGTTCTCTTTCAGCCTTTTTAACTAATAGAGTAGGTGATTGTTTTTTAACTATAGGTATTTTTACTATATTATGAAGTTTTGGTAATATAGATTATGCTACTGTATTTTCATTAGCTCCATATATGAGTGAAAATATAGTTACTATAATAGGAATATGTTTATTAATTGGTGCAATGGCTAAAAGTTCTCAAGTTGGTCTTCACGTTTGATTACCTATGGCGATGCCCAAAAAAAAAAGTCGCAAATGGTCAATGAACAGTAACTATAGAGTTATGGTAAAGTTAGACCATAGAACCATGCCAGAGATATAGCAAGGATTAAACCAAATATATCTTGTACGTATGGAGAATCCAGACACTTCTGGACTTAAAAGCTACTGAGGTGAAAACGGTCAACACGTTCCGTAGTTGAGACCGTCGGTATTTTAATGTATCGCTACAGACTGGGTCACCACGGGGTCACTGAAATGTGGCTGAATGTACAGTCGGAAGCTCTATTTATTTGACAGGTGTAATCGGATATGTGTATACTTTTAAGTATCACTACTAATACCGTGAGCTTTGGGAAGGTTTATTTTTAATTAATTTCTTTTACTGACATTGTTATTTAAATATTCCAGTTATAACAAATAATACTTATTCTAATAAGCTACATAAAGTCCCTTACTATAAAACTATGATATCTAAAAGAGGTATTCATACTAGTAGTAAAGGTTTAAATAAACCACTTATCTGAGTTTATGATGTAACAAATTTATCAGGTAAGTTGCAAGGGTTAGTTCTAGGAGCTCCATTTAAAACTAAATCGGAGTGTGCTAGCATCTTGCAGATTAGCCGTAGTACTGTTACAGCTTATTTAAATAGTGGAAAACTATTTAACAATAAATGAATTTTTAGTTCTACTATACTATCTAAAGAAGAATTATCTAAATGAGTAATTCCTTCAAAGATATGAGAAATATTAACAGGTGAATTATTAGGAGATGGTTATATAAGTTATGATCCTCTTAAAAATCCCCTTGTTAATGGTAGAATTGAATTTACATTTTCAGCCAAAATTTTACACTATGTAAATTATTTAAAATATCATGCATTGTCTTCTATTTGTACTACTTCTAATCCTACACCTTGGCCAAATCCAAAGTTAACAGGTAAAGATCCAACACAATATTGATTCTGTACTAAGCGTTTACCAGCTATTTCTAGTTTACATCAGCTTTGATATAAAGTGATAGATGGTAAATATATAAAGATTTTACCTTTAAACTTACAAGAGCTATTAACTCCTGTTGCTTTAGCTCATTGAATCATGGGTGATGGTTATTTTACCGATGGTTGTGTAAAAATTTGTACAGATAATTTTACTAAAGATGAAGTGCTAAGATTAATAAATATTTTACATGTAAATTTTGGTATAAATGCTACTATAAATAAACGTACTAACTCAGATGGAGAGGTTAAGTGACGTATTAGAATAAGTAAATTAAGTATGGATAAGCTAATAACACTAGTAAGTCCTTACATTATACCTGAAATGTATTATAAATTAGGATTAAAAAAATAATCGTAGAATTCATTTTTTATAATTGTTTCTTAAAGTTAGATATTCTACTTATGGAAAAAATTATATATATAAAAATATATTTGTCGGTAAACTCAGGGTTAATGCGGGCTTTCCTTAAACTTCACTATGTGCGAAAACATCCTGTTTTAAGTATTGGTCCACTCAAGAGTTATTTCTTGTTAGGAAAAATCCAATATGAGGGACAATCTGCAGGAAACATGGCTTCCAGCCGTGGATCTTCAGAGACTACACGTGAAGCATATATATTAAAAGATAATCTATTTAAGTCTTGATTTATAGGATTTTCAGAAGGGAAAGGATCATTTATGATTAATAAAAATGGAAATTTAGAATTTAAAATAGTACATAGATCTACAGATGCCTCGGTTTTATTCTATATAAAGAAAAAATTAGGTTTTGGTGTAGTACGTATACAAGATAAAGTAAAAAATAATCATTGTTTTAAAGTAAACGATGAAAAAGGTTTATTAAATTTAATTTCAATATTCAATGGTAATTTATATTTAGATACTAAACAAAAAGAATTTAAATTATGAATAGATGCGTATAATAATAAATACGGGACTACTCTTGTTTATTTAAAAAATATTAATAATCCTGATTTGTCCAACTATTGATTATCTGGTTTTACAGACGCTGTAGGTAGTTTTACTTGCACTATTAAGGATAAACCAGATAAAAGCGGTTTAGTTAAATTGAGTTATACTTTATCTCAAAATGGTAATTTTAACCAAATGAAATATTTAGCTGAAGTCTTAAAAGGTAAAATACATTTTAATAACGGTATTTACGAAATTACAGTAAATACAACTAAATTGTCTAGAATTATTAATTATTTAAATATTCATTCTTTAAAAACTAATAAATCAATAGTTTATTTAAATATAAGAAAAATTTACTTTCTAATTAAAAATAATAAGTCTTTAACTAATGAAGACATAAAACTATTAACTAAATATAAAAATAATTTAAATAGATTATCTTCTTAAGTATTTATAAAAAATATATATGAATATATAGTCCGATCAGTTATGTAAATAACTGCGTATTTTTAATAAATATATATTAAAAATCAACATTTTTTGCCTACACCTGTATCTGCATTAATACACGCTGCGACTATGGTTACAGCAGGTGTATATTTATTAATGCGTTCATCTCCTTTAATAGAATACAGTTCAACTGTGTTATTACTTTGCTTATGATTAGGTGCTATAACTACTGTGTTTAGTTCTCTGATAGGTTTATTCCAACAGGATATTAAAAAAGTTATAGCTTACTCTACTATGAGTCAGTTAGGTATGATGGTAATAGCTGTAGGTTTATCATCTTACAATATAGCTTTATTCCATCTTGTTAATCATGCATTTTATAAAGCACTATTATTCTTAGGTGCAGGTTCAGTAATACATTCTGTAGCTGATAATCAAGATTTTAGAAAATATGGAGGATTAATTTCTTTTTTACCTTTAACATATTCAGTTATGTTAATAGCTTCTCTTAGTTTAGTTGCTTTCCCTTTCATGACAGGGTTCTATTCTAAAGATTTTATTTTAGAATCCGCTTATGGACAATTTTATTTCTCTGGTACTGTGGTATATTTCATAGCTACAATAGGTGCTATGTTTACTACATTATATTCAGTTAAAGTTTTATATTTAACATTCTTAACTAATCCTAATGGGCCGTTAGCTAGTTATAAAGGAGCTCATGAAGGAGATATATTTATGAGTCTACCTTTAATTATTTTAGCTGTATTCTCTATATTCTTCGGATATGTTACTAAGGATATATTTATAGGGTTAGGTTCAGGATTCTTTTCTGATAATGGTATATTTATTCACCCTAGCCATGAAATATTACTTGATACTGAGTTTGCGGTACCTACATTCTTTAAATTGTTACCTTTTGTTTTTACTTTAACACTTAGTTGTTTAGCTATTGTTTTATCTGAATTCTTACCTAAAGCACTTATAGAATTCAAGTTATCTAGATTAGGTTATAATATATTTGGTTTCTTTAACCAACGTTTCTTAATTGAAATGTTTTATAATAAATATATTACTAATACTATATTGAAGATTGGAGGTCAAACTACTAAATTTATTGACAAAGGTTCAGTGGAATTAATTGGACCTTATGGATTGGAAAAAGGTTTATTGAATTTAAGTAATAATATAGCTAGTTTAGATACTGGTGTTATTACATCTTATGCATTATATATTCTTGTAGGTTTAATTTTCTACATTATTATTCCATATATATCATTATTTGATAATAGTTTAATATTAATTATCATTTACGGTTTATTAAGCGTTAAACATATAAAAAAGCAGTATGATTATCGTTCTAATATAAAAAGTATTTTATGTAATACTTAAGTGGTTAGACCCTTATCTAATAGAAATTTATTTATTAATAATACTATTATAACTAGTAGATTATACAGTACCTCTAGATACTTAATAATGGAAAAAAATATACAAATTTGTATAGTATATTAATTAGTATGTATGTTACTTTATCTTTTAAATTTTACACTTTATCTAATCGTAATTTATTAATACATCTTATTAGTATATCTATTTATATTATTTCTATTTGTTTATTTAAGGAATTTATTACTCATTTATATGAAATTAGCTTGAGTATATGATGGACAGATGAATTAGATTCATCCTTTTTAAATATGGATTCTGGTAGTACTTCAGGTGGCAATTATGGTAGAGGCTATTCAAACCCCGGGGGTGGTAATAATCCAGAGGGGGGTTATCCTAATACTGGAGGTGGTCATTATCCTGGAGGTGGTGGATGACCTAATGATGGAAAGGATTTACCTAATTCATCTCAGGGGGTAATATTTCATCTAATCAATCAGGTGGCTATATATGATCCATCTGGAGATGTAGCTCCTATGGATAATTCAGATTTAGTTAAACTTATAACACATAGATCTAGAGAGTATATGGCTAGATCGGGTGTAGTTAAAACACTCGTAACTAGTATATTTGGTGGTGATAATATAACAAACAATGCAGCTAAAAGCTTGTTATATCAATTTATAGAACAACACAACACCCTGAATTAAAAGCTTATTCACAATTAGGTATAAATGACGGAAGGTGTGCATGAGGAGCTGTGCCATGTAATCCCAATTCGGAATTAGTTAAAGCTCTTAGAGATAGTGTAGATTAAATATTAATTTTATTTCCTTAACTTTAAGAGGTATACCTATAATATTTGTTAGTTTATAATTTTTAGTTTAATGAGGAAGGATAAAGGGGGTTATAATTTTAGCTGTATTTTCTACATTATTATCCCATATATATATCATTATTTGATAATAGTTTATTAATTACGGTTTATATATCATTAAACATATATAAACCGTTAATGATAAAGGCTATTATAGCAGTCAAATTTGCTATAAGTTATATTATTTATTTAGTGTATTAGTATTAAGTTAATTATGTCTTAATTATAAATTATTAATAATTTATCTTTTATGTTTTTTCATTTTATTTTTACTGCGATTACAATGAAAAACTTAAAAAAAATTTAGTGTATTTTAAATAATATTTATTTTTTTTTTCTAT